TATGCGTGCGTGCGTGCGTGCGTGCGAAGCCGCCGCCGCCGCCGCCGCCGCGCGGGCGCGGCCTGGCGGCTAATTTAGTAAAGGACTCTTCTCGTTCTAATTATGAAATAAAAGAAGGAAGAACTTTTATCAAGTCATTAGGGAAGTATCGAACGAATACTAGACCTATAGTTGTACAATTATTAAAGGTTTCTAATGAAAATTTTGTTCATTCTTTTGACTCTAAAGTTAAGCTTGCTAATAAACGTATCATATCCTACAGCCCATAATAGGTTATCTTCAGGTTCTAGTTTTATTTTTGAAGATAAAGAGGTTTATATATGTAAAAAGGAAAAATAATAAAGTTACTTTTTATAAAAGTAAATGTAAAATATGTTGTGGACTAATCGGGTAAGTCATAAATTTTTGGTATTTATTATTGAGTGTTCGAGTCACTCCAACATAAGCTATTAATTTAACACTATCCGTTTTAATATTCAGCCCGCTAACCTCCGGCTCGCTAAGCAGTCCGGGCTTCTAATCCAAAGGATAAGACTTCGTGAGGTGGTCAGCCACGCTTCACGAAGTCCGAAGGACTTCGACTACGTTAGTAGCATATAAAAAAAAATTGTTTTTTTTGTCCAGGCTTCGCAGACCCAGGTCCAAATACCCGGGGGCTGGACCGACTTTGCAGGGGCCCTGGGGAAAGAATAAATCTAAAATAACCCAAAAAATTTTTTAGAAAGGCATAAAGTTAATTATAGAGTTCCATAATAACGGCATTGTTAATAAGGAATCATATAAACCAGATATCACTGGACTTCGTAAGTAGAATCTTCAAAACACACGCTAAAAATTTTAACTCTACAAGAATGCGTCGCTGCTGCTGCGAAGCCAGCCAGCAGCGGTGAAAAATATAAATGACACCATAAAGAATAATTAAAAAAAGGCGGTTTTAGGTTGTCTGAGTTAACAGTATTGAGGTTAAATTAAATTAAAAAATACTCCGTAGGATGATGTAGCTCAATAGGTAGAGCACTTGAGTGTGGGTCAAGCTGTTCCCTGTTCGAGTCAGGGCATTATCCCTAATAAAGATAAACCTTATATAATTTTCGCTACTACGTACTGCGTACTACGTAAGTGGCGAAATACTAATCTAGTATCTTTTTTATAATTATTATATTTAATCAGGGCCTTCACACACTTTGTAGCACAGCTTACGTAGTAGCACAAAAATTCCATTTTATATAAATTTCCTTATTTCATTACAGGTTTCGTAGGCTTAGAAGGTTAATTTAATTGTATAATTTATAAAAAATCTTTAGTAAATGTAGGTTTAAGAGTTCTAGTCGTTTTTGCTATTAGTCTTCATTCATTTACCTTTTTAGTGCTGCATACTTTGTTAGCCAGCGAATATTTCTTTGAAGGTATTGGTAATTTTAATAAAAATAGTGAAGATTCTTTTCAATTTGCTATTACTAAGTAAGATGTAATTATTACGTATTTTGATCATTATAATTTTATAACTCAAAAAAAGCAAACTTTATGCAATAAATATATGATATTAGACATAATAGTTTACAAGGAATACTAAATATTCAGGCTTCTATCTACAAAGGTTAAAAGCCTTTCAAATTACTATACCTATAGTTAAACCTTTAGTATAAAATCCAGTAGTACCATACCTTTATTGAAGGGTAGGGTTTACTGCAGGTGAAGGATGTTTCCATATAAATACCGCTTGCGCAGAAAAAGACCTACGCGCATTTTGTAGCGCAGGTAATTTATTTAACACTACATATAAGAGATTAAAATCAGGTTGCATATTTTGATTGCTTTACGTAGTCTAATCCTAAGGATATGGATATGGATAAGGAGGCGAGTATACGGGCCAAGGCCCTGGACACTTTAAAGATTTATGAGATGCAATTCGTATAGTAAAAGATAAGCATCATCTTACTCATTAACATATCCGCTTCGCACATGATGTGAATCATAAGCATATGCATAAGTGTAGTAGATTTATTAAATAGTGGCTCAGTATGTTCTCGGTCAAGTCCAGGTATTTAGCCTTAAACAAACTAAATTATTTATATAACTATTATTTGTAAAATCAGGATAGTTTAAAGGTAAAACCTTAATTTCATGCATTAAAGATGAGAATTCGATTTTCTCTCCTGGTTGAGTCCGAGGTTAGGTCTCTTTAAATAAATATATAATTTATATTATGATAACTTTATCTATATTATGTTTATTATTTTCTAATGCCGTCACTTTAAGACGAGATATGGCTATACTTTTTAATAGAATAGCTATTATTGCTTTAATCTATTGCTTTTTACATGAAATAGTGAGTTTATCTCTTATAAATAAAGGGATTGGTTTACACGGAGGTTTACTTCATGTAACTAATATAACTCAAATATTTCATATATTTGTTTTTTTAGTTTGCGTATTAATATTACAACTTACTAGTTTTTTTCCTAGAAAAGTTTGAGTTAAAGAACATTCATCCTTAAAAGATTTATTATTTAATAAATTTATATTCTATAGAACAAAAATTATAAATAAAATGGGAGAACATTTAAAGATTATAGAATACCCTTTAATTTTATTATTTGTAATTAGTGGTGCAATTTTTTTAATGTCTACTAATGATTTAGTTTCTATTTTTTTATCAATAGAGTTACAAAGTTATGGCTTATATCTGTTAAGTACAATTTATAGAAATTCAGAATTAGCTACCACAGGAGGTTTAATTTATTTTTTATTAGGTGCCAAGGGGAGTGGGATTCCTCTATATTTGTGCCTACTATTGCCAAACTCCGGGGACGCCTTAAAGCTTATGATACTAAGCGTTGCTTGAAAAAGCATTAGTGGCTGAAGTAATTACTCAGGTATAGTAACAAGTCATAAGATGATGAAAACAGAAATAGGTTATCGCGGATCTAAGTCAAGTGATGATAAAACATTACTTGTAAAAGAGCAACGAGTAAATGGTAATATGTTTGATTATCTAACGATGGCAAATATAAGATGTACTCTAATGGGTTTCGAAAGAAACTATCTAACCGAAGTCCCATCTAAACAAATAAAACAACCGTCAAGATTTTATACTTCTATTATACAAGCTCCCCATAATATTGTAAACGTAAATTTAAGTGACAATATTACACAAAAAACCCTTAATCCTTGATTTATTACAGGGTTTACAGATGGGGAGGGATACTTTTCTATTGGTATTTCTAAAAATAAAAATAAAGTAGGTTGACAGGTAAAATTAGAATTTGGTATATCATTGCATGAAAAAGACAGAGCTCTTTTAGAAGATATCCAAAAGTACTTTTCAACTGGGAATATTTTTATACATCCAACTCAAAAAATTATTAATTATCGTGTCCTTTTTAAAGATCTAGAAAAAATTATTAAACACTTAGATAAATATCCTTTAATAACTAAAAAACTAGCTGACTTTGAGCTTTTTAAGTTAGCATATAAATTAGTTTTAAATAAAGAACATTTAAAGTTAGAAGGGTTAAAAAAAGTTGTAGGACTAAAAGCTACAATGAATAAAGGTTTATCTGATCAATTGCGAGCTGCCTTCCTAGATCTTATATTCATACCTCGGCCTTTGGTCGAAAATAAGAATATTCAAGATTTAGGTTGAATAGCTGGATTTGCAACAGCAGAAGGTTGTTTTTTTGTAAATATTCAAAAATCTGTAACAACTAGGTTTGGAGTGAATATACAATTAGAATTTAATATCTCTCAACATAAAAGAGATGAACAGTTAGTAGCAAGTTTAGTTAAAATTTTAGGTTGCGGTAATACTTATACTAAAGGTAACATTTGTAGATTTAGAGTAACAAATCTTACAGATATAACTATAAAAATTATACCTTTTTTTAAAGTAAATTTTATCCTAGGTGAAAAACTTAAAGATTTTGAGGATTTTTGTATAGTAGCCCAAATCATGAAAAACAAAAAGCACTTAACTCAGGAAGGGTTAGATCTAATTCGTGAAATAAAAGCTCGAATGAATACAGGAAGAAATTAAACATAAATTTACTTTTTTTTTACGACTTCGTACTTCGTGCTGCATACTTCGTTAGCCAGCGCGTCAAAAAAAAATAACGAACTCTAAATTTAATATTTATTGTGTCTATTTTTATTATATCTGCTTCGCACAAATATAGGTTTTTTTTTGCAAGATAAATTCGGCAGCCTTGGGTTTAAGTTCATGTTTTATCGTGCGCTTCTGTGCTGATTATTATCATGCAAGTATACATTGTAGATATTATCCTTATATATCTCCGGCAAGGGAGTTAGGTAGTGGGGAAAGCTCATTGCTGAACTTAGCATCTCCCCATAAAGCAAGGTACGGGTTGAAACAGATAAATCTAAGAACCTTGCGAGCCGAGTTATCCATGAATAAAGCTAAACTGCTTGAATTTAATCTACTAGGGTCCTTAACATGAGGGATTTGTCGTATCTGTTATAAGACATATATATTGTGCAGCATTTTGGGATGAAGAATACTGCAAAAGGATCAATATAACCGGGTTACAATAAGCAATCTTAACGTAGAGAGTTGAAATTCTAAAGATAACATAAAGATAATAATCGGAACTGGAGGATTGCCTAAAGTTCAAAAGAACCATGGTAACAGAGGAGTCATAATACCAATAACGGGAAGGACTCCAGCAGTAGGTATCTGCAATTTTTCGACGATTGCTGACGGTGTCAGTACGGTTTCAACCGACGGTCTAAGAAAAATACAGAAAATTAATGAATTATGCAGAGAAAGGGAAGATTTTATTGTTTCGGACAAACTGTATAATATATTATACGATAAAGAACTATACTATGTAGCATTTCAAAAACTAAAAAGTAATCCTGGTAACTTGACTCCAGGGATCAATCCGACTACATTAGATGGATTATCTGAAGAAGTAATACTGGAAATAATCTCCAAAATAAAGGATGAATCATTTCAGTTTAGTCCCGGTAGAAGAGTTTGCATCCCTAAAGCTTACGGTGGAGAAAGGCCTCTTACAATTGCCCCTCCTAGAGACAAACTAGTACAAGAATGTATGAGAATGATTTTAGAAGCAATATACGAACCTAGTTTCCACGCGAGAAGTCACGGATTTAGACCCAACCTAAGTTGTCACTCAGCCCTAAAAGAAGTTCGTCGAAAATTAGGAATGGCAAGATGATTCATTGAAGGGGATATATCTAAATGTTTTGATTCCATAGACCATGAAAAATTAATGAACATCCTGGGGGAGCGAATCAAAGATAGAAGATTCCTCGATTTAGTGCGTAAAGCCCTAAGAGCCGGATACATGGAATTCAGAAGATATTCCCACTCTGTAGCCGGAACACCTCAGGGATCAATAATTAGCCCAATACTAGCCAATATATTCCTTGACAAACTGGATCGTTACATTGATACCGTTAGAGAAGAATTCAATGTAGGTAACAAAGCTACGATAAACCCAGAATACAAACGTTTAAGCAGTAAAAAGGAAAGAACGGACTCAGTGGAAGAAAAGAAAAACATCCGCAAAATATTACTAATAACACCTTCCAAATTACATATTGATCCAAATGCTTCGCACAAAAAGCTGGAATATATAAGATATGCAGATGACTGGATAATAGGTGTTAGAGGATCTTTGGAAGACTGTAGGATCATAGTAAATAAAATCGACAAATTTATCAATGAGGAGTTGAATTTAGACTTATCGAAAGAAAAGACGAAAATCACCAACGCTGGTAAAGAAGTTGCAAAGTTCTTATCTGTTGACATTCACAGAAAAACACATCGAACATACAGAAATAATAATGGAATAATCCGTAGGAATGTCAACAATCTCCGTCTAGCAGCCCCTATCCAACACATCTCGAAAAAATTACAGACATATGGATTCTTGAAAGGGAACATTCCTTATCCTAAATTTAAATGAATGAATGAAGATAAAGATGCTATCATCCTACTATACAATTCAATATATAGAGGGATTGTTAACTACTACCGATTCACAGATAATTTTAATGAATTATCATCAAAAATCTATTTTATACTTAAGAACTCGTGTGCTAGACTACTCGCAGCAAAATTTAAAACTACTCAAGGAAAAATCTACAAGAAATATGGTAAGAACCTTAAAGGTGGGTATAAACATCCTTTTATAGATATTACCTTGGGAATAAGAACAAACGCGTTCTCTATAAAATCCAAAGAGACATTAATTAGATTTAACGCGGAAGGTATGTCGAAAGCCAGCTTGGAGGGACTAGCATGTACAGTATGTGAATCAGAATATCGTGTAGAAATGCATCATATCAGAATGATGAAGGATCTTGATCAAAAAAAAAGCCTGATTGACAGACTTATGATAAAGAAGAGAAGGAAACAGATACCTCTTGGTCGGAAATGTCATATGGCTTAACACAACAATAAGAAAGAACAACAATAAAAAAAAAACATTCCCTACCATCTAATTAGTAATTAATTTCAGGCCTATTGTGGAGAGCCGTATGATGGGAAACTATCACGTACGGTTCGGGAAAGGGGCATATAGTTGGTAAAAGACTATATGCTCTAGTTCATCTATTAGGATCTGCATTATTATATGCAAATTCAGGTACAACTAATATGGACGGTTTATACATTATTACTAGTATAAGTGATAATATAAATTCTTGATATAAACCTTATTATATAAACCACTCTTTACTTATTTTTAGTATAGGATTCTTATTTAAAGTTAGTGCTGCACCTTTTCATTTTTGATCTCCTGAAGTTTATGACGCAATACCCACAATAGTTACTACTTTTGTAGCTATAATCGCTAAAATATCTATCTTTATTTTATTATTAGAAATTGTGTATTTTACAAGTAATTCATTTTCTGAATTTAATTGAACTTTTGGTTTGTTAATGAGTTCTTTATTATCCTTAATAATAGGAACAGTAGTAGGTTTAACACAGTTTAGAATTAAAAGATTATTGGCATATAGCACTATTAGTCATGTAGGTTTTATATTATTAGCTTTAAGTATAACAAGCATAGAATCAATACAAGCTTTTGTGTTCTATTTAATGCAATACTCAATAAGTAATTTAAATGCATTTATTATATTAGTGGCCATAGGATTTTCTTTTTATTTTTATGTAACAGATAATAAAGAACATAAAGAATTATTAGATAAAAACAATTCTCCTGTTTTGAGGTGCGGGAAACCTCTGTTATGATGGGATATATGGCCAAATTCCGGAAAGTTCCTAAAGTTTCTGGTACCAAGCTATAGTCGAAAGGCTATAAGTGGACAGACTAATTACCTGTGTATGGTAATAAGCCAGAAAATGATCGAAAGAGCAATGGATAATCGCGGATCTAAATCAATAAAAACTTTTAAATCAAATTTTATTATAAATTGTAATACACTACGAGGTATTGCAACTAAGGCTAAACTTAAGTCCGGTGAAGACTCAGGAGCAAAGCTCTCAAAGTTAAATCCTTGATTCGTTACAGGTTTTAGCGATGGTGAAGGATCATTCATGATTTCCATTTTAAAAAACCCTAAAGTTAAATCCGGATGACAAATCCTCTCTGTATTTCAAATAGCACTTCATAAAAAAGATATCGAACTCTTAGAACAAATTCAAGCGTATTTTGGGGGAATAGGTAAAATAGCCAAGCATGGAAAAGATTCCTATAGCTACAGAGTGCGTTCTTTAGAAGAAAATTTGGAAAAAATCTTGCCTCATTTTGAGCAATATCCTTTAATCACTCAAAAGCTTGCTGATTATCTTATCTGAAAAGAGATAGTTCTTATGATGCAACGAAAGGAACACTTAACGCAGGAAGGTATACAAGCTATTGTAAGTATGAAGGGTTCACTTAATTTAGGGGTTACAGATGATTTAAAAGAAGCTTTTCCGAATACTCTCGCAGTTAAGAGACCGGAAGTGGTTGAGCAAAAAATCCCTCACCCTGAATGGGTTGCCGGATTTACGTCTGGTGAGGGATATTTTTATATTAGAACACATAAAGCTCAAACTAAGTTGGGATTTACAGTAGAAGCGGGATTTAAATTATCTCAACATTCTCGAGATGAGAAATTATTAAGAAGTTTAATTTCTTACTTCGATTGTGGATACTTAGTAATAAACTCTAGAGATCTGTCCGTAGAATTTAGTGTTTACAAATTTTCGGATAGTTATGAAAAAATCTTGCCGGTTTTTCGTGATCATAAAATACGAGGGGTAAAAGCTAAGGATTTCCAAGATTGAAGTGAAGCCTTAGAAATAATTAAAGCCAAGGGTCATTTGACTCAAGAAGGGTTAGACCAAATTATAAAAATCAAAGCAGGGATGAACAAAGCGAGGTCTGTATAGATTTTATCTAGGCTCACCGGTAATACTTCTACACTGCATAGTAGGAAGTGCGATGTTATTATCCCGCCCTCGCCTCCGTACGAAGTCGGGGCGATTTTAGTAATATATAAATTAAAGAGATAATCAGCATAGCAGTTTCTCCCACTTACCTAGTCGCCCCTTTATATTTATAAAGTACGGTAGGTACGTTTATTATATAATATATAATAAACTAATAGAAACGGCGCTACGCTCGCCAAAGGTTATTTTAAATATCTTACTGGGTCTTAAAATACCTTCTAATCAGGTCCCGAAGGATATGGTTGGGCGTAGTCTTATTAAAATTTGCAAAATCCTGAGTCTAAATTTATAATATTTTGATTTAAATTTAAAAGTTTATTGTAAAAGAGCAACGAGTAGATGGTCATAGGTGTGTTAAATTATGAAGTCCTAAAGCTTCTGAAACCAAGCCTCAATCGAAAGGTTGGCGGTGGATGAATTAATCACTCATGTATGGTAATAGGTCAGAAGATAATCGAAAGAGCAATGGAATACCGTGGATCTAAATCAGTGTTATGTGAAAATATCGCTGTAAAAGAGCAACGAGTAGACGGTCATAGATGTGTGAATTTAACATTCTTAACACATTTAAGGTATGCTCTAATGGGTTTCGAAAGGAACTATCAAATCAGAATCCCTTCTAACCACTTAATTACATTAAGAAGATCATATACTTCTTTATCTACAAATTTAGATACTATACCTAAATTAAATAATTTAAATCCTTGATTTTTAACTGGTTTTTCTGACGGTGAATCTAGTTTTACTGTAAGAATATTTAAAAGTAAGACATCAAAAATAGGCTGAACTATACAACCTGTTTTCCAAATTGGCTTACACAAAAAAGATTTGAATTTATTAAAAAAAATTCAAGAATTTTTAGGTGTAGGAGAAATTTACCATAAAGAAGAATCTAGTAATTATATGGTACAATCTTCAAAAGGTATAAAGGTTATTATAGATCATTTTGAAAAATATCCCCTTTTAACTAAAAAACGTGAAGATTTCAAATTATTTTCACAAATAGTTACTTTGATAAATCAAAAAGAACATTTAACTCTTTCTGGTTTACATAAAATTGTATCTCTAAGAGCTTCTCTGAATGCAGGTCTTTCTTCATTATTGAAAACAGCCTTTCCGCCCTCCGGGATTTTTTTCAATAAAAAAATTGATGTTATACCAGCTATAAGACCATCGCGTTCTGATGTAATTTTATTAAATTCAAAAATCGATCCTAATTGATTGGTAGGATTTACAGATGCTGAAGGGTGTTTTAGTATTAGAATTACTAAATCAACAACAAAAATAGGACTTCAGGTACAACTAAGATATCAAATAACTCAACATTCTATAGATAAAATATTTATGAATAGTTTAGTTAATTTTTGAGGTTGTGGTAAAGTCTTTTTAAGATTTAAAGAAAATAAAGTTGATTTTCAAATTTTAAAATTTAAAGATTTAACCGAAAAAGTTATTCCATTGTTTCAAAATATACCTTTACAAGGTATAAAACAACAAGATTTTGTAGATTTTTGTAAAGCAGTAGAAATAATGAAAGAAAAAGGACATTTAACTCATGAAGGGTTAAATCAAATATCTCTATTAAAAAATGGTATGAATAGAGGTAGAGAATTTGAATAGAGGTAGTGCTTCGCACCAGGTCCAGGTCCAGGTCCAGGTCCAGGTCCAGGTCCAGGTCCAGGTCCCTTATAAAAAAAATATATTTTTTTATTAGCCACTGCGAGGTTGTAACCTGCTTCTAATCCTTTGGATAAGGAGAATCTTAAAAAAGAATCTTTAGGATTCTTTTTTATTTCTTTTCTTGTGTATATGTAAAATGTAATTATTTATATGATAAATCTGACCACCGTGATTCAATTAATTAGTCAATTAAAAGGATATTTTTATGTTAACCCTATTTTAGCTTTAAGTTTAGCTATTACTATATTTTCTTTTGTAGGTGTTCCACCTTTAGTTGGATTTTTTGCTAAACAGATGGTATTAAGTGCTGCTTTAGATAGTGGTTATGTTTTTTTATCTTTAGTCGCAATATTAACTAGCGTAGTAGGTGCAGTTTATTACCTTAATATTATAAAAGAAATTTTCTTTTATAAACCTGAATATAAAATAAATTCCTTATTAAAAACTAGAATATTATTAGGTTATATTTATAATAATAATGGTGTTTTAATAAAAAATTTAGAATTAAAATATAATAATATAGTTATGTCAAGTCCTATCTCTATAACAATATCTAGTATAACTTTAATAATATTATTATTTATATTTATGAATAAAGAATGATTAAGTATGGGTACTATATTGGTACAGATTTTATTTAATAATTAAATGAGCAGTATGACTTTTTTCTTTTTATTTGTATCTATATTAGCTTTAGTTTTTTTAATAGTTAATTTGTTTTTAGCTCCTCACAACCCTAAGAATTGAATAGGGAAATCAAGAATTTGGGGTAAATTGCCAAACTCCGGGAACTCCCTAAAGCTTCTGGTACCAAGCCTTATATGAAAATATATTGGTGGCTGAAGTAATTACTTAGGTATGGTAACAAGTCAGAAGATATACGAAAGTTTAATGGGTAATCGTGGATCTAAGTCAAATAAAATTAACACTTTATTTGTAAAAGAGCAACGAGTAGATGGTAGTTACATTGGATATTTAAATAAAAAAAATAATTCAATGTTAAAGTGTACTCTAGTGGGCTTCGAAAGAAGTTATCAAGTCAAAATCCCTTCTAACCCTATAAATTTAACAAGGAATTTTTCTATGCTAGAATCTAAACTAGATCCTTCATACGTTACTGGATTTACAGACGGTGAAGGTTCTTTTATATTAACAATAATAAAAGATAATAAATACAAATTAGGTTGGCGTGTAGCATGTAGATTTGTAATAAGCTTACATAAAAAAGACTTAATATTATTAAATAGTATTAAAAACTTTTTTAATACTGGTAATGTTTTTCTTACGGGTATAGATGCTTCACAATATCGTGTTGAATCTTTAAAAGGTTTAGATATTATAATTAACCATTTTGATAAATATCCTTTAAAAACTAAAAAACAAGCAGATTATATGTTATTTAAGTTAGCTTATAATTTAATTAAAAGCAAAAGTCATCTTACAAAAGATGGATTATCAAAGCTTGTTGCTTTAAAGGCTGTTATGAATAATGGTTGAAATGATGAATTAAGAATTGCTTTTCCTGACATTATTCCTGTATTAAGACCTGAAACTCTATTATTTAAAAATATAGATCCTTTTTGATTAGCAGGATTTACTGATGCCGAAGGTTGCTTTAGTGTTGTAATATTTAAATCTAAAACATCTAAATTCGGTGAAGCAGTGAAATTAAGTTTTATTTTAACTCAAAGTCTTAGAGACGAGTTTTTAATCAAAAGTTTAATTGAATATTTAGGATGTGGTTATACAAGTTTAGATGTTAGAGGAACAATTGAATTTAAAGTATCTGATTTTTCTAGCATAAGAAATATTATTATTCCATTTTTCGTTAAATATCATTTACATGGTAATAAAAGTTTAGATTTTTCAGATTTTAGTTTAGTTGTATCATTAATGGAAAATAAAAAACATTTAACCAAAGAAGGTTTAGATGAAATAAAAAAAATCCGTACTAGAATGAATACAAATAGAAAACAATAGTTTAATATAAATCCCCTCGCCTAAAAGTCCATGCGATTTTTCTGTATAGAAAAATTAATAAAAAATATATTTTTTTTTATAAGGCCGCTAGGCGGCCTGGGTAGCTTCGCTAAGGGTGTTAATTTATAGGTATGAGAAATTTGACTCCAACGTATCAAGAAAAATATTCTATTTTTGAATGTGGTTTTCACAGTTTTTTAGGTCAAAATAGAACACAATTTGGTATTAAATTCTTTATGTTTGGATTCATTTATTTATTATTGGATTTAGAAATTCTTTTAATTTTCCCTTTTGCTTCAAGTGAATATGTAAATAGTATTTATGGTTTATCAATGGTATTAATTTTTACATTAATATTAACTTTAGGATTTACATATGAAATAGCAAAAAATGCATTAAAAATAGAAAGTAGACAAGTTAGATTTGATTTATTAAAAAAATCAAATGAGGTTACAGAACTATTAGGTAAAACTTCTGACTTTTCTAAGCTTGAGTGCGTACTAAAAAATATAAATAATTCTCCTGGATCTAATATTTTAGATAACTCTTTAAATAATTCTTCTGAATCAAAAATTTTAAATAACTCTTTAAATCATCATTTAAAGAAATATTACTTAAAAATAGTTAATGCAAAGGGTCATTACTTGTATACGGAAGATGGCAGAGAAATTTTTGATGCCGCTTCAGGTGCAGCAGTCGCTTGTATAGGTTATGGTAACGAAAAAGTAATAGAAGCTATATGTGATAAATATAAACAAGGAGTTCATTATTTATCCACATCTTATTGAAAAGATGAGGATGTTTTAAAATTGAATGATTTTCTTTTAAAAAGTACAGAATATAAAATGTCGAAGGTCTTCATAACAGGGTCAGGTTCTGACGCAATAGAAGCTAGCATAAAGGTAGCTCGTCAATATTTTTTTGATAAGGATAAAGAAACTCAACGTCATGTGATTATTGCTCGTGAAAATTCTTATCATGGTAATACTCTTGGTGCTTTGAGTGTGTCAAATTTTATTGTTAGACAAGAACCGTACTATCCTATTATGACGGACAATGTTGAACACATTAGTTCTTGTAATCCTTACCGTCAACAAATAGAAGGTGAATCCGATGCTGCCTTTATAGCTAGAAAAGCCCAGGAATTGGAAAATAAGATTAATGAAATAGGACCCGAGAAAGTTATGTGTTTTATAATGGAACCTGTCAGCGGAGCTGCACTTGGATGTGTTCCAGCTCCATTAGGCTATTTAAAAGCTATGCAAGAAGTTTGCCATAAGTATGGTGTTCTTTTAATTTTTGATGAAATTATGTGTGGCATGGGTAGAACTGGTACTTTACATGCATGAGAGGTAGAGGGTGTTGTACCTGATATACTAGTAATAGGTAAAGGACTTGCGGGTGGATATTTCCCTCTTTCGGCTATCTTAGTAAATACTAAAGTATGTGAAGGCTTGAAAACTCAAGAGTTTATTCATGGACATACCTTCGATGCCGTACCTGTGGGGGCGGTAGCTGCACTGATTGTTCAAGAAATTATTAAAAAATGGAATTTGCTAGAGAATGTATCTAAACAAGGAGTTTATTTACGGGATAGCTTAAAAGCTAAGTTAGGGGATCATCCTAATGTAGGAGACGTTAGAGGTATAGGTCTTTTTATTGGTATAGAATTAGTCAAAGACAAAACAACTAAGGAACCTTTCGATACCAATGTAGGGGTGGCTCAAATAATTGTTGACTTGGCTTTGTCAGAGTATAATATGACAATATATAAAGGAACTGGCGGAGCAGATGGGTTAAATGGGGATCATATTATGATTCAGCCACCTTTTACCATTACAGCCAAAGATGTGGATCATATAGTAGAAGTGGTCACAGCTGTAATTGAAAGAGTTTTCGAGTAAATTAATGAATAATTTAAGGATAGACCTCTTTTTATTTCATATATAAGTTATTTTATATTAATTTATACTTGATAAATTACGATGTGCCTTAAGAAATATAGTGCTAATCTATTACTAGAAAAAGATTTTATATGAGCTTAATTTGTTGTAATATTTGCTCTTGTATATGGGACTCTATCGTAAAGTTATTAATCCTATAAGGTTACATAACTTATCAGTAAAAGTACTAGATATTAAACTGTATATAAAAGAATATCAAAATTATGATGTTCTTATTTGGTTAACTAAATATTAATACTTTTAAATTAAATAAATTTTATTTTTAAAATAATCTAGTTTTATAAAAACTCGTTAAATATTATATATAGGTTTAAGGTTAAATACTTTTATATAAGGAATTTTTATGCTATTATTCCACTTAATTATCTATGATCCAAGTAGCAAAAATAATAGGTACAGGTTTAGCAACTACTGGTTTAATTGGAGCAGGAGTAGGTATTGGTGTAGTTTTTGGTGCATTAATTCTAGGAGTTGCTAGAAATCCTTCATTAAGAGGTCAATTATTTTCATACGCTATTTTAGGTTTTGCTTTCTCAGAAGCTACTGGATTATTTGCATTGATGATGGCATTCTTATTATTATATGTTGCGTAATTATTAAGATTAAGAGAAAAAAAAATGTTTACGGAGTAATCAAAAAAAAATGTTTAAATTATTTATATTAGGTTCAACCTTTATTATTACTAGTCTGTTATTTGTTTGGTTATTTGATAAAGAAATTTTCATTAATTTATCTTATGTAATTAATAAGAGCTGTTTCTTTAATGATATTATAGTTCCTGTTGTAGGTTATATATTTATATTATTAACTTTACTAGGGGTAAGTGGTCCCCGTTTATATTTAGAAATATGACCTCTTATTTTAAATATATTTTTAGAAATATATTTAAATAATAAGTTACGAGTTGAAAAGTATTTTAAGTGAATATTAGCTTTTTTTTTTATAATTCATCTATGTTTTAACACTCTTGTATTTACGATTTATGAGATAAACGTAATAGATTATTTGTTTAATTTTTTACCTTTTATGGGCTTAATAGGATTAGGTTATATTAACCCGGCTTTAGTTAAAAATGAGTTAATATTTAGATTTAATCTTTTTTCTATTCTGTTATCAATATGTTTTATTTTAGGGGTTTTCTTTTTTACGTTTATTTATATTTATGAACCTTACTATTTAAAAATTTATATTTCGTTGTTTTTTTTTTTTAGATTTATTTGTATAATATTAACCCTTGTTTATACTATTATTTATTGGGTTTATATCCCTTTAAAAAAGGAGAATCTAATTAAATTTGGTGTTTTGTTATTTAGCTTATTACTTGTTGGTACTTTATTTAACACAATAGGGAAATTATCTTCATATATATTTTTAAATATGAAGAACCCAGTTCCTTACCTGTTTAAGAATAATTCTCTTTATACAGACCTGGAACATCCAAAAGTGGATTTTAATAAATTATATGATGAAATTTTACCAGGTAGAGATCTATCCAGTGAAGACTTATTGGTAATTAATGTTAATAATAATTATAAATGACCTAAGTCTTCTTCTATATTTGATTTAATCGAACTTTCATGCTTAAAATATGTAAAGGTTAATGAAAATTTAGTTAAATTTAATTATCAAGGACATTTAGAAGGTAAATTACCTAAGATTAGTTTATTTAAAGGGTTTATTGCATTAGATCTAAATAAACATATAGCTAAGAGTTTTTTACTTTCAGATACTAGATTGTTTGATTTTTCCCCTTCTATTTGAAATACACGTCCTGAATTAATAAAAAATTATTATAGATACATCGAAGTTCCAGCTATTTATGAAAAGAATGGTTTTTGATGCTTTGATCTAAAATTAAATCACAGTGTAATACTTGTAAGATATGATCCTTATCTTCAAGAAGGTTTTAAGATTCAAAATTCTAATGGTAGAAGAGAAGTATATAGTTTTAAAGTAATTTTTCCCTATAAAGAATCAGGTTCGCTTTATAAAAAAATGAATATTATTAATAAATTAGCCAAAATTGAGTCTATTCTTTTGGACTCTTCTTTTGATAATCGTTATTTATTAGACATACCTAGAAGTTATTATTATAAAAATAAGGATAATTCTAGTATATTAGTAACCCTTCCTTTTAATATTCAAATCGCAAATTTAAATCCTCTTATTACGGACAGGCTTATTCTTAGACCTCTGAGTCTTTTAGATGCTGAGGCCTATAGTGAAATATTCAATGACCCAGAAAATAATTGAAATAATAGCTTAACTTTTAGTAACCCTAGCGTAGCCTGGGCTGAATTGCAAATAAAGCGTAATATTAAGACTTATGAAGAAACAAATGCAAGTATTTCTTTAGGTGTATTTTTAAAGAATATGCAAGGGGGAGAAGGTGAATTAATAGGTGAAATGGAAGGATCATTATACACGGGACGTAGTGAATTTTTCCCTACTGTTTCTTACATATTAAAAAAAGAGTACTGGGGTAAAGGATACGGGAGCGAAACTTTAGAAGCATGAATAAATTATTATTTTAGTCTTCCAACCAGAGAAGTTGAGTTCAAACTACCTGTTAATTTTATCGAAGATAAATATAAAAATAAGACAACTAATTTAATGAGTGTTACAACTTTTGATTTTAATTATAGAAGTATTAATTTGCTGAAAAAAATGGGGTTTAAATTATGGTACTTAAATCAAACTGTTTGGTCAACAGAGGATAACTTAATCAGGCGTTTAGTGGAGAATAGGGGGTTTGATTTGCTGGAGCCTACAGGGTATAAAGTATATGATACACTTTTTACCTTTTGATTATATTTTGATAATAAATATATGGAAGATTTTAATATCTATGTTTATTGATTTTTCTTTTTATTAGCTAAAGATGAGCTATTTATTACTAAATGGTATAGTAATGATAATAATTGTAAGCCTCTTGAGTCTAATGGGTATCTACATGGTAAATACAATCTTAAGGATAATAAAGATTTGCATATGTATGTATGAATATTATCTGAAGATGAATTTAGAAAAAAAAAGAGGTAATACATAAGGTATATTAATAAAAATCTACTTATTTAATTTTTTACGGGTTCGCACTCTATATCCTAGGGGCTAGGGTCTAGGATCGACTTTGTAAGGGTAAAAAAAGTGTGTTAGTTTAAAGGTAGAACATAGTAGTACGGTCACTATTGTATAAGTTCGAATCTTATATACACTTAAGGTTTAGAGGCGATTTATTATAAATTCTTTTTATTAATTTGTAATAGGTTAAATTTAAGCCCCATCTTTATCTATGGCTCTATTTTTCGATATTAGTGTATGATCTATACAAATGTTTTTTTTTATGAATTTAGAGATTTTTATTTTTATCTATTATGTTATTATGTAGCTTTTTTTTTAATATAAATATGGATGTTCCTACTCCTTGAGGTATTTATTTTCAAGATAGCGCAACTCCTCAAATGGAGGGATTGGTTGAGTTGCATGATAATATTATGTATTATCTAGTTATAATATTATTTGCTGTGGCATGAATAATGTTATCTATAATTAGAAATTACGCTGAAACTAAGTCACCTATATCTCACAAGTATTTAAATCATGGTAAATTAGTGCCTACTCAAAAGTGTTTTAAGTTTAACCTTAGATCAAATATAAATTATATACATTTTTATAGTACAAAACCTTCTTTAGATCTTCCTTTAGTAAAATTATACGATGATGCTTTTTCTCCACAAGCTAGGAAATTAATTATAAAAGATAATAAAAATAAATCTGGAATTTATAAATGAACCAATAAATTAACGAATGATATATATGTTGGACAATCAATAAATTTAGCGAAAAGATTTATGAGATATTTTAATCTTAGTTATTTAAAAAATAGAGAAAGTCTTGTAATAAGCAGAGCTTTAATTAAGTACGGATACTTTAATTTTTCACTAGAAATATTAGAATATTGCGATATAATTAACTTAACAGAAAGAGAGCAATATTATTTAGATAAATTAAATCCTAGGTATAATACTCTGAAAATAGCAGGTAGTTCGTTAGGTCATAAATTAACTGAAGAGACTAAAACCAAAATTAGTGAATCATTAAAAGGGATTTATGTTCAAGAAAAATCTGCTTTATATGGTCGTACTCATTCTGAAGAAACTAAAGCACTTATGGCTTTAAAAAAATCGAAGGAAAATAATCCATTATTTGGTAAAAATCATACTGAAGAAACTAAAGATTTAATGAGACAAAAAGCTTTAGGTAGAAAACATTCTGAAGAAACTTTATTGAAGATGAGTGCTAGCCGAGGTTATCTTGTGTACATACATGAAAAATGTGATTCAGAAGGATTTAATCTAATAGGTAGTTTTGTTTCTATAAGAATAGCTGCTAAATTTTTAGGTATCAGTAGTAATACTATAAGAATTTATATAAATTCAGGTAAAATATTTAAAGATAGGTATAAATTTACCGGAGGATCTACAAAATAAACTTAAAAAAACTATGTGTAAAATTCCACTGTATGCTGGAAACTCCTAAAGCCTTTAGGTACTATAAATATAAGTTTTATCTGTGATAACCCTAAAGGATGTACAATGGATTATCAGCAGGAAACCTACAGTATTAGTATAATCCTTTCCCTGTGATGAAGGGGATATAGGAAGGTAGGGATCCTCAGAGACTAAACGTGGAAACTTTATATATAGATAAGGTAAGATATAGTCCGGTTAAGTATGAAAGTACTTATGTTTATCGACTTTAATAGAATTAATATGAACTATAACACCTATTTATTAAAATCTTATAATTGGGTAAAACTGCCAAACTCCGGGGAAGTCTTAGTAATTTATGGTACCAAGCAATATCCGAAAGGTTATTTGTGGCTGAAGTAATTACTCAGGTATGGTAACAAGCCAGAAAGATTTCAATTTTTGAAATGGAGATTATCGCGGATCTAAGTCAATTGTATATTTATTTATTACAATTGTAAAAGAGCAACGAGTAGACGGTAGTTACATTGTCTTAAAGTTTAATTAGTCCGCGCGGCGGCGGCGGCGGCGGCGGCTTCGCACGCACGCACGCACGCACGCACGCACGCATAAAAAACAAATATATTTTAAATTTTCTATACAGAAAAATCGCGTTTAGGCGAGGGCCAAGGCCCTCGACGCTAATATTTATATAAGACAATGTTAAGGTGTACTCTGTGGAATATATATAATTTCAGAACAGAAATATTTTGATCAAAAATACTTTTAATTCTCCTTTATCTCCGGTTACTTTAGCAGTGACGGATAAAACCAAAATCTTTAAAAGATCTTACTCTAGTCCAGCTAAATCTAGCTCTAGTTTAGTTAAATCTAACACTTTAATAAATAAAGTAAATGTAAAATCTAAAATGGATCCTTGATTTGTCACAGGACTTATAGATGCTGAAGGTTCATTTACTGTAAGTGTATTAAAAAGTTCTTCAACTAAAACAGGTTGAGCTGTTAATGCTAGATTTAAAATTACTGCACATATATCTGATTTAGATCTTATGTTAAACCTTAAAAATTTTTTAGGTAGAGATCTAGGAAAAATGGTAATTTTTAAATATACTTGTACTTATCGTGTGGATAAACTAAAAGATATTTTAGAAGTTATTATACCTCATTTTGATAAATATCCGCTTGCAACACAAAAGTTAGCCGATTTTATTTTATTTAAAGAAATAATAAGTATAATGAAAAATAAAGAACATTTGACATTAGACGGTTTAAATAAAATTTTATCTTATAAAGCTTCGTTAAATTTAGGTTTATCTGAGGAATTAAAAGAGAAATTTTCAAATATAGAAGCTGTAAAAAGACCTTTAATAATTAATAAAGATATACCTTCACCATTTTGAGTGGCAGGTTTTACCACTGGTGATGGAAGTTTTTATTTAATTATTAGGGCAAATGAATTAAATAAAATACCTCGAACAGACATAGGGTTTACAATAACTCAACATTCGAGGGATATATATTTATTAGAAAAATTTATTACTTTTTTTAATTGCGGTAGAATAAAAAAAGATTCTAGATATTCTGTATATTATTATGTAGTTACTAATATTAAGGATATTACAAGCAAAATTATACCTTTTTTTAATAAGTATAACACTAAAGGTGTTAAACATTTAAATTTCGCAGATTGATGTACGGGAGCTGAAGTAATTAAATGTAAGGCTCACCTATCTAAGGAAGGAGTAGAACAAATTCGTACTATTCAAAGTAGAATGAATAGTAAAAGATCTGAATCTGATGTTTAATAAATTTTTAAGTAGTTATTATAATTTTATTTAATTTATTAGTTATTCTAAATTATAATATTACACGGCAGTAATTTTAATATTAATTGCATTTCCTTCATTTAAATTATTATACTTAATGGATTAAAGATTTAGTCCACCTTACAACTAGAACTTGTAAGTTAAATAAAGAGGATGAATTTCAAGAATAACTGATATAAATTTCAGTCAACTTGAAGCGTAGCTTGTAAAAATAGATAATTGTCATTAAATGATGTTAAACAAGAACGTTCAACGACTAGAAAATAAATCTTATCTAACGCTTATTTATTTTCCTATTAGTTATATTGTATCTACTTAAAAATTAAGATGTAAAATTCTCATTTTTTAATTTATGTATGTTTAATAGAGTATCCTCCGTGAATTAATAAAAATAAAGTAATTTTATTTAAATTTTTACGATGACATAGTCTGAACCATATTGAGAAATATGGAAATTAAAGTATAACCTTTAATTAACAACACTGATAGTTAATAAGAGCTTTACAATGTTAGTGAAATTTATAAATTTCCTGAATGTTAAACCTAAATTAAATTTTAAACTTGCTCATTTATACAAATTTAAAAGATATAATTGCCGCCAGGCCGCGTCAGCGGGCCAAGGCCCTCGACGCTATAATAAAAATAGTCTTATATCGCCTAATTACTTTAGACATGTGTCTTTAAAACAGACCCTAGACGCCGGGCTTATACATACCCTTATTCTTCGTATTAGGATTCCAGGTAGAAAAAAAGGTATTTTTTTTATTAGTCCGCAGGCCAAGGCCTTTGACGCTTTTGCTTTTAATAAAAGTTTTTCTATAAATTATAGCATTCTATCTTCAACAGCTGGATCAAAAGTATCCTGTTCAACTGATTCTTTCGAGAGAGAAATGAAAAATTTCTATGCGTGATTTAGCGGTTTTACTGATGCAGAGGGATCTTTCTATATTGCTAAAAGTAAAATCTGTTCTTTTAGATTTCAAATTAATTTACATAAGGATGACTTAAATGTATTATATTATATCCATAAATCATTAGGATTTGGAGAGGTTAGATTATACAATAATTACGGATCTTTTACTGTTACTAGGTTAAAAGATATAGCTCAACTTATTAATATTTTTGATAAGTACCCTCTTCAAGGTTCAAAGTGGCTTAATTACAGAGATTTTGTGTTGGCTTTTGAGCTCTATACTAATTCAAATCCTAGTTCTGATGTATTAAATGAAATCGCTAAATTAAAAAACAATATGAATCGTTTAAGATTAGATTATACAATACCAAAAGATAAAGTTATTAATATAACACCTTACTGGTTTTTAGGTTTTATAGAAGGAGAAGGATGCTTTAGTATTAATAAACATAATAATTATAGATTAGATTTTAGTCTAACTCAGTCTTCTACTAATTTTGAGTTAATGAAAAGTATTAAAGTATACCTCGAGAATCTTCCTAGTACAGAAGGTGATTATACAAATGCAATAGGTATTTCTGAAGTTAGATCTAAGAATCCTAATCACGAATCAGTTACAAGAATTGAAACCACACGTATCCTATTTATCTCTGATGTTTTTATACCTTTTTTAGATAGTCTTACTTGACAAAGTAAAAAATATTTAGATTATCTAGATTGAAAAAACATTTTAAAATTAAAAGAACAGGGTATGCTGGAAAAGAAGGTAAAGTAATTGATATCTATAAAATATATAAAGGTAAATATCTTCCTCTCGCATCAAGTCCCTCTGAATTCGTAGACACGCACGATACGCCTCTAGGTATAAGAATTACCAGGCGCTTAGCTGCTATAAGTGTTACATGAAAAAGGTGTAAAAAATGTATAGTGATGGACCTTACGATACGATACGGTACTACCCTGATCAAGAGTCGTAGGGCCCATTGGAAGAAAAGATATGCTAGTTGTTATAGAATAGCCCGCCTTCGGGCGGGCGGACGCACTAAATAATTTTATATTAGTAATTGTATATAATACAGAATAGAGTACATAAGTTTAATTAACTCTAATAGTAAAAAATTTTTTGAATCTGAATCTAATGAGAATACTAAAAAGTCGTCCTACTTTATTCAAATTTTGTTGCAGCGTTATAATATTAAAATTAGGAAACTTAAAACCTAATTTAAGCCCGATCCTAAACAGAGCTAATTTATCTAACTCTTATTCTACTTCGACTGGCAATAATCCTAATAGTACATTTTTACAAAGATTAGATCCTAACTTTATTGAATGATTCGTAGGATTTTCTGATGCTGAAGGGTCCTTTGGTTTTTTAAAAAGTAAATCTAAGAATACTTATGTATTTAGTTTCAGAATTGCATTACATATAGATGATCTGGAGGTTTTAAATTATATTAAAGATAATTTAGGCCTAGGTATAGTTTCATCTAGAGGTAAAATTTGTGTTTTGGTTGTCTGTAAGCTTTCAGATATTAAATATATAATAGAGATATTTGAGCTACGTCCTTTAAATACTACTAAACATTTGAATTTTATAAGTTTTAAAGAAGCTTATACTCTTTACACTAATTCCGAATTTAATGAAGAATTAGTGAATAAACTTGAACAGTTAAGAAGCGGAGTAAATAGTAAAAGAATAGATTTTAATTTACCAGCGGATCATGAATATTCTATTACCCCTAACTGATTGTTAGGTTTCACAGAAGGGGATGGTTCTTTTTTTGTAACCACAACTGGGCTTGGTTTAAATTTTACTCTGACTCAAGCTGGTACTGATTTGGATTTAATGGAAAAAATTGCAGATTTCTTTAATAATCTAGCCGCCCGGCCGCGTCAGCGGGCCCAGGCCGTCGACGTTAGTTTTAAATCAAATAGCCAGGAAAACCCGGCTAAGGTCTACAAGTATAAAGAATTATCTTTACAACCTAAAAAGGAGTGTGATTTAAAAATATCTTCTGTTGATTACATTCGTGATAATTTAATTCCCTTTTTTTCAGGTCTGACTTGACATACTAAGAAACATTTAGATTTTTTAGATTGAACCGCAATTTTAAAATTAAAAGATTTAGGTTTACATTACTCTGACGAGGGGGTAGAATTAATTCAAAAAATTATGAGTCAAATGAATAGTAAAAGGTTATCTAGTCAAGATTTACCTAAAATAGATAGAGATTCACTAGAGTTGGAGATTTCTGAAATATTAAATAATGCTAATAGTTCTAACTATGAAATTAGAGAAGGAAGGGTATGGATAAAATCTTTAAATAGATTTCAAAGTCAATTTAAAAGCGTCCCTATTAAATTATTCGATAGTGAAGGTAATTTATTAGCTACTTACCCTTCTTTATTAAAATGCAGTAGAGAAATGGGTATATTAAGACATACTCTTATGTACAGATTAAAGAATAATAATACATTTGATTATAAAGGTAAATTAGTTTATTTAAAAAAAGAACAAAAGAATCAATCTTAGTAAAGATAACTTCAAAACAAAGGGAGTTTTATCTGAGAAAGGTGTAAAATTAATAGATCTTATAATAAGTCAAACTAATAATAACAGATTATCAACATCTTTAAATCATGTAGTTGTAGATAGAAAACAGTTATTAGCAAAAGTTAAAGAATTACTTAATGGACCTTCAAATTTCGAGATAAGAAATGGAAAAAAATTTGTAATTTCATTAAACAAATATTATCATTCTTCTCGTCTAAATGTATGTGTTATACTAGTAGATGAAAAAGGTAATACTTTACACAGTTTCGATTCACTAGGAGATTGTGCTAAATTTTTAAAAGTAGATCCTAGTACAATATCTAAAAGAAAAAGTAAAGGTATACCTTTTATATTTGAAAATCAAACTGTTTACATAAAAAATGCGGACTACGTAAGTTAGTTATAAAAAAAAAGTATATATTAACGTAGTCTTTTTTTATTTACTCTTACTTCGTAGAAGGGGCGCTGCTGGCTTACGTGGTCGCAGCAGCACGAAGATTATATTTAAATTTATATAAATGACAGTGAAGAATATTAACATATACCTTAGTGATAATAACATAATTGGAAGTTAATGATGCTTCAATGTCAGTTTTAGCTGAGGGTCACCAATGATATTGAAGTTATCAATACCCAGATTTTTTAAATACAGACGAAGAGTTTATTGAATTTGACTCGTATATGGTGCCAGAATCTGATTTAGAAGACGGAGGCTTAAGAATGTTAGAAGTTGACAATAGAGTTATTCTACCTGAATTAACACATGTTAGATTTATAATTACTTCTGGTGATGTTATACATGATAAATAGAAAATTATTACTATTTGAAGTGTAAAAGAACCAAACTCCGGGGAAGCCCTAAAGCTTTAGTAACCAAAGGAACAAGGAAACTTGTTTACTGGCCTGATTAATGACTCAGGGTAAGGTAAGATCACTAAAGATGAAAGTGTTTTTAATAACGGAGCTATACACTTAAAATGGGTAATCGTGGATCTAAATCAGTAATCTTTATAGTAGCTTGCTAAACTTCGTTAGCAAGCTCTTTATTTAGTGAGTAAAAGTGTGTGCTTACTTTTTTCCTCCGCAGATAGGGTTACTGTAAAAGAGCAACGAGTAGACGGTTCTTCAGTATTATTTTCAATATTGTAAGGTGTACTCTAGTCGCCGGGAAATCCGGTTCTTGGAAGAAATTAAGTAATTCAAGATTAAAGTTCCCACAAAACTGTCCTACACTGTATAAGCTTAATATATAATTAATAACTTTTTTGGTTATTGTGGTACGGAATTTAAAATTTATATTTACTTTTTTCCCTTTTTGTTAGAAAATTGCTTGTTTACTCCTTATATTCTTTTATTAAATCTTATAGCAATACCTTGTACCCTATACTCCCTTGTATTAACCTATGTTTTACTTTTTTTTTTTAGCAGAGATAAAAGTAAGTCCGCCTTAGGGTTTGTTAAATTACCTTCTGGCGTAATTATGCGTGATTCATCTTTGAGATATGGAAATAAAAGTAGCAAGGTTAGATTTTATAGTACAACACCAAATAATACCGTTTACAAAGACTTTAAAGATATCACAGTTGATGTTTTAAATAATTTATTAAAAAACCAAAAAGTTTCCATAACAGAAGCTGAATTAGCCAGACTTAAAATTATACCGGGTGTTAGATTTAAATTACCTTTAAATGATCAAACTTATCCTTCTTTTGAGGGTCTAGTCGGTAAACCTAACACTAGAGATATAAAAGTAGGTGTTTATATCTTTACGCATATTGCGTCAGGTGCAAAATACGTAGGCTCTAGCAATAGCTTATCTAGAAGACTGGATCAATATTTTACTTTTAAACATTTTAATCAAAAAAACTCAGGATTACTAATTCCTTTAATAAAAGAAGAGGGGTTTGAAGCTTTTAATTTAGAAGTTTTGGTTATATCTGAAAATATAGGTTTAGAGTTTAATGATTCAAATAACTTAAATTTTCATTTTCCTTACTTATTCCTAGAACAGTATTATCTTTTACATGAGAAATTTAATCTTAATACTCAAAGAATAGTTAACTTCAGAGTTAATCAAGGTAATATTGTATATCTTTATAGTTTAGACGGTAAAATTTTATACTATTGTGGTACCTCTTTACACGGGATTAAAGGTGCTTTAGGTATACACTACGCTACTTGCACTTATTGTATAAAAACTGGGAACAGTTACTTAGATTTCTTTAAAATTACAACTAACTTTTTAAATGGAGCAGAAAGAACAAAACTAAGTTTACAAGAATTGTTGGATTTAATAGACAGAAAAAAAAAAGAAGTATTACAGAAAAGAACTAGCATTAAATTTAGTAAAGCTATTTTGATTAGAAAGGAGAATCAAGAACAAACACTTGAGTTTTCTAGTATAACTATGACTGTAAAACACCTGAAGAGTATAGGTGTCCATACTGATAGAAATCAGATAGCTAAATATTTAGATACTGATATACCATATAAAGGGTATTTTTTTTCAAAAGCTTAAATGTAGGAGTTAAAAAACTTAATAATTTTAGTGGTTCGTCTTTTGCATGTCCAGCTTTAGGTATTAAATGTGATGCATAAAAAAAAATGAAAGTAGGCTATTCATTTAATGTGCAAAAGAGCCAAATTCCGGGGACACCCTAAAGTCTTAGTAACCAAAGTTATAAAGGAAACTTTATTACAGGCCTGATTAATGACTCAGGGTATGGTAATATCACTAAGGATGATGGTAACTGAAATGGGTTATCGCGGATCTAAATCAGTAGTAGTCAATAGTTACTTTACTGTAAAAGAGCAACGAGTAGACGGTTCTTTAGTTATTTCCATCAGTCTGGTAAGTTATAACTATAAGGTATACTCTAGTCGCCGGGAAATCCGGTTCTAGGATCATAATAAGCTAAATAGTGTGAACTATTTATAAAAGTAATTCTAGATTAAAGTTACTACAACGGCCTTGACCTTACGGTATTAGTTGTCATACGATTTACAAATAATATATATTTTGATTTTATTGATGATGTTAATATATTTAAATAAACTATATTTGGGGACATGATTAAATTCATATAATGGTCCAAATATAGATACTAGTAAAGTAGAATATATTACTAGTAAAAGTCTAGCACGCACTTTGTTACGTAGCGACCGTTTAGAAAAAAAAGTAGGGTTATGTTATAATAAAAGTTATAATGCAGGTATGTTTGACAAAAAGTATTCTAATGATTATCTATCCTTATATAGATTTAAATCAGATCTTTCTACATCTAAACAAAAATTAGAATATCGTCCAAATTCTTTAGCATTAGAACACATTAGTAGCGGTAACCCTACAACTAGTGAAGTAATAAATAGTCTATTACTTAACCAAAAAGTTTATATTTCTCAAAAAGAATTAGACGTACTTTTATCTCTTCCTAGTGTAACTTTTGATTTACCTATTACAGATCAAACTTATCCGGCTTTATTAGTATTAATAGGTAAACCGGGATCTAAACGTAGTAATGCTGGGATATATTTTTTTTCACATAAGTATTTGGATAAAAAATATGTAGGATCTAGTAATGATTTAGCCAGAAGATTTAAACAATATTTTGAAAAAAATGTATTATTTAATAATAAAGATACAGGTAAACTATTACCTATGATAGAAAAGGAAGAGTTGAAAGCGTTTACTTTAGAAATTACAGTCATACCTTCTTCTTACCCTAAATACTCTCATTGTTTTTTAGAACAGTTTCATTTGTTAAATAAAAAATTGAATTTAAATATACATAAAATAGTAAATTTTAGAGTAAATCAAGGGTTTAATATATATTTATACGATAAAGATTGTAAAATATTGTATTATTCTAGTAATTCTTTAAATGCTTTTTGTGCAGATTTAGGTGTACATCATTCTTCATACAAAAAACATATAGCTAATAATAGTCCTTTTTTAGATTACTTTACTATATCTAATCTTCTAGTAGCAGATGCAACCCTAACTAATTTAACCGAAATAGAAGTACGAGAATTAATTGATGAACGTAGAAAAATAAGTTTAAATAAATTACATTTATCATACGGTAAATATATAGAGGTATTAGATTCTGATACTAATACTACGGAAATTTACGAATCTTCATATAAAGTTGCAACTAGATTTGGTTTTAGTAGAAGTAGTTTAAGAAACTATATAGCTAGCGGTAAAGTATATAAAAATCGTTACATATTTAAATATGCTAAACACACAACTGACCATTAGGCTTAAGTTGTATAACGATCCGGGTAGGTTAAATCAAGTCTCTGTTTTTGTGAATAGAGAAGGAATTTTCTATGGTCAATGTTCAGAGATTTGTGGAATTTTGCATAGTTCTATGCCTATTGTTATAGAAGCTGTTAGCTTGGAAAAATTTTTAGAATGATTAAGTCAAGAAAATTAAAATGAAAATATTTACTCCTCCGTATTACATAGGGAGGTTGTGTGGGTAATTTTTTGGTCAAGTTACTTCGTAAAAGATATATTCCCTCCGGCCGCTAGGCCTGGGTAGCTTCGCTAAGGAATTAAAAAAATTTTAAGTAATTTAATAAAATATCAGGTGTATTAATTTAATGGTAGAATATAGTAGTACGGTCACTTTAGTATAAGTTCGAGTCTTATATACACTTATTTTATTTATTATATTATATTTAAATAAAAAATTACTAGGGAATAAGAAGAGTAATAAAAAACAAATCTAATTTTTTTTTTTTTTTAGGTAGTTAGTTTAAAAGGTAATACTTTAAAAATAATAAAAATTTAGATTTAAAATATAAGTTCGAGTCTTATACTATCTTCCATAACAATTTGTTATGGGTATTAATTAGGAATCTTCTAGCTTATATTTCTATTTTCTATTTAAATATAAGTGAACATGTCTAATCCTTTCCCCAGCTTCGCTGGGGATGGGATAAGCAAGCGTCCGTTTTTCTTTTATATTATTTTTTCAATAGTTAATTTTATAAAATATACAATGAATATTACACTAATACTTTTTTTGATCGGAATTTTAGGTTTCGTGTTGAATAGAAAAAATATTATATTAATGCTTATTTCAATTGAAATAATGCTTTTAGCTATAACATTTTTAATATTGGTAAGTTCACTTAACATTGATGATATAATAGGCCAAACATATGCTATATACATAATAGCAGTAGCAGGAGCAGAATCTGCTATAGGTTTGGGTATTCTAGTAGCTTTCTACAGATTTATTAACTCCACGGCCCCGGCCAGGTCCCCGGCCAGGTCCCCTGCCGGGGCCCCTGTTAAAAATCCAAGATCAAAATCTTCTTATTCACACTTTAATTCATTACCTCTAATTTCACCCTGTAATTTTACCATATCAAGGAATTTTTCTAGCGGAGGTAAACTCCGTCTACCTCACAAGCCGGAGGCTAGTTTTTCGTAACTCGAAACTTGTGAAAGTAAAATAGTTTTAAATCCTTCATTTATAAGCGGGTTCTCTGATGCTGAAGGTTCTTTTGTTGTAACTATTTTAAAGCCCGGCCAGGTCCAGGTCCAGGTCCAGGTCCAGGTCCAGGTCCAGGTCCAGGTCCAGGTCCAGGTCCAGGTCCCCCTAGATATAAAATAGGGTGAAATGTACAAGCTAGATTTCAAATAAAATTACATGAGGTAGATAGAGCTTTATTATTATTAATTAAAAATTATTTTGATAATATTGGATATATTTCTAAATTAAATGATAAGTTAACCGTTGAATTTAGAGTTAGCTATATAACTAGTTTAAATAATTTAATTACACCTCATTTTTAAAAGTATAGATTAATAACTAATAAACATAAAGATTTTATATTATTTAAATAAATTGTTTCGTTAATGTCAAAAAATAAACATACTACTTTAGAAGGATTAAAAGAAATTTTAGCACATAGAGCATCTCTTAATGGAGGTTTATCTGAAAATTTAAAGATATCTTTTCCGCCAGGGCCAGGGCCCTGGCCCTGGCCCTGGCCCTCCGGGATTTTTTTTTTAATTGATATAATACCCGTTAAAAGAGTAGAAATTGAGGCTAATTTTTTAAGTAATCTATCCCCTGATTGAGTAGCTGGTTTCTCTACAGGAGAATCAAATTTTTATATTGCTATATCGGGTACTAAAGTATGATTACGTTTTTCTATTGCCCAAGATTCAAAAGATAAATTATTATTAAAAAGTTTAGTTGAATTTTTAATTGTGGTTATATAACTCAATATAAAAATCGTGAAGTGTGTGAATTTGTAGTTACAAAAATTAAAGATATAAATAAGTGTATTATTTCTTTTTTTAATCAATACAAAGGGGCGCTCCGCTGGCGCACCGCGATTTTTCTGAATGGAAAAATTAAATATAAAAATTATGTTAAATTTAAAAAAGCTGCTATTCTTATTAATAATAAAGAACATTTAACAGAAAAAGGTTTAAACGAAATAATAGAGTTAAAAAATTCTATGAATAAGTATGATGAAAATTGTCTTGATTAAAAAGGGGGGGGGTTCAATCTTGATCACTAAAGGCGAGGTGAACCTTTGTCTAGTCTTATATAAGGCGAAACTCTCAAAATGCGGGAAACTCTTAAAAACAAATCTACCAAGTTAATATAGTAATATAATTAATGGAACAGGTAATGACTCGTTGTATGGTAAAAACGATTTGTATATGTAGAAAATCTGCTACCAAGCACCTAGTATTCTAAGGAATAAGGGTGTGCAGTTCATCGACTAAACGTGAGTTGGTTTTTTATTAATAAAAGATATTAATAATTAGCTTAAGATATAGTCAGGCTCAATATATGAATATTGGGGTAAACGAAGAGGAAGTATTGCCATAGAATATAAATAATGTATTTAAGTATAATAATTTTACCTTTATTAGGTTCTATAGTGTCTGGCTTTTTTGGTAGAAAAGTTGGGGTAAATGGTGCACAAGTTATTACATGTTCAAGTGTAATAATAACTACAGTCTTAGCGATTATAGCTTTCTTTGAAGTAGGTTTTAATAATATACCTGTTTCAATTGAATTATTCAGGTGAATCGACTCTGAATGGTTCAATATTTTATGGGGTTTTGAATTTGATAGTTTAACAGTGTCTATGTTGATACCTGTTTTAATAATAAGTTCTTTAGTTCATATATATTCTATTAGTTATATGAGTAATGATCCTCGGGGTTACGTTAGGGGAAAACGTAATTGTGGGGATAAACTGTCAAATTCCGGGGAACTCCTAAAGCTTCTGGTACCAAGCTCTAGTCGAAAGACTATAAGTGGCTGAACTAATTATTCAGGTATGGTAATAAGTCAGGAGATTTGTGAAAACAAAATGGACGATCGTGGATCTAAATCAGTAGTAGTGGATCGTCACTATACTGTAAAAGAGCAACGAGTAGACGGCAGTTGATCTGTTAAATTTGAACATCTAATAGATTTAAGGTGTACTCTGCAGGGTTTCGAAAGAAATAGAGGTATAAAACTCGGTTTCGGTCTTGCTCTCCTTCCTTTTTTGAAGGAGACACAAAAAGATTTAAACACCTTTGTCAAAATCCCGTCTAAGCAATTCGGTTTTAAAAATTTTTCTACATATACGCAGGAGTCTATTCATCCTGGTGTTTGATCTGGTTTGATAGATGGTGAGGGTTCTTTTAGTATATTAATTGTTAGAGATAAAACTCGTAAATTGGGCTGACGTACGGAGTTGAAGTTTCAAATAGGTCTTCATTCAAAAGATCTTAACGTATTATATCTATTACAAGAATATTTAGGAGGTATTGGTTCTATTCATTTAGTTAAAAACGGAGAAGTAGTTAATTATTCTATAGATTCAATTGGAGATTTAAATAAACTTATTTTTCATTTCGAAAAATATCCTTTATTAACTCAGAAGGGTGCTGATTTATTTTTATTTAAAAAAGCAGTACAACTTGTTAATAATAAAGCTCACCTTACCTCAGAAGGTTTAATTAAAATGGTAAATATCAAAGCCTCAATGAATAATTTAGGTTTATCTGATACGTTAAAATTAGAATTTCCTGAAAATACTCCTGTTGAAAAACCTATAATTAATTCAGATAATGTAAGTTTGGATCCTTATTGAATTTCAGGTTTTGTCAGTGCTGAAGGAAATTTTGATGTTCGTATGCCAAAAACGGCTAAAGGTCTGCATCGTAGAGTACAATTAAGATTTAGAATATCTCAACATATTAGAGATATTAAATTAATGGAAAAAATAGTTGAATATTTTCAAGCTGGTAAGATTTACAAATATAGTGGAGGTAAGTCTGCGGTTAGTTTATCCATAGTTGTTTTTTCGGATATTACTAATAAAATAGTTCCTTTTTTTAGCCTAAATCCTATAATTGGTGTAAAATTATATGATTATCTTGATTGATGTAAAATTCAGAGTTTAATGGTTAAACGTGCTCATCTTACAGTTCAAGGAATAACTTCAATAAGTGAGATCAAATCTGGTATGAATAGAGGTAGAAAAATTTCCGATAAATAACCATTGTTATTAAGGTGTAAGCTTACTTCGTTATAGTTTGCGCCTGGTAAAATCAATTGTAAGATAAATTTGATGAGTAAGCACATACAAAGATTTTTTAGTTATTTAAGTTTATTCACTTTTATGATGATTATCTTAGTAACAGCGAATAATTATTTGTTAATGTTTGTAGGATGAGAGGGTTATCCAAATAGCCCTAAATGACTAAACTTCAATAAATATACAATACTTAATCAAGTTAGAAATAGATCGCGCACTAAAGAGGCAGGAAATAATAATAATGTAAAGGATACTTCTTTAATAATAGGGTCATTATTGGGTAATTCTTATTTAGAAAAGAATGAAAAAGGTGTAAGAATTGTCTTTATAAAATGTAGCGGAAATATAGAATATTTAATTAATTTTTATTCTCATTTAAGTAAAATAGGGTGGCTTCGCCTCCCTAATCCTACGGATAATGACAAAACAAAAAAACCCGTTTTAAATAAAGTTATTGTTAAAAAGAATAAGTTATTATATTATTGAAGAGTAGAAAGTTATTATTTAACTCAATTTGACTGATTATATGAAATGTTCTATAAAGACAATAGAAAAACTATACCTTCAAATTTAAAAGATTATTTAACACCTTTATCTCTTACTACCTGATATTTAGATAATACAGATAAGTTATATTTATCTAGTCACCAAAGTTTTAATTTAAATAATGAAAATTGAAATTATATATCTCAAGTATTAAAAGATAAATTTGATATAAATACATCTTATAGATTAGAAAGTAAAGGTAAAGTTGTTTTTTATATTGAAAAAACCCAATTAAGTAATTTTATAGAGACAGTAAAGCCCTATATTTCTTCTTCTTTACAATATAAATTAAACGATTCACATAATAAATTAAGTATGTGAAGTAATTTAGGATTGCCCTTCGGCGCGCAGAGATATTATTCTACTAGCTCCGCTGGCCTGCGCCTTGCGATTTTTCTGAATAGAAAAATTATAAAAAAAAATATAAAGTACTCAGCCGCGCGCCGCTGCGCGGCGCAAGGCATCCCTCCTGCTCCGCAGGGGGACGCTATATATAAAAAAGAATATATATTGACTGATACGCTTCGCACAAAAAGAAGCATTAATAGGTATAATATTAGGTGACGGTTTTATAGAAAGATCCAAATCTACTCATAATGCCCGAATTAGAATAGAGCAATCTTACCCTGAAAAGAGTGAATATTTAAAAAGTTTACATGAATTATTAGAACCTTTGACTGCAATGGAACCTACATTATTAACAAGAACTAATAAAAAGAGAGGTGTTATAACTCAATCCTTGTATTTTAGAACTTTAGCTATGCCTTGTTTAAATTATTATTACGAATTATTTTATAAAAATAATATAAAAAGAATTCCGAATAATTTAGAAGAATTATTGACAGCTAGAGGGTTAGCTTAAATATTAATAGGTGATGGTATAAAAAAATGAATAAGTGATGGTATAAAAAATTTATTGTGATGATGGAAAAAGTATTTTTATTTAATTTAGATAAAATGCAATTTTCATACATCCCTGCGTTATGAAATTAACGTATGTTATTACAATAGTTTAATTTTTAAATATACAATGTACATTACACTAATACTTTTTTTGATAGGAATTTTAGGATTCGTTTTAAATAGAAAAAATATTCTATTAATATTTACCTTCGTCTCGTTTTATTACGAGATAATGGTATTAGCTATATCATACCTTATATTGGTAAGTTTTTTAAATACGGAAAAAGGCGAAACCTGAATGATCTGCATTATTGCTTTAGTTTATGGTTTGGCTAATTTAGCAGCTTTTTATAGTTTAAGATTAAGTTTGAATCTAAATTATCAACCAGTGTATTTAAATAGAATAACTTTACCTTTATTAGGGTCTATAGTGTCTGACTTTTTGGGTAGAAAAGTTGGGGTTAGCTCTGCACAGTTACTTTTTACATATTCTAGTACAATAATGACTACAATATTAGAGCTTATAGCTTATTTTGAGGTAGGCTCTAAGACTATATATAAGTCTAAATTTCATAGTTTAGGTACTAATCGTAATATAAAATTTATATGCAATAATAAGGTTTATTTTTCAACAAGTAGGGTCGCGCCTCTAGGGGATAGCAATAACCTAGAATCTAAAGTATTTTACTCTAATACTGATGTTGATAAAGAAAAAATAGTTAAAGAAAATCAAAATAAATCTGGAGTTTATAGATGAACTAGTTTAAGTACAAAATATGCGTATATAGGAAGTAGCGTAAATCTCGGTAGAAGATTTAAAGATTATTATAGTTATTCTTTTCTTACTAGAAATAAAAATATGATTATCTCTAAAGCTATTTTAAAATACGGTTATTCGAACTTTAGTCTTGAAATATTAGAATATTGCACACCTGAAGAGTGTATTAAAAGAGAACAGTATTTTATAGATAACTTTAACCCTGAATATAATATATTAAAGATAGCAGGTTCAACATTAGGTTATAAACATACAGAAGAAACCTTAGCTAAATTTAAAGAAAGGAAATTAACACCTAATCACTTGGAAAAATTAAGAGCTCATTTAATGATATTAAATCAAAGCGAAAAGCTTAGATCGGGTGCTAGGGAGCGAATGTTAAAATTAAATGAGGCAAAAGGTATAAAGGTAGAAGTAACTGATATTAGAACGAATGAAACTACAATATATAAATCTTTACGTGATGCAGCCAAAGCTTTAAATACAGATTTAAAAGCAATGCATTATAATGAAAGAATACAAAAAGAAAGAGGTATATCTGTACCCCGCTTCGCATAAAAAACATTATTATATAAAGATAAAAAGAGATTAAATATTTCTCGTTCTTTTAGTAGTAGGATGACGGTGGGAAATCTGTTCATAATCAGACTATCCTTCATACTAGAGCATTTAGTAAAGAAGATGTTGAATATCTTCAAACAGTTTTGAATAAAAATTTTGAATTAATCACAAGATTAGAAGAGAAAACACAAGATCAATGAGTTATATATATACCTGTTCGTCAAAAAATAAAGTTAAAAGATATTGTAGGTCCATCTCTTTTACCAAGATAATAAAATTGTTAGTCTTAGTTCGCTTTCCTCATTCCCCTGATCGTTACGCAGGAGGATATGGATAGCTTACTGTGGCTCAAGCACAAAACCTTACTTGATGAAGGTAAGGTAGGACAAAAATTTATTAGTGATGATGGGAAACTTTGACTTGCTAAATTTAAATATAGTTTATTTAATCTTAGTCTTAGAGTCCATTATCGTCTTCCATAAGTACATGGAAGTTGGTTTTTACAATAGTTTAATTTTTAAATATATACAATGTACATTACACTAATACTTTTTTTTATAGGGATCCGCAAGGTTGCACAAGGTTTCGTATTAGATAGAAAAAATATTATAATACCTACTAGCAAATTCTTGAAATTGGATCGTTATAACAATGTAGACTTTACAGGTCCTACCTTCACTCCATTAAGTGAAGGTCTTTTTTTTCTAACTTTTTTTGTTTTTTTTTCAAGGTTTATGGTTTCTGACTTCTTTGGTAGAGAAGTTGGTGTTAGCTGATCACAACTTATTAAGGTTTTTTATGCAATAGCTGCGCAGATAATATGAAACGCAGCCTTAGTTTTTTTGGTAATAATATTAAAAAAAATAAAGGGTTTAAAGGTATTCTACAGGTGAATAGCCGACAGAATATTTAATTTTAGTAGGCTACGCACAAAAAAATTTTCTATCTTTTTTATTTTAAATCTATGGGACTGCCTCACAGGAAATGAGTCGCTTAAATTTTATAATTATGGAACTAAACGACATAATGCTAATTATATAATAAGGAATAAGGTTTATTTTTCAACAAGTCGTAGTATACAAAGAGATAACAATAAGCTAAAACCTGCCGTAGGAGACTGCGTCGTAAATGGGGACTCCGTCGTGAATAAAGAGGAAGTACATTTTACCACTGAATTTAATAAGAGTGAAAAGTTTAAATTAGATGCTAGAGAACGTATGTTAAAATTAAATGAGGCAAAAGGTATAAAGGTAAAAGTTACAGATTTAAGAACAAATGAAACTACCGTTTATAATTCGTTACGTTTAGCTGCTAAAGCTCTAAGTACAGATTTGAAATCAATATATTATAATGAAAATTTACAAAAAGAAAGAGGTACACTTGTACCTTTCAAAACTCATTATTTATTAAAAATAGAAAGAGGAGTAGTAAATATTAAGGATGTATTAGATATATCCAATAATATAACTGACACCTATTTATCGTCGGAACCTTCAGAAAAACTTGTACTTTCTCAAGACTTTGTTGAGTGATTTAGAGGATTTGTGGACGCTGAAGGTTGTTTCTACCTAAACAGAGATCAGGGCTTTACTTACAAATTTAGATTTAAGATTGTTCTCCATATAGATGATAAAGGAGCGTTAGATTTTATCCAAAACACTCTTAAGATAGGTAAAGTAAGTACTAATAAAACTCAAGCTACTTTTACTGTATCTGCGAAAAAAGATATTAGTCTAATTATACACATTTTTTCCTCTATACGTAATTTAAATACTACGAAACATTTGAATTTTCTAGCCTTTAAGGAGGCGTTTGAACTTTATTGAAATATTTCCTCTACTGATAAGGATCTAATGTCCCTTAGAATAGATACTATAAAAAATAGCATGAATAGTAAAAGAAGTAATTACGAAATGCTCAAAGATCATGAAATCATAATAACTCCTTCCTGATTACTTGGGTTTGTTGAAGGTGATGGGTCATTCTTTGTAAGTAGTAGTGGCGGCTTAAATTTTTCTATTAAACAAAGAGGTAATTTAGCTGTAATGAAAGCAATACAAAACTTCTTTAATGAGCTATTAATTAGCAATACTCCTATTATTGCTTCAAATAGTATCCTAACAGATAAAGGTACGCAAGCTTTGAATGATAGCTCTTCTTATTCTACTACTGCTTTAAATCTAAATGGATCTGGATCATTAGCCCCGGCCGCCGCCCTGAGGGCGGCTGGAGCCTGTGGGACCCCGCTGCAGCGAATTTCTCGCAGCAGCACCCTACTGGGGAATAATCAAGTTAATGTGGCTAGTTTGATCACAAGTAAACAAAAGGAAGTAGAGGTGAATTCTTTAATTATAAGCCGGGGAGGTTTTATAAAAATTGTGTTAATTCCTTTGTTTGACTCTTTAACCTGACATACTAAGAAGGAAATGGATTATATTGATTGAAAAACTATTTTTAAAATTAAAAATTTAGGTTTAGATTACGGGAAGGGATTAGAAATAATCAAACTTATTGCAAGTCAAATGAACAACAATAGACTATCCACGGCTGGCTTGAAGTCCGTAGATAGAACTTGGTTAGTATCTGAGGTAGATAAATTGTTAGAAAGGGAAACTCCAGTATGTAATTTTTCACAAGCGGAGCCAGAAAATACCCTAGAAACTGAATTAGCTTTAGATGAGTCCCCAAGAAAAAGACTTTGAAGCAATACAGCCGTATTAGTTCACTTAATAGAGGTTTCATCTGAGGCTCAAGAATTTTCTTCTTCTGCAAATATTCTTAATACCTTTAAATCCCAGGCAGATTGTGCTAAATATTTAAATATATCAACTTCAGGGTTACAATATAGACTACGAAAAGATAAACCCTTTAGATTTAAGGATAAATTAGTAAAAATTATAAGAATGTAGAAAATAAGGTAAGGTTAACAGACCCCCCCCCCCTTTTTTATTTTTACGATCCCTACGTAGTATGCTTGCGCTACAACGACGGGATAGTAGCCGGCCACGATTGAACAGGCGAAGGATTACCAAAAGGATTACAAGGCGGAACATAAATATTATTTTAAGCAGTATGCATAAATCTATGTTGTATAAATTATAAGTTTAGTTATAGTTAGTTATAAAAATATATTAAATAACAATAAAATAGAAAATATATTATAAATATTGCATAATTTAAATATGTAAATTTTGGTTATTACTAGCAATATCGTTGAAAACGATTAAAAAAAATAGAGTTAATTTCTAGATCGTTGGTTATTTTATTAATCGTGACAGACTGGTTCAACGGTAGGTGTCTGAAATGATGCTTAATGTACAGTCGGAATCTTTATATTTAAATTATTTTAAGTATACCAAGGCTTTATGTAAAACCAATTAGGTTATAAAGTACAGGGAGTATATATTAACTCTTAATGTATATGCTTTAAAGATTTGGTAGGTGTTTGTTCATATCTTTTAGTGAGTTTCTGATTTACTAGAATAGCGGCAAATCAAAGTTCTCTTTCAGCCTTTTTAACTAATAGAGTAGGTGATTGTTTTTTAACTATAGGTATGTTTGCTATTTTATGATGTTTAGGTAAAAAGAAAAAAAATAATGTTTTCAAATGTGAATATTCTAGTGCTAGTTATACTTACATGGCTGCCCTAAGTAAAGGAGCAAAAAATAAAAGAAATATTTCTTCTCGTTCCTACGAAGCGGGCTATCCTATGGAAGTCTTGGGCGAAAGGCAGATAAGAAGATATTCAACTAGTTCCTCAAACCTGGAAGGAAGAAGCCAGTTCCAGTCTAGTCAAGTAAAAATAAATTGTAACCTTGGATCCTATTTAGCTGGATTAATAGAAGGTGATGGGTACATTGGCGTGCAGGATCCTAATACTGATGCTAAAGTTATACACCGGCCAAAGATTATTATTGCTTTTAATATTAATGATAAACCTTTAGCTAAAAAATTATCTGCTGAATTAAATGTAGGTAGAGTACTTGATCGAGAAAAGTCTGGTATTGTTATATTACAAATTTTAGCTAAGGAAGATGTTTTAATAATTATTAATTTAATTAATGGGTTTATGCGTACACCTAAGATAGAAGCTTTACATAGGGCTATTCGTTGAATAAATGAGCGAGACAATATTTCAATACCTCTACTAGGGTTAGACACTTCCCCTTTAGACAGTAATAATTGATTGGCTGGTTTTACTGATGCAGATGGTTGTTTTAGTATAACGGTTTATGAAACCAAGAAAAATGGAGTTTTTTTAAGAACAAGAGTTCAAACTTCATTTCGAATAGAAGTGAAACAGAATTATTCTAGAGATGTTTGTGCTTCCTTAGGTGGTAGTGGCTATTTTAATATTTTAAGTGAAATCTCTTCTTTTTTCACTGTTAATCTCTACACTAGAACTAGAAAATCTGAAGATAAAATTTATTATGCTTATGCTGTTGTTGCTCATAATTCTAGAAGTCATGGGATTGTTAGAAATTATTTTGATCGTTATCCTTTATATTCTTCTAAATATCTAGCTTATAGAGATTGATGTTTAGTTCAGGATTTACAGACAGGAGGCGCTCCGCTCTTAAGTAAAGAGAAGTTGGATAAGATAAAACTAATTAAAAATAATTTTAATAGTAAGCGGCAAGTATTTGATTTTTCACATTTGGATTGTTTTTATTTTAATTAAATTGCCGTGGGTGGTAGTAATATCGCTCTTATTATATAACTATATGCGGGAAACTCCTAAAGTCTTTTTATAGGTATACTATGAAAACATTTTTTAATGCGCACATGGACCTTAAACATTAAAAAGAATAGATCTTGTTTTAATAGAATAAGAGATAATGGACAATCCGCAGGAAACATTAAATATATATTTATTTATATATAGAGGATCCTCAGAGACTGCACGTTATACCCCTTTTATATGCAAACTATATGCAAGCGAGGGTGAAGATACAGTCCAATTATAATTTAACGATTATAAATTAATTGAATTTAGATTATGCTACAGTTTTTTCATTAGCTCCTTATGTTAATGAAAATGTGATTACTATTATAGGAATATGTTTATTAATAGGTGCAATGGCAAAAAGTTCTCAAGTAGGACTTCACGTATGATTACCTATGGCGATGCCAAAAAAAAAAAGTCGCAGATGGTCAATGAACAGTAACCGCTTTAATGGTTATGGTAAGGTTCGACCATAGAACCGTATTAGAAATATAGCAAGGATTAAACCAAATATATTTCGTAGATACGGAGATTCCAGAGACTTCTGGACTTAAAAGCTACTGAGGTGAAAACGGTCAAAATGTTCCGTAGTCAAGACCGTCGGTATTTTAATGTATCGCTACAGACTGGGTCACCACGGGGTGGCTGAAATGCTGCTGAATGTACAGTCGGAAGCTCTATTTATTTGACAGGTGTATTCGGAATAAACTATCTTTATTGATTATTATTTTACACCGTGAGCTTTGGGAAGGTTTAAAAGTAATCACTTTATTAATTATCCGGTTTTTTTGTATTACAGATTTAATTTATTTTACTTATTTTAATAGCTCACGTAGTAATGTACCCGCTTCGCATAAAAAATTAACTATTAAAACTTACCGTAAGGAATGTATAAGAGGTTTACATACTAACAACCAAGGACCTTTTGTATGAGTATATGATATAACTAAATTAACGGATAACCCTAATTGTTTAGTTGAAGGTGCTCCCTTTAAAACAAAAACAGAGTGTGCCGAAATCTTAAAAACTACTCGTAAATCTGTTACGCTTTATTTAGATAGTAATAAAATATTTAATAATAAATGAATATTTAGTTCTATTGAATTATCTAAAGAACAATTATCTAAATTTTTAATACCTTTAACAGTATGAGATGTGGTAACAGGAGAGTTATTAGGAGATGGATATATATCATACGATCCTATACGTAAGCCTTTAATAAATGCAAGATTAGAGTTCACATTTGCAGCAAAAATTTTACATTATGTTAATTATTTAAAATTTAATGTATTAGCTCCTCTTTGTACATCATCTAAACCTACTCCTTGATCTAATTCTAAATTGGAGGGTAAAGAACCTACACAATATTGATTCTCTACAAAACGTCTTCCTGTTTTAACAAGTTTACATGGCGTTTGATATAAAGAAATCGAAGGAAAATTTATAAAAGTTTTACCTTACAACATAGAAGAATTATTAACTCCAATTGCTTTAGCCGCCAGGCCGCGTCAGCGGGCCAAGGCCCTCGACGCTCATTGAATTATGGGAGACGCTTATTTTACAGAAGGTTGTCTAAATATTTGTACAGATAATTTCACTAAAGATGAAGTATTAAAATTAATAGAAGTTTTATATGCAAAGTTTGGCTTAAAAGCCACTATTAATAAACGTACTAATTCCGATGGTGCAATAAAATGACGTATTAGAATAAGTAAAATAAGTATGGATAAATTAATTTTATTAGTTCGTCCTTACATTATATCTGAAATGCTATATAAATTAGGAATAGATTAATGGCTACACAAAATATCGTTTTTTTTAGTATTAATTCGATTTATTTTATGCGCAAGCTATGATCAATAAAAAAGATAATGCCAGATTTTAGTAGGGCTTTCCTTAAACTTCACTATATGCGGGAACACCCTGTTTTAAGCCTTGGTCCACTTAGATTTAGTCTATTCGGAAAAATCCAAGGTGAGGGACAATCCGCAGTAAATTCCAACAGAAGTTACTCAGAGACTACATGTGAAGCGTTTATATTAAAAAATGATTTATTTAAGCTATGATTTATAGGATTTGTAGAAGGGGTAGGGTCTTTTATCATAAATAAGGATGGGTGTTTAGAATTTAAAATTACCCAATCAAGTAAAGACGCTCAAATTTTATTCATGATAAAAAAAGAGTTAGGCTTTGGTGTGGTTAGAGCACAAGATTCTAAAAATAATACTCATTGTTATATTGTTTATGAAATAAAAAATATATTAAAACTTATTTCTATCTTTAATGGTAATATTTTTCTCGAGAGTAAAAAAGAACAATTTAAATTTTGATTAAATGCTTTTAATTTAAAATATAAAGAAAATATATTGTATTTAGATAAAGAATTTAAACCTAGTTTAAAGGATGCTTGATTATCAGGTTTCACCGATGCAGTAGGATGCTTTACTTGTTCTGTGGATGATAATAAGTCAAATACTGCTAAATTAGTTAGATTGAGGTATATTTTATGTACTTTGGCTAAAGAAAATTCTGAAAATATGGATCATCTAGCAAATATATTAGGCGGTAAAAAACATCTTATCAAAAACTATGGTGGGTACAATGTAACAGTTAATACTACTAAATTACTTTCTGTTGTACAATATTTTAATATTTATCCTTTAAAAACTAAAAAGTATATTCTATATTTTAATTGAATAAAAATATATAAACTAGTAGTGAATAAAAAGCACAAAAATTTTGAAGGTTTACTATTGATATTAAGATATAAGGATAATATAAATAAATCAAATTATAATAAATAAGTCATCTTTTAATACAAATGAAGATATAGTCCGATCAGTTAAGTAATTAACTGCGTATTTTTAATAATGTATATTAAGAATCAACAATTTTGCCTACTCCTGTTTCTGCTTTAATACACGCGGCCACTATGGTAACTGCAGGTGTATACTTATTAATCCGTTCATCTCCTTTGATAGAATATAGTTCTACTGTATTATTATTATGTTTATGATTAGGTGCTATCACTACAGTGTTTAGTTCTCTTATTGGATTATTTCAACAAGATATTAAAAAAGTTATAGCTTACTCTACTATGAGTCAATTGGCTCAAAAATATACCGATCATTCAAGTATATTTAGGCATCAAACTGTTTGCGAGCATATTGTTTCCACAATAAAAAAATGATTTTATTTTAGTATATTTTCTTGAGATATTTCTTTTAGGGATCCCTTGCGCAAAGAATCAACTATAAATAAGTTTGGTGCAAAAATGAAGATTGTCTGCGCAAGCTGCGCAAGCGTAAGTTTACCTCAATTTAGAAGTTTTTCAACTATAAGTAAGGAGTTAGCTTACAGTAAATTAAATCCTTATTATGTAACAGGATTTGCAGATGCTGAGGGTTGTTTTTTAATAAATATCGTACGTAGATCAGATCAAAAACTAGGGTATAATGTAAATTTGATGTTTAAAATAAACTTACATTTAAAAGATAAATTGCTATTAGAAAAAATTAGTGATTTTTTTGGTAAAATTGGTAATATTACTGTTAGAAAAATTGAATCGGTTGAATACGTAGTTAGTTCTATAAAAGATTTGGAGATAGTTATTAAGCATTTTGATGATTATCCTTTGATAACTCAAAAATGGTCCGATTTTCAACTATTCAAATGAACATTTGAATTAATTAAACAAAAACAACATTTAGTTAAAGAAGGTTTATATAAAATATTGTCTTTAAAAGCTAGTCTTAATAAAGGTTTATCAGGTGAATTAAAGACTGCTTTCCCTAATACTGTTCCTTTTCCAAGACCTAAAAATTTTACACCTAAATTAAAAGATAAAAATCCACATTGAATATCTGGTTTTGTCGATGGTGACGGGTGTTTTTATATATCATTAACTAATAATTTAACTGGTATAGGTTTAATCTTTAAAGTTACACAACACACTAGAGATGCTGATTTACTGAAAGAATTTATTAATTATTTTAATTGCGGACGTTATTCTATTTGTTCTAAAGAAGCAGGAGATTTTATCGTGACTAAATTTAGTGATATTAATACGAAAATTATCCCTTTTTTTAACAAGTATCCTTTACAAGGTACTAAGTTATTAGATTTTATGGATTTCAACGTAGTTGCAAAATTAATTGAAAACAAAACTCATCTTACTTCAGAGGGCTTTGAAAGAATTAAACAAATAAAAATAGGTACAAATAGAGGAAGAATAATTAACCCTAAGCTAACATACACGGCGAAAAGAACTTATATAACTCTACGTTCTTATTCAAATAAATCTTCAGATTTATCTCAAATTTCTTTTAATGAATGATTATCAGGATTAATAGATGGGAAGGGTCAGTTTTTTAAATCTAAAAAAGGGTATGCTAATTTTAAAATAGTAATGAAAGAAGAAGATAAATTAGCACTTTATAATCTAAAACATAAATTTGGGGGATCTATTAAAAAGATATCTTCAGAGACAAAACTTAAATATAAGTTGCAACATAAAAAAGGATTAATTCAATTAATTAATAGTGTTAACGGTTTAATTCGAAATCCTGCCAGGATGTTAGAATTAAATAGGGTTTGTTTATTATATAATATAGAATTTAAAATGGCTGAACCTTTAACTTATTTAAACGGCTGATTTAGTGGGTTTCTAGATAGTGATGGTTCAATACACTTTAATGTAAAGTCAAATCAATTAATTTTAAGTGTAACTCAAAAAAATAAATATTTATTAGATCCTATAAGAGATTTATATTCAGGAAGAATAAAACTTCTTAAATCTAAAGAAGCATTTGAGTATTGTATTTATAGAAAACTAGAAATTTTAAATCTTATAGATAACTATTTTATAAAATACCCTTTAAAGTCTAGTAAAAGACATAAATTAGAATTAATTAAACAATTATTTTCCTTAGATGTTAAAACAGTATACCCTTCTTTAAATGGACAAATCTTAGGTGATATAGTTAATTTAAAGAAAAAACAATTATTAATAGAAAAAATAAATTATAAATAAAATTTTATATTGTGGGAAAATATGCGTAGAGGCTATATGTTATTATATTACTATAGCTAATTCGCAGATAACCAAAGCTCGTGATTATTTATGTAATAATCACTGTAATTTAAAGTTTTTTAATTCATTTACCATTATAAGGTTATACATGAACATTATGTCTGTGTTAATAAAATGAAAATTTGAAATTACCAGAAAGTTAGTAGGAATCTCAGAGGCCATACGTTTGATATTAGTCTTTATTAAATTAAAATTAATTAATTTAATGCCAAAATTATTTATCTTAAATACACACATCTTTATAAATAAAACTCGTCTTTTACCTAAATCACCTTTATTAAAGAAGAAATATTGCTTAATATTTAGTAAAAATATGGCTAGATATATAAATACTAATAGTTTAGATAATCAAAATACAGATTCAGATGATCTTGCTTTTAGAGAATGATTAGCAGGATTAATAGATGGAGATGGTTACTTTTTATTATCTAAAAATGGATACAATAGTTGTGAAATAACTATGGACGCTAGAGATAAAAAAGTTTTATATTTAATACAACAAAGATATGGTGGATCAGTTAAACAAATTTCAAATGCTTATGCATTTAAATATAAATTAAGAAATAGAGCTGGTTTAATAGCAATAATAAACGATATAAATGGATTAATTAGAAATCCTACACGTTTATTACAAATGAATAAGCTTTGCGTAAAATTTGATATAGAATTAAAGTATTCAGATAATATTACATTTAATAATGGGTGGCTTAGTGGATTTATTGATAGTGATGGATCCATATATTATAGTGAATCATCTGGACAAGTTTTTATAGGTATATCTCAAAAAAATAAATTTTTATTGGAACCTTTAATAGATATCTACGGGGGAAGAGTGGATATTTCTAGTCCTAAAATAGAAGCATTTAAATATGTTATCTATAGAAAGGCTGAATTATTTAATTTAATAGATAATTATTTTAGTAAATATCCTTTAAGAACAGAAAAAATGAAAAGAGTTAATTTAATAAAACAATTTTATTTAAGTAGAATAAGTAAAAAAAATAAAGATGTTGTAAAATTTAATGAATGAGTAAAATTTCAAGATAAATGAGAAAAATTTCAAGATTAATAAAGAAATGGTCCAGGTTACGTCATATTAATTTATGATAGTAATTTCGCAATTAGGTATGATGGTAATAGCTATAGGTCTTTCTTCTTATAATGTAGCTCTCTTCCATTTAGTTAACCATGCTTTTTATAAAGGGTTATTGTTTTTAGGTGCTGGTGCGGTAATTCATGCTGTAGCTGACAATCAGGATTTTAGAAAATACGGAGGGTTAATTTCATTTTTACCTTTAACATATTCAGTTATACTTATAGCTAGTCTTAGTTTAGTAGCCTTTCCTTTTATGACGGGATTTTATAGTAAAGATTTTATATTAGAGTCTGCTTTTGGTCAATATTACTTTAGTAGTATAGTTGTCTATGTTATAGCCGTAATAGGAGCTATATTTACTACTCTTTATTCAGTAAAAGTTCTTTATTTAACTTTCTTAACTCCGGCATTAGGTCCTAAAATTCATTACTTTAGAGCTCACGAAGGAGACCTGTTTTTAGTTTTACCTTTAATAATATTAGCGTTGTTTTCTATTTTTTTTGGTTATATTACCAAAGACATCTTCATAGGTTTAGGTTCGGGATTCTTTATAGATAACTCGATTTTTATTCACCCTATGCATGAGATAACTATTGACACTGAATTTGCTATTCCTGTTATTTTTAAACTTTTACCTTTATTATTTACAGTAATATTTAGCGTGTTAGCTATTGTTATCTCTGAATTTTTACCCGAACTAGTTATTTATTTTAAATTATCCAGATTTGGTTACTATTTTTACGGTTTCTTTAATCAAAGATTCCTTATCGAGATGCTATACAATAAATATATTACTGGATTAGTGTTATATCTTGGAGGTCAAACTACAAAGATTTTAGATAAAGGAAGTATAGAATTATTGGGACCTTTCGGTTTAGAAAAAGGTTTAATTAACTTAAGTAAAAGTATAAATAAGTTAAGTAATGGAATGGTTACAAGTTACGCTTTATTCTTTTTACTAGGGTTTAGCGTTTATATGATTATTGTTTATCTAACTATGTTTTTTTCTGAGGGAGTACACTTGAAGGTCAGTGAAATTAGTTTAATTTTATTATTAGGTTTTTTTACATTAGTTGATTTAAAAAACAGTAAACCCTTTTCATCTAGTCCTAAATAGAATCCCGAGGCCTACCCGAACTTAGATAGAATGAGGGGTCCTGCCCCTAGAACAACTACGTAAGTGTTTAGATTCTTCGGTTGTAGCTTTCCCTTTTATCTTTCTTAAATCTCTTACTACTAGAGTAAATTACTTAAAAAGTTTTAATAGATATAATCCAGTGGCTATTAACTCTTTGGATTTAAATGTTCCAGGTTTTTTGGGGTTTTGTTCAACTTCACTCTCTACGAAGTTTTCTATTCGAAGGACTCCGTAAGGGTTTTAAGACAAAAAAGGGACTCCGACTACGTTAGGTGTTGGTTATTTTAGCACTACTAGCCCGGCGCGCGCTTGCGCGCGCTGGGTCGGAGGCTAGTCTTAAATTAATTAATGAAACAGGTCCCTTCGGCCGCGTAGCGGCCTGGGTAGCTCCGCTAAGGAAGGCTTGTACTGATAATTGTGATAAGTTTTCTATGTAGTCTAAATTCTCGAGATACTAGTGAATTAAAAAAAATATAAACAAGAATTTGCATCTAGATATACTTCACCGTAATTAAATCTAGATGATCAAACGACTACGTAAAATTATAGCCAATAAACCAAAGGGTTTAGCAGTTGCATATAAGGATAATCTTGAAGCTCTAATTTTGTTTAAACTATTATCTCTAATTTATACTCTCTACGAAGTCCTTGCTGCTTTATTTATACCCTATACGAAGTCCTTGCTGCTTTATCTTCTGTTTTCTCTCCTTTATACAAGTTCTGACCTCTGATTTCTCTTAGTGCTTAGCCCTCGCCTAAAAGTCCGTGCGAATTTTCTGTATGGAAAAATTAATAAAAAAAAACAAATATGTTTTTTTTATAAGGCCGCTATGCGGCCTGGGTATCTTCGCTACGGGGATAATACTAATTGTATAAAATATATAAAGTAAATAAGTGTAATTAACTTTAACAATAAAAATTATACTCTCCCAACCTTATGAGAATATTAAAAAGTCATCCTTTGTTAAAATTAGTCAATTCATATCTTATTGATGCATCTCAACCTAGTAATATTAGCTATTTTTGGAATTTTGGATCTTTATTAGCTGTTTGTTTAATAATACAAATTATAACAGGTGTTACATTAGCCATGCATTATAGTCCTAATGTATTAGAAGCCTTCAATTCCATAGAGCATATCTCTAACTCGTAATGTGCTCTTTAAATCAGGCTAATTGCTGGAAAATCTTAGCTTATTTGTGTTATAAAGTCAGCTAGCTGGGCTGGCTTCACGATAAAAAAAAACCAAAAAATTATATATTTTTTTTATTAGGAGGCTAGTTTTCTAGTACAAATTATAATTTTAAGACAATCAGCAGGAAATCTACTTTTTTCTAAAAAAAAACTTTTTTAGATGGTAAGGTCTTCAGAGACTATACGCTTGACTTCTTAATCTTCATAATGAGGTTATGTATGAAGATATAGTCCAACCTTTTCTGTGAAGAAAAGAATAATAATAAAGATTAATTTTTTATATTTTATTGATAATGTGTATTTATCAATGTATTTATCTACACAAGGTTATAAAAATAAAACGGAGTCCAGAGAAATATCGACTATTTATGGTGGGCGGCTAGGCCACCTCCCTCTTTCTGTAAAAGTAAATACACCTTTACCTTTAGTTTTGAACTCAGGTAACTCTGACTTGGCCGCTACCGGGTTAGCGACGGGAGTAAGAAACTACTCTACTAAATTAAGTGTAAATAACTCAAAGATTAGTGAAGAGTTTTTATCTTGATTTTCAGGGTTTACAGATGGAGAGGGTAACTTTTCTATTATGTTAGATCGTACTTATATTAGATTTAGATTTAAAATAAGTTTACACATTGATGATTTAGAAGTTCTTAATGTTATTAAATCTAATTTAAATATAGGAAAAATTATTGTAGAAGAAAAGAGAAATAGTTGTGCATTTGTAGTACAAAGTTTTTCAGAATTAAAAGATGTTTTATGTCCTATATTCACAAACTTTCCTTTACATACTAGTAAAAAATTAGATTTCCAAGATTTTTACGCGGCTATTCTTATCAAAGCTAAAAGTAAAAATGGAAATTTATCTGATTTAGATAAAGAAAAAATTTTATCTATTAAAGATGGAATGAATTTAGGTAGAACGGTTTTTAAATATGATATTACTGGACCTCAAATTATCATAAACCCTAATTGATTTATTGGATTTATAGAAGCAGAAGGTACTTTTGGTATTAAAACGGGATCTTCATTGTATTTTCAAGTAGCTCAAAAAATTTCAAGCCATGATTGTTTAGATGCAATAAAAACTTTTTTAACTGGATTGTATAATTCAGAGATACCTAAAAATAGTGATATACTGCCTGTAAACGTTACAAGTGCAACCAATATTAGAACCAATGTAGTATCTATAGTAATTAGTAATGTAGATGCTTTATATTATCATATTTTACCTTGATTAGATTCTTCAAAATTTTATTCCCGTAAATATGTGGATTTTAAATTATGAAAAATAGCTCTTTTATTAAAAATAAATGGTTATTATTATATAACTGAAGGTAAAAATTTATTTTTAGATATTTCAGATGTTCTTAATAAAAGATATAGTACAGATAATAATTTGGTTGATATAAATAAAGCTATTGAAAATATATTTGAGAGATTTTATAATCTTTCCCAGATAGAACCTCCTTTTAAGGTTAAACTTTTTAATTCTCATATAGATAATGCGCGTAAATTTAGATTAGCAAATAAATCAGATCAACCTCGAACTGTTTATATCTATACAAACGAAGGTTTAATAAAAGGTTCTCCATTTGCTTCATTCAGTTTAGCGCATAAGGCGCTAGGATTAAAGTCAAGTAGTAACACATGTAATCGTTATATAGATACCAATAAATTATATAAAGGTAAATATATTTTTTCATCTAAGCCCATAGATAGTGCGTCTAGGGATTAATGAAAAAAATAAAGAATAATTTTTCCATGATTATGAGAGATGTTAATAACGGATGATTAGTTCGTTACTTACATAGTAATACAGCTTCTGCTTTCTTTTTTTTGGTTTACCTACATATCGGTAGAGGTATTTATTACGGATCTTACAGATCTCCAAGAACATTAGTTTGAGCTATAGGTACTGTTATACTTATAGCTATGATGGCTACAGCTTTCCTGGGTTATTTACATAGCCCAAAATGGTTTAATACAAAATATAATATAAATAAAAAATTTAACCAACCAATTAATTCTCTTAGTTTAAATAAAAGACAATATAATACAATTTCTACAAATAAATCTTCTGAAAGATTAGGAGAAATTATTAAAGAAGTAGGTATAAATCCTATTTATATTTATGAAGATTTACATTTAGATATAGTTAAAAAACAAATATTAAAGGATACTAAATGATTAAGTGGTGTATATATAATAATCAATAAAACTACTCAAGATTATTATATAGGTTCCGCTGCTACTGATAGATTTTACGCTAGATTTAGCAATCATTTAATATATTTTAGAGGTGCAAAAATAGTTAAATTAGCAGTAAAAAAATATGGATTAGAAAACTTTGCTTTTTTAGTTTTAGAATTATATCCCTATATAGTAACTAAAGAAAATAATAAAGAATTATTAGATTTAGAAGATAAATATTTAAAGTTATTATTACCTAACTATAATATCTTAACAGAAGCAGGATCTAGCTTTGGTTATAAACATACTGAAATAGATCGTCAAAAAATGAAAGATATTTATAGTGATGAAAGACGTGAAAGAATTCGTAATTTAAATAAAGGTAAAACCTTTTCTTTAGAAACAATAGAGAAAATGAGACAGGCAGCTTTAAATAGACCTCCTATGTCAGAAGAAAGTAGAAATAAATGTATTGTTAATACAAGACCTCTAACTTTATACAACTTAGATAGAACTGTATATGGACAATATTCTTCAATAGTAGAAGCAGCTAAAGCTATAAATTGTGGAGAAAAGACTATTAGAAGAGCCTTACAAACAGAGAAAAGATTAGTTAAAAAACAGTGAATTGTAGAAGATTCAAATAAAATAAATTAATTATTATTATAAATTGTATTTAATTATAGTCCCATGAGTATAAATCTTTAGGCAATTTTTATGAAAAAACAAAGATTAAAGTGGTATAACTCGACAGAGATATAGAATAATCAAATTGATTATTTGGCAATATTAGTGAAAACGATTAAAGAAGTTTAAACTTTCAGATCGTCGGTTACATAAATGATCGCGACAGACTGGGTCACTAATGGTTGGCTGAAATGCTGACTAATGCACAGTCGAAAACTTGTTATATATATAGCCAAAGGGTATATAATTAGAATATTCGAATTTAAAGTTATTCTAGCTTATTAAATAATAAGTAAGTTTGTATGTGTTGCCTTACGGCCAAATGAGCTTATGAGGTTTATAGAGAGCCTCAAATGTATAGTAGCAGGCCTAGCTTACGTAGTCGCACAAAAATATCTTTTTGATAAGGCCTGCTACGCTAATAAAAATATAATTTTTAGCTCGCTTCCTGCCTGCTCTGCTCATTCACGAAGTCCGCGCTTCGCATGAAATCTTCGACTCCGTGAGGGACAGAAATAAGTCAAAACTTAATAAAGTTTAATCTAATTTCCAATATATCCTACCCTTTACGGAGTATTTATTTTAGTTATAACCTGTATTTCTATTTATTATTCCATCTATACATCTACAAAAGCTGCAGGTCGACGTATTGCCATATAAACCTGCATATTAGCGATCCATCTTCCATGATTTACATTACTCAAATCGAATAAAGCCTCCGTATGATAATTCTTTGCATCTTGCCATTCAAAAGTAATAGGTTCCCGTCCTCCAATATTATCAACTTATATGGGTTGAATGCCTTGTGGATTATTCGAACAGGACTTCTCCGACTTCGTTAAGGGGCCCTGGCCCTGGCCCTGGCCCTGGCCCTGGCCCTGGCCCTGGCCCTGGCCCTGGCCCTGGGCGAGATTAATTTTTATATGCATAACTCCGACTTCGTTAAAATGCGCTAGCTTATCCTTCGGATTAGGGATCAGAGGAAAATCCATATCTCCTTGGTAGATAGAAGGTTGCAAAAGGGATCTGCAACCCCACAAATGCTGACTCCGTAAGGTTAGGATTATCATTATTGCGGCCATGATAAGTTTCGAAGTCTATTGGCTTCGCGCCTAAAGGACTACGTAAATATAGATGCCTGCTACCATCACAAGATATCTGGGGGGATAGTCCTCGTTTAATGACTACGTAAGGGCGACCGATTGGACAAGGCCTGATAGGTAAGATGTCCGCCTCGTTTCTTTAGTTCGATATTCAACCAAGAAATCAGGTCGAGAGGCTTGAATATAGGGTCGAGGGCTTCCACCGTAAACCTAGATTTTCAATTTGACTAACTATCTGATTATTTACTTACAAAAACCCTACATGTTTAAAATCTTTCTTGCCTCTCTCTTTATCTATACTTCACTTCATTCCATTCGTTGAATCCTTCCTCCCTCCTTATACTTATCACGGATAGGTTGAGTCCTCTCTCTTTGCCGAACAAGTCGTAAATGTATTAGGTGTTCATCCTGTTTGAATATTTCGAACCCTGCTTTCTGCAATACACCAAGCGAAGCTTTGTTGAAGGATTCAACAGCAACCTTAAGGAGTTCCACCGCATAACGTGGAGATGCTAATTGTTGATGGTCTTCCCATACTATTTCAGAAGGATCCATTCGGGGGTATGCTGTATGAACACGAGGAAGACTCCACCAAAAAGAGGTAAAAGTTTTTACCGCTTCGGTACCGTATCCTTGACCCCAATACTCTTTTTTGAGCATGTAATGGATGGATGGCCAAGTAGTCTTATACGGATAGGCAGGAACATTGCCTAGTAGATACATTGCTCCGATATAGTCATCTTCTTGGCCATCAGGTTTCTTGGTGAAGATTCCGTAGTATAGCCCCTTATTCCAAGGTGTGAGGAATTGATTGAACTTCTTCAAAGTAGAATTTAAATCTGTTGAATAATATTCATCATGATTTAGATGACCTAGAACATTGGGTTCAGGTTGGGAGTCCAGGGTATAATAGTTCAATAAATCCGTGTGAACATAAGTACGAATAATCAAACGCTCTGAAATTAGAGGTTTAGAATATACGCTAGGCGCCAGAAGAGGTTGGGTAGTATTAATGTCGATAAGGGTAGGTTCTGCATAAGCGGATGGATGGACTGAAGCGGGTTGATTTTCCGTAGTAGAAGGATTGACCGAAGCGGGTTGATTTTCCATAGAAGAAGGATTGACTGATGGAGGTGGATTCTCCATGGTGGTAAGGTTGACCGAAGAAGCGGGAGAGTTGGTAGGGTTGGTTGTAGTAGCCATTCTGATAGTGTTGTATCTAGTGAATTATGATAATATCAATAAAGGTAGATAATCAAGAATTGTTGTAGACAAGAGAAAATCAAGGGAATGAAGCCTATATTTATATTTGTTTGTCTTCAAGCAAAGTTGGATAATTTTTTAGATTAATAAGCGACAAGGGTCCAGGCCCTGGCCTTATAATATAAATCGAATTTACGTAGTCTTTTTATATAACGGGGCGCAATCATATCCTTCGGATTAGGTGTCGGCCCCCAAATATGGGGCTATAGTGTAGGGATCCGTATGAGATATTTTTTGGGTTTCTATTTTTTTCTTTGTATGATTTCTATTTGTCATAGTGAGTCATAAATCCTGTACATGATTGGGTGATTGATTAAGATAACGTAAGATTTAGCTTATATGATCAGCTTAGATTTCTTGGTATTGGTTCTAGATTTCACCATGATTACTTTTTATGATATGATAGGTTACATAGTAGAAAGGTCGACCGTATCACTTGACCATCTGTGCAGATCATTTCTATAAACTACTGGTCGATAAACCTAGCCTCCGGCTCGCGAAGCAGTCCTGGCTTCGCTGGATGAGGCCAGCTACACTAGATGACTCCGTAAGGGGCCCTGGCCCAGGCCCTGGCCCTGGCCCTGGCCCTGGGCCTGGCCCTGGCCCTGGGGGGAGAGATGATCAAAGTTTGATACAATAGATAAGAAAATTGAAAGTTGATTGGTTATGAGTCATGTTTTAAGAGTGAGTCTTTCGTCATGTGAGAATTAATCGCTTACGCGTAAGTGGCGAAGTTTTTATCTAGATTTTTGACAGGTTATCCTTATTTTAAATATCAGTCTTTATGCAGGAGCCTTTTACGTAGTATAAAAAAAATATATTTTTATATAAGCCTGCGTCATCCTGCCTGCCCTTCTAACCCGAAGGATAAGGAGGATAGCAAGGCACCACCCTTATGGAGGAGCTATATAAGAAAACCGGTTTTTTAAGATCTAACCTCAATTTAGATAAGATTAACTTAAGTTATGACGATCTTTAAATCATAGTGGATCCTATTTAACCTTAGATTTCACTTTGATTTAGTGTAGATCGAGCTGGCTTATTTACGGTACCAGATGCCCAAAAATGAAACCATCGATAAGGATATAAGCAATATAATTGGGGAGAAGATAGAGGAATGCGTTATCATTAGGGGTCATGCGTCTGTAGGGAGAGCAGGATGTGATCCCGTATTTGAGTGGCAAATGTAAAGATGATTGGATATAGATTGCCCTTCGGCCGCGTAGCGGCCTGGGTAGCTCCGCTAAGGGGTAATGATAAGTCATGTGGTAAGATAGATGACGCGTACAGTCCTACACCCTTTATTTTAATCTAGCTTCCTTGCGTGAAGGGACCTCTCACATCAGAAGAAAGTCCCTCACTAAGAAAGCCAAAAAGCGGGTTCTGAAGCAGTTTCTGCCTAAGTTGAATGAGATGATTAGACTGGGAGAGGAAGAGGGAGATTACTATACGGAAATTCATGTGGTTCGTCAGAGTGAGTCTTATAGATATGTAAGGAATAATGTAGTGGAGGAATATATGGTAGGGTACAGCATTGATTTTAAATTTATTAGTTCTACATAGTTGTGTAATATAGTAGTCTTTAGGGTACTAGACTACGTGAAGAGAGACAATATTTACTTAAAACTCTCTAAATAAAATTATGCTGCAACATTTGTGAAAACGGTCAAATATATTTGTTTAGTGTAAAGACCGTCGGTAGAGTAAACTATCGCTACAGACTGGTTCACCGGTGGGTGGCTGAAACGCTGCTTAATGTACAGTCGGAGTTTTTTTCTTTATTTTTAGAATTATTTTTCCCCAATTTTTTTTTTTCAATTGTCGCCTTTGTTATTAACAATTGGTATAATGAAAATAAAAGGTAACGGATTTATATCTAATTGAGTATATTCTTTAAAGACTACTCTCATTATACACAGCTAAAGAGTTGAGAAGAAAAAAGGGGAAATTTTTATTAAATAAAGAGACACAAGGCTTTATATGTTTTACTTATAAAGTACAGGGTTTGCTTATTTTAAATATTTAGGGCTAATATCAGCCAGAATAAGTTAATTAAAAACTTGGCTACGGTTATTACTAACCTTATTAGTGCAATACCTTGAATAGGTACTGACGTAGTTGAGTTCATTTGAGGAGGTTTCAGTGTTAATAACGCTACTTTAAATAGATTTTTCGCATTACATTTTGTATTACCATTAAATTACTAGTGGTATTAAAATTTACCAAATTGCTTGGAGACCAATATTATAGTTTTATTGATAATAAGCAGCAAAGTATGATTAACTCTTATATTTATAGTATATTTAATTGTAAATCATATACGTTCAACGACTAAAAGGTAAAATAAAATATAATAAATATTTTATATGATATAGTCTAAACATTACTGTGAAGTAATGATCACTCCCACTGTGTGGGAGGCTAATATTAATATAATTGTATTGAGTATAATCTTTCTTATATTAGTAGCAAAATATAATACGTTAAGTTCTAAAACTTATGATGATTGAGTTAATAAAATAGAATTAACTAAAACTGCTGTTACTAGTAAAAAAGAAATAATACATCCTAACGTGGATGTTAGCTTTTTAAGCTTTTTAGTAGGAGTAATTGACGGTGATGGTTATATTCCAGCTAGAAAAAAACCTAATGGATATATAGAATTTAACTTAGTTATTACTTTTCAAAATAGAGATCTTGCTACTTTTGAATATATTTTAAGTAAATTACATTTCGGTATTATAGCTAAAATAGACTCTAGTTTAAGTAAATTGGTTATTTATAATTTTGAATTAAAATATGTTTTGGTTCCGTTATTACTTAAACATGGATTATTCTTTTTAACTGAAAATAGAATCAATCAGTATAATTTGTTATTATATACTTTAGATAATAATGTTAAAAAATGAGAATTATTACCTGATGTAATTCCAAATTATAGCCCACTAATTCTAGACAATCCCATGAATATCTTAAGTAATATTGGATATTTTAAAGATTGATTAGTAGGATTTGTAGTGGCTGAAGGTTCTTTTTTTGTTCAAGCTAATAAAGAAATTTCCTTTAGTATTAGTCAAAAAGGTAATAAATTTTTAATGCAAGCTATCCATTTATTCTTTAAACCAAGCAGAGCTATTTACTATTCAAAAGATAAAGATGTATCTCTTGTTCGTATGTCATCCGTTAAAGATGTACAAAAAGTTGTAAATTTTTTCTCCTTTGAAAATAACTATCCTTTAATTGGATTTAAAAAAGATAGTTATGAAATTTGATTAAAAGCTTTAAAAGAATCAAGTAGATACAAAGATCTAAAATTACCTTAAAAAATTTAAATTTTATTAAGGTAAATAAATTTATTAGCCCTTATTTTACAAAAAGGAATTTTATGTTTCTTAATGTGAAGCAGGGCGTTTCTTTAAATATAAAATTATTATATATTGTTTATAGTAGTTTTTAAATTATGTTATATATGTGCATCTAATCCTTAGATGAATTATTTAAATAATTCCTGTATTATTTAAGTAATTAAATTCAAATACTTATTTTAATAAAATTAATAAATTGTTGTATTAGCCGCATTAGTTTTAATGCATTTAATAGCACTTCATGATACTGCGGGGTCAAGTAATCCTTTAGGTGTATCAGGTAATTATGATAGATTACCTTTTGCTCCTTATTTCTTATTTAAAGATTTAATCACTATATTTATATTTATATTTGTATTAAGTTTATTTGTATTCTTTATGCCTAATTATCTTGGAGATAGTGAGAATTATATAATGGCAAATCCTATGCAAACACCGCCTGCAATAGTACCTGAATGGTACCTACTACCCTTTTATGCTATATTAAGATCTATTCCTAATAAACTTTTAGGTGTAATTGCTATGTTCAGTGCGATATTAGCTATAATGTTGCTTCCTGTTACTGATATAGGTAGATCTAAAGGTTTACAGTTCAGACCTTTCAGTAAAATAGCTTTCTACGTATTTGTAGCAAATTTCTTAGTTTTGATGAGCTTAGGAGCTAAACACGTAGAGTCTCCATTTATAGAATTTGGACAAATAAGTACTGTTCTATATTTCTTTTATTTTATCTTAATTGTTCCTTTTGTAAGTTTAATAGAAAATACTTTAGTTGATCTATCTTTAGAAAAAAAAACGTTCAAAGCACAGGAAATTTAATGACATTAAAAACTAATTCATTATTTATTACTATAGTTTTTGCAAATTCCTTTTGGCTACGCAGGAGTCCGCAAGTATTTATCTACCCTCACGACCACGTAAGTCGGCCATCCCTGCTTGCGGGAAGTCCTGGGGCCCGGTAGAGAGGTTAAATAAATATGACCTGCATAATTAGGATGAACGTAACTATAGCCAAAGGCGAGACGAAGCATCTCAAAATTGCATTAATGGATATATGATAACTAAATATCCATATACCCATCCAATAATTTAATTATAAACGAGTTCCCGCGCTGGCATACTTCTATACTTCTAACGAAGTATAGAAGTATAGAAGTCTAGAAGTCTGCTGCAAAAAAAAATATGTTTTTTTATAAGGCCGCGTAGCGGCCTGGGTAGCTTCGCTAAAAAGAGAACTCTTAAGATTTACATTAACTGGTTGAATACTTTAAGTTAATTCCTATTCTTTTCTATTGTTTCACTTGCTAACAAAATACCATAATTATAATAATATAAATTAGGATCATCTTGTGATGGGTGGACTTCGTAAAGGGAAGTGTATGAATTAAGCCTAGTATAGAGAATAAAGGAGAAGATTGTAGGTCTTAATTTTAGATTAAGGGCTATAAATTAAAGCCTAAAAAAACAAATTTCTTCCTCAAATATAAGGTTATTAAAGGTAAGCCTTATTTCACCTCTATTCTTCCTTTTATATCTTTATATATTTTTAATTATGAATAAAATAATCTTTAAACATTTCACAAAAGTTAATATAATTGCAGGTATCTTTACTTTATTATTAGTGGTTTTAATTAGATATTTTGGTGTGAAGCGCACCTGGAATAATTTTAACGAAGTCAAAAAATTTTTTTTTCAATCCTCTTGATTTATATATAGATCTTTTATCTGGCTTTTTAGGTATAATTATTAGATTAGGTATAAGAGGTGTTATTGAAGAAGGTATTTTTAATGAAATTGAACTATTATCGGAATATTTGACTATGAATAACGGTAATCCTGATCCTTTACACCCATCACAATCAGGTCCATCTCAAAGCCTTCAAGGACCTCAATCTGGTCAATATGTTAATCAAACTATTTCTAATCTTGAGCCTTGACCCGCACATAATTATGACGGAGATGGTTTAGAGTTAGAAATGGTCGTTTGTCTATTGATTATACCGCTCACGTAGTCGCACAATTGTAAGTTTTTTTTATCGATTTAATCAGCCCAATAAATCAGCTGAGAGTAGAGTAATGACCGAACGTATAGCTAACGCAATTGAATATAAATATAATTATACAGGTAAAAGTAATCGTATAACGAATTTAAATGATTGTGCTCATACTTGATTTAGAGATTATATGAAATATACATTTCCAGATCGAAACCTACATGATTTTACTAATAGTAAGGTTTTACGAGATACTCTTAGAAATTTTGCTAAAAACTAAATTTGTCTTTAAAGAGAGATGATATCCATTTGGATTTTGCTCTCGTCTATCTTGGACTTTTATAGGTAAAAATTTTTTATTTGCTATTCAACTCTCGCCTTCGTGCGATTTTTCTGTATAGAAAAATTAAAAAAAAACAAAAGGTTATTAAAGGTAAGCCTTAGTCTTATCTACGTTATTTAAATAGCGTAGTTTTCCTTTTATATCTACCAATTATATAATATATGCCCCGCTTCGCATAAAAACTTACAACAAATTAAAAAATTTAACGATGAGTCTAGATTTATAAGATCTTTACTTGTATTACCTTATTTTGAATAGAAAATTCTTATGTATTATAAAGCGTCAACGGCCTCCTTAGGGGCCCGCAGACGCGGCGCCTTTTTTTATTGAACAAAAAAGACATAATGTAATAGTTTATAATAAAGAAGCCGCCGCGTCCGCGCGGCGGCGGCGGCGGCTTCGCACGCACGCACGCACGCACGCACGCATAAAAATTATAATTTATAAGGCCGCGTAGCGGCCTGGGTAGCTTCGCTTTGTATATAAAAATTAAAAGGATATACAAATAACTTATAAGTTTGCATGAGTACTCGCCTTCGTGCGATTTTTCTGTATAGAAAAATTAAAAAAAAAATAAAAGTTAATAATAAGTTAATTAACTTTGGTATAGAGATATTCTTAATAAGGGGACTAGCGAAGCTGGCGTCCCCCTGCGACTACGTAATCGCCGCTAGAGACTAAAAATAACGTGAAGGATCCTTCTGTAAGAAGCGCCAAATAAATAAAATAAAAAGAATATATATCAAACTAAAATAAAATAAACTATTAGGTTAATTATAAAAAGTTTTTAGTGAATAAGTCAATAAGAATATATAAAAATATAAGAATTATGTTGTAGTTGGTCTACACTTTGATTGCAGATCTTAAGTCTGAGGTTCAATTCCTCCATAATTCTATAAAATATTCGTAAAATTATCTATTTTCTTCTTATAAGAATAAATTCAAAATTATTTTAATATAATCAAGTCGCACTTATTATAAATGAAGAATTATTACGCTTAGTGTATTATTATGAATCAAGGGGATGATCAGCAAAAATTTGTAGCAATAGAATTAAAATCTTCTATAAGTTTATGATTTGAACGGTGATTTTTATCCACTAATGCCAAAGACATAGGAACACTTTATTTAATGTTCGCCTTATTTTCAGGGTTATTAGGTACAGCTTTTTCTGTATTAATTAGATTGGAGCTTAGCGGTCCTGGTGTACAATATATTGCAGATAATCAATTATATAATAGTATCATAACAGCTCATGCCATATTAATGATATTCTTTATGGTCAAAAAAATTTTTATATTTAATTTTAATTCGCTATCTTGTGCGCAGAGCGGGAAGGTAAAAACGATAATAACCTTATTCTAATAACAAGTAATAATAAACCAGAGGGTAATAAAGACCCTAAAGGTAAGTATGTTAAGATTGTAGTGAAGGATCCTTATAATAATAGAGATATTATACTTAAAGTATCTAAGAAACAAAAAGGTGTATATATTTGAGAAAGTTTAGATGGTAAACATTTGTATGTAGGTCATTCTATTAACTTATATAATAGAATAAGTTCTTCCGCTTTGCCTACTAGACCTACAGCTGGACGTCGTTATTATTCATCTTCATCACAAATGAACCCTTGATTCTTAACAGGATTTTTAGATGGAGAATCTTCATTCTATCTTCTTGTACATAAAAGTAATAGTGTTAAAACAGGGTGATCTGTCAGAGCTGTATTTGAAACTCATTTACATTTAAAAGATATAACACTTTTAGAAGAAATACAAACAACATAAGGTAGAGTAGGTAATATTTCTATTGTAGATAATAAGGTTAGTCTTAAGATCTATTATAGAGACTTAGGTATATTATTAGATCATTTAAATAATTACCCTCTAATAACCAAAAAGCAAGCGGATTTAAAATTGTTTAAAGAAGCTTTGGATTTAATGAGTCGTGGAGAACATCTTACTTCTGAAGGTTTATTAAAAATTATTAACATAAAAGCCTCAATGAATAAAGGTCTCAGTGAAGAATTATCCAAAGCATTCCCGCCAGGGCCAGGGCCCTCCGGGATTTTTTTTAATAAAAAAATTGATGCTGTTCCTGTATTAAGACCAGGGCCAGGGCCCCTTGTAGATACCCCGACTATTAGAGATCCTAATTGACTTGCAGGTTTTGTGAGTGCAGAAGGATGTTTTAGTATTCAAGTTGGAAAATCCGCAAGCTGTAAAACAGGTATTCGTGTATGATCTAGATTTCAAATAACTCAACACAACAGGGACGCTGAGTTAATGAAAACACTGGAAGAATACTTAAATTGTGGACGTCATTACTTTAAATCTAATTCAGAAGTCGGAGACTTTATAGTTAGTAAGCTTTCAGATATTACAGATAAAATAATCCCTTTTTTTGAAAAGTATCCTATTTTCCCTCCGGCCGCTAGGCCTGGGTAGCTTCGCTAAGGTGTTAAAGGTTTAGATTTTAAGGATTTTTGTAAAGCTTCTGAACTAATAAAAAATAAGACTCACCTTACAGACTCAGGGTTTAACCAAATAAAAAAAATAAAAGTTGGAATGAACAAGGGGCGATAAAGTTAAATCGATGATATATTAAATATTATTATGTCCAGACTTAATGGATGAAAAGATAAACTTTAATTAATGTTTGTTCATTTGGTTATTATTTAACCTTGTAGTTATTACTATTATTCTCGAGATCTTTAATCTTGAAGAGGCACACATATAAAAAAAAATACGTATTTTTTTATATTAGCCTGCTAATAAAATATGCGAGACACATTGGAGCGAATTTAAAATTAAATATAAAAATAGGCATGGCCGTGTTAAGTAGAAATACTTAATATTATTATTTCACTATATGCTGGAACCCCTTTAGAGCTTTTGATACTAGTATTGCAGACTTTCGGATCATATCTGTAAACGAAAAGCGGCAGGATACAGTTACAATTCAAAAGACTAAATACAGTAAAAATTCAAATGATTAGGCAATCAGCAGGAAACCAACGATAAAAGTGTTTAATGTGTGAAAAGTAAAGTTTTAGTTTGCTAGGTAAGCTACATACAAATGAATATAAATTTTTTTTTTCGTTATTAAATTCTATATAACCTCGATTAAACCAGGCCCTCTATTCTTAAAACTAAAGCGCGTAGAGTTCTACGTCATTTTAATAAACATGGTTTTAAGGATATGAATTTAATTATTTATATTTTGGATGAAAAATCTAGTTTAGAAGAAGTAGTACGTTTATAGCAACATTTTATTGATAGTTTAAAGCCAAACCTTAATGTAGATTTAGTAGCTAGTAGTTCTGGATATCATGAACCGATGAGACAGGAAATACGAGATAGATTACGTAAACAAAGAGGTATGTCTATTTATAAATATAATGCTGAAGATCTTACTTTATTATATATTTTTGAATCTAAACAACACATGTATAATTCAATAAATATTCATCATACTTCTTTAAATGATTGTATAGCTTTAGGTTGCTTATACTTAGACACTTTTTTATTTTCTTTAGATTTAATAGAGGAATCCACTAATACAAATTTACTTAGTTGGGATCAAATTCAGAAATTAGTTTTAGATAAAAGGGAAATATATAATGTTAAACATCCCGCGGCTAAAGCTATTTTAGCTGAGTTTAAAGATGATAGTAGAAAAAATTTAACCTTTCATTCTTTAAACAGTTTAGCTAATCACCTTAAAGGTGACCGGCAAGTTATAAGAGAATATCTAAAAGGGGAAAAATCAGGTTATTATCGAGGTGTATGAAAATTTACCTACAAAAATTCAAATTAACCTTCGCAGCGTAGCGTGCACAAAAATTAAATATATATAAAGGCATGGCCGGGTTAGATAGAAATATCTAACTTTCTTTTCACTATATGCTGGAACTCCTTAAGAGCTTTTGAAACTAGTACTGCAGACTTTCTTTTATAAGAAAAGCGGCAGAATACAGTGACATTTCAAAAGATTAGGTAATCAGCCGGAAACCAAAGATAAGAGGGCTCATTGTAGCATTAAACACTCTTATTTAGTAGGATCTTCAGAGACTACACGTGAAATACCTTAGTAAATATATAATATTTAAAGGTAAAGATATAGTCCATACATTAATGAAAGTTAATGGATAAAAAAAAACAAAAAAAATAACCCCCTAATATCACAGTGCCCAGCGCCCTCTATAGATTTATTAAACCCTCATTGAGTAACAGGCTTTTTTGACGGTGAAGGCTCATTTATGGTTAATATCGTAAAATCACCTAAGTATAGCAAAGGTTGATTCATTCAACTTAGTTTTTCATGCGAAGCGCGGTTTACATAAAAAAGATAAAGCTGTGTTGGAAATGATAAAAAGCTTCTTAAGTGTAGGTCAGATCTCTAACCAAGGTTCTGACGGAGTACCGAATTCAATCAATTCAAGATTTTCCTTTTATCTTGGATCATTTAGATAAGTTCCCGTTAATTACTCAGAAGAGGGTTGATTATGAACTATGTAAGCGTATTTTTGAAATAATGCAAAGAAAAGAACATTTAACCCTAGAGGGGATAGAGAATATTGTAGCTCTAAAAGCTAGTCTTAATTTGGGTCTATCTGAAGAGTTAAAAGTTGCTTTTCCCTTTTTTTTTTAATAAAAAAATTAGTGTTACCCTAGTTCAAAGACTTATAATCAAAGATCAAAAAATCTTTGGTCCTCAATGAATAGCAGGGTTTGCTAGCGCTGAATGATGTTTCCTTATTAGTATTTATAAATCTCAAACTAAATCAGGTGTGGCTGTAAAATTAATATTTCAAATTTCCCAACATATTAGAGATGAATCATTATTAAATAGCTTTATAAAGGACTCCGTCTTTGGTGCTCGATATTGCGGAAGAATAGTAAAAGATAAAAAGATGTCTCATTTTCGAGTAACAAAGTTTATCGATAATTATGAAATAATTATACCCTTTTTTAGAAAATATCCGATTATCGGTGTAAAATCTAAGGATTTTCAAGATTTTTGTCTGGTTGCTGATTTAATGAAAGAAAATAAGCATCTTACACCTGAGGGTTTAGAGCAAATACGTAAAATCAAAGCAAATATGAATACAGGAAGGACGTGTTAATGACCGGCCGTAATAATATTAATACGATCAATTGTAAATAAGGATATTGGGAATTTTAGAGTTTAGTTAACTACCTTTTATTAATATTAGTAACCGAGATACAGCAGTCCCAATATTTCTTTATGGACCTGACTTAACTAGAGTTCTTTATATTTTTAATTCCAAAACTTCTATATATAATGAATTTAATATACATTGAAATACTCTAGTAAAATATTTAGATATTACTGATAAAAAATTCTTTGATTATTTTATTTTTTCCACAAAGGTATTAGAAGGTTCAGATCTCGATAGTCTTTTAAGTTTGAATGAGTTAATGGATCTAAAACAAAATTTAGATCCGCAAATACCACATAGAGGCCATAAAGTGAAATTGAAAGATCTTTCTAAAAATTTGAACTATGAGTTTTATAGTATAAATAAGGCTGCAGCTTTTATTTCAGAAACGGCTGGGACTTGTGATGTAGGAACTTTAAGATCTCACTTAAAAAATAAAACTATATATAAAAAAAGATGAATAGTAGAAAAATTTTAGGGTATTTTCTTACCTCCGTATTAAATAAATAAGCATGGTGCGACACGAGGGTTGTAGTAGTAATGAATTTGAGATAATTCCTGGTATACTCTTACCTGAGTCTAGATGAACATGCGTTATTGGTAACGATTAGGTATGAAGCTTCATTGACAATGTTTTGGTTAAAATCACTTATTTATACGATTAGGGGTTTTTCCAGAATTAGACTGTGAGATAAAAGGATAAACGAAAGTGAAGGTATGTATTAAAGGATGGTTTATATTGAGATAAACGTCAATGAGGATCCAGGTGTGAGCTGTTCATGCAGGCAAGCCAGAGTCAAAAAAAAAAATCCTACCATTTAGAGTACCTATCCAAAATCTTGTAAATAATCCTTCTTTAAGGATTAGTTGTATTGCTACAGCAACGTGGTAAACCTTGTTATCCCCTATATTATCTTTTTCTGGTACTTAAGAAAAATATGTTTACTACGTAGGTGGTGCCCTATAAGTAATTAAAGGGGCATATCGATAGCAAGGCATAAGAAAAGTCAAAAAGCTAAGGGTCACTTGTAATGAAAGACATAATCCTTTTATAGGATAAACATGAAAATGTGCAGACTTGACTATTGGTCCTTTATGATTGATTAGACGCCTTCGTCGTTTATTAAATCAAGGGCTTGAGCCGTGTGCTAGGGAACTAGCACGCACGGATCTTAGAGGGGGAAAGCTTGTAAAAGCCTACCTATCTCAATCCTGCTTTAATCGGAGGTTTTGGTAATTTCTTATTACCATTATTAGTAGGGGGGCCTGATATGGCATTCCCTAGATTAAATAACATTAGCTACTGACTATTAATACCTAGTTTACTATTATTAGTATTTTCGGCCGTTATAGAAGGTGGAGCTGGTACAGGATGAACTATTTACCCTGCCAAGTGATTTAGGGAATCACTTATGTGGGGAAAGCTGCCAAACTCCGGGGAAGCCCTAAAACTTTTGGTACCAAACCTGGAATGAAAATTCGGAGGTGGAAGAAGTAATGATTTTTATAAGGTAACAAGTCAAAAGATGAGTGAAAACAAAATGGGTAATCGCGGATCTAAGTCAGCAAATATTGCTGTAAAAGAGCAACGAGTAGACGGTAGCTACATAGATTCTAATTTGAAGCCACAAAATACTTTAATTAATAATTCTATGTTAAGGTGTACTCTAACGGGCTTCGAAAGAAGTTTTCGAGTCAAAGCCCTTTCTAGTATAACAAATAAACGGTTTTATTCTTCTAAAGAGGCAAATTCTAATTTAAATCCTTGAGCAGTAGTAGGATTTAGTGACGCTGAGGGTTCATTTATGGTTAGAATTAGAAAAAATTCTAAATACAAAACAGGATGACTTGTAGTCGCTCTATTTTCTGTGACTCTCCATAAAAAAGATTTATTTTTATTAGAGTCTCTTAAAGCTTTTTTTGGTGGGTTAGGTAGTATAAAAAAGAGTGGTGATAGTACTTTTAGTTATAGAATAGAATCATCTGAACAAATTATCAAAATAATTTTACCTTTTTTTGATAAATATTCTTTAATTACTGAAAAACTAGGGGATTATCTCCTATTTAAAAAAGTTCTAGAATTAATGAGTTCTAAAGAACATTTGACACAAGGAGGATTAGAAAAAATAGTATCCCTGAAAGCTTCTATGAATAAAGGTCTACCCGAGGAATTACAAGCCGCTTTCCCACAATGTGTTCCTACACCTAGACCCGTGATTAATAATAAATTAATACCAGATCCTGAATGATTAGCAGGGTTTGTTTCTGGGGATGGGAGTTTTAAATCTATATTAAAAAAATCTGAATCAGTTAAAGTAGGATTTCAATCTATTTTAGTATTTCAAATAACTCAGCATGCTCGGGATGAAAAACTTATGGAAAGTTTAATTTCTTATTTAGGATGTGGTTTTATTGAAAAAGATTCTAGAGGTCCTTGATTATACTATACCGTAACTAATTTTTCATATATTCAAGGTAAAATCATACCTTTTTTCCATCAATATAAAATAATAGGTTCTAAATATTTAGACTATATGGATTGATGTAAAATTGCATTATTAATGCAGAATAAAAACCATTTAACTCCTAAAGGGTTAAATGAAATTATTGCCATAAAAGCAGGTATGAATAAAGGAAGACAACCTTCTTCTTTTGGTACCACTGCCTACTCTCTGAATACAGAAGATGATTAATTAAATTTTGCTTTGATTATTTTAATTATTTTATCTTTAATTTGTTTTCAAGAATAACCGTTTATTATTATGCTTGATAAATTTGATAGCCGTGCCTTTATCAGGAGTTCAAAGTCATAGTGGACCTAGTGTAGATTTAGCTATATTTGCTTTACATTTATCAGGTGTAAGTTCCTTACTTGGAGCTATAAATTTCGGCTGGGGTTTACAATTATTAGTTATATTAAGTTATATTTACTTTATTTACATTATAACCTTATGTATAGATGAGAAAAGTTTTACATTGTTAGTTAAATCTAACGGTTATTGCACAGGGAAAGATTCTTGTGATGAATTGGAGAAAGAGGAGGAATCCGCTACACAAAAAAGTGAAGAAGAGGAATTAAATAAAGGTAACGGAAATGATAATGAAGAAAATCCATTCGAACCTGAAGAAGACCCTGAAGAACCTAGGGGTAATTCTAATAAAAAGCAGGATTGAGGTCTTATTTTAGGAAGAAAAGGTAAAAACGTTTTTGTCCATCAATTAGCTAATGCTCAAATAAATAGTCGTAAACCTGTAACTTTAAAAGTATTAAATGAAATATTAGCATATTCTAATCTTTTAGTTAGTGAAGATACTTTAAATTCCTTATTAACTATACCTAAATGAGTCTTTTTGGATTTACATAAACAAAAAACCTTAGATTTAATTTATGAAAAATTAGGCTTACCCCTTAGTAAGGTTCAAACTCAAGGTGTTTATATATTTACTTGCTTAAGTACAAGTCAAAAATATGTAGGTTCATCCTCCCAATTATCTTTTAGATTAAAAGGTTATTTAAATCAAACGCATAAAAACACTGGAAAATTAATTCCCTTAATAAAAGAAATAGGTTTATCCGAATTTAAATTAGAAGTAATAAGTTTACCTTATTACTCTGAATTCAGACCAGAAATAGTATTAGAGCAATACTATTTATTAAATCCTTCTTTTAATTTAAATACGGTAAGAATCGCAAATAATCCTAGTGGATCTAATTCTAAAGCTTTATATTTTTATAATCGAGATAAATCTATACTTTATTTTTTCACTACACAACAAAAAGATTTTATATCTAAACTTAATATAAGTCATTTTACATTCACTAAACACCTTACAAAAGGTACTTATTACTTAGATAAATATTTATTCTTAAGAGAAAAGATTTCTACTGCTAGGTCATCTGATATGACTTTGGCTGAAATAGCTTTAATGTTAAAAAGAGACAGAGTAAGATTTAATAAAGAAAAACCTGTTAATGGTTCAAGTAAAGCCATTTTATTTATAGATATCCTGAGTAAGGATGAACTTTTATTTGAAAGTTTAGGGCAATGTATTAATTTCTTAAAAAGTAAAGGATTTTCTGCTTCTCAAAAGACACTAGTAAAACGTTTAAATACAGATCTATCATATAAAGGTTATATTTGTAAAACTGTAAATAATAAATAAATATTAATTAGCAACCTAAAGAAAGAAATGAGGTTTATATAAAATTAAAACTGTATGCTGGGAACTCCTAAAGTCTTAAGTACTTTGAATAGTGAAAATCTTAATGAATGTAACAATGGACAATCAGCAGGAAACCAAAATAATTACTTAGCGGAGCGAAGCTCCTGCCCCCAAAGGGAAGGGTGACGTAGCCAAGGGTAATTACCCTTATTATAAGTAGGATCCTCAGAGACTATACGTTTTACACCAAACCGAGCTTTCGGTTTGCTGAAGAGATAGTCCACAAAATGTAAGAAATTACATTATTTAGTGTCATAACTACAATAGTCAATATGAGAACTCCCGGTATAAAATTGCATAAATTAGCTTTATTTGGATGAGCTGTAGTTATTACAGCTGTATTATTATTATTATCGCTTCCTGTGTTAGCCGGTAAAGTTCTGCCGGGTTTAAATTTGGCTATTTGCTGGGAAGAGTTATACATATTTACATTTATTATATCTTTATCAGCAGGAAACTTAATAAGTTTAAACTTATTAAGAATCTTCAGAGACTATGCGCCAAAATTTGTATACTTTTACCTAAATAAAAGATTATTTTCTCAGCGGAGCTGCCTATTACGCACGCAAGCGTACGAAGGGAATTCTTTAAAAAATAATAGTTTTGATGTTAGATTTGCTTCATATTTAGCTGGTTTAATTGAAGGTGATGGTACAATAATAGTACCTAAAACAGAAAGATCGCCTAAAGGTAAATTGTACTACCCTTCAACTTTGTATTATCCCTCAAAAGATTTTTCTAACCTGCATTGTGATTCGGGAAATCACTAATACTGTGGGACAAACTATCAAACTCCGGGGACGTCCTAAAGCTTTTGGTACCAAACCTGGAATGAAAATTCGGAGGTGGAAGAAGTAATGAATCTTGTAAGGTAACAAGTCAAAAGATGATCGAAAGAGAAATGGATAATCGCGGATCTAAGTCAATAACAACATGCTTTAATAAACCTGCATGCCAAAAAAAAGCTGTTATTGTAAAAGAGCAACGAGTAGACGGTAGTTGCATTGGAACTCTCTGTATATTAAATAAATATCCAATGTTAAGGTGTACTCTTATGCACTTCGAAAGAAGATGTCCGAAGGGTATTTCTATTATAGTGGTCGCCGTGGCCACGGTGGCCGCCGCAGCAGCTACAGCGGTAGCTACTGTTACTTACCCCGAGGAGCTAAATGTAGGTTTATTTTCAAATACCTCAAGATTTAGTCAAATAAAAATCCCTTCTAACCATTTATTACAATTTAATAGATATAACTCTACTCTGGTGAAATCGCAATCTATCAACCCTTGATTTATTTCTGGATTTGTTGACGGTGAGGCAAGTTTTATTGTCAGTGTGGCTAAAAGTAGTAAATATAAATCAGGTTGAAATGTAAAACCTAAATTCCAATTGGCTTTACATAATAAAGATGCGTCTTTATTGATAAAATTTCAACAATACTTCGGTGTTGGTAAAATATATAAGCATAGTGTTGAAGCTATTCAGTATCGTGTAGAATCAGTAAAAGAATTAGAAATTATAATTAATCATTTTGATAATTATCCTTTGATATCTCAAAAGTGAGCAGATTATATATTATTTAAACAATGTATAGAATTGATGAAAAATAAAGAACATTTAACTATGTCAGGTTTAGAAAAATTGATTTCTTTTAAGGCCTCTTTAAATCTAGGTCTTTCTAAAGAATTGATTAATGCATTTCCTCAAGTTGTACCTGTAGATAGACCAACATTAATGAATCAAGATATTAAAGACCCTATGTGAATAGCAGGGTTTGTTAGCGCAGAAGGTTCATATATTATAAATATTAAAAAATCTAGCTCCCGAAGCTTAGGATATCAAGTTCTACTAAGATTCCAAATAACACAACATACACGTGATAGATTCTTATTAAGTAATATTTTAAATTATTTAGATTGCGGTCTTTTACACGAAGGTAAAGACGTGAAATTTTTAGATGCTATTGTTAACAAGATTGGTGATATTAATGACAAAATAATACCATTCTTTATGAAATATCCAATTCAAGGTGTAAAAGTTTTAGATTTTGAAGATTTCATGAAAGCAGCTGAATTAATGAAAACTAAAGAGCATTTAACTGAAAATGGACTAGCCAAAATTCAAGAAATAAAATTAAGAATGAATAAAGGAAGAGATAATTATAAGGAAGAGTTATTTAGTGCTAATGTAGAGTAGTACGAAATTGTAATAATGTATGATAAATTTTAGTGCCATGTAAATTAGGAGGATTGCAATCACAATTACCAAAAGAAAGTGAAAAATCCGGAAATCCCCTATGTGGGGTAATACAAATAGTCTTTGATTTAAGAGATCTACCATTGGGTTTAATAATACAACAAAAATTAAGCCATGGTTCAATCTCTAGAAAAAAAGGGGTGAATGCTTATGTATTAACAATTAATAACTATGAAGGTATAATTCTTATAGTTAATATAATAAATGGTTATATGAGAACACCTAAAATTAATGCTTTATATAAATTAATCGATTTCTTAAATATTAAATTTGATTTAAGTATAGAGAAAAAAAAAAAAGATAAAAGCAATATAAATTCTAATAGCTGATTAGCAGGATTTATAGATGCAGATGGGCACTTTTCAGTTAGAACTACTACTATTTCAAAATATCCTAAAATGGAATGTAAATTTGTATTACCTTATTTTTGTGAATTAGAGTATATTGAAGAGAGTATAGATTTTATGGAAAAAATAGTTGACTTTTTAGAAATTCAAACTAATAGGTTTAAACTACAAAAGATGAAAAAAGGGGTAAAGTTTATTATTAATACACAAAGTATTATAAGTAATGAAATTTTAATTAATTATTTAAATAAATATCCTTTATTTTCAAGTAATTTCTTAAATTTTAATGACTTTGTATCAGCCTTTGAAATCTTTAAAAAATCTAAATTAAATAAAAAATTAAAGTGTAACCTTGAAAATTTCGATCCTTCTACTTTGAGTATTTCATCTGACAATTTAAGCAACTTTAATTTAATAAAAAGAGGAATGCATCATAATAGAACAATTTTTAATTGAGATCATTTAAATAATTTATATAATTTAAATTGTTCTTCTCATTACGATGGAGGTAATATTTTAAATCCTTCCTCTAAAAATAGAATTTCTTCAATTCCTGGTAGGGTCTGTGGAGCTAGAAGTTATTCTACTAATTTAAAAATTAATGTTGATAATCTTGATAACTTAAAATTTAATAACAATAATATATTTGTTTCATCTATTATATATAATAATGCTGAAGAGCATAAACTTATGATTTTAGCTGATAATAGAAATAAAGTAGGAATTTATATGTGAACACATTTAGAATCATCCAAGAAATATATAGGTTCTTCTGTAAATTTGTCTAGACGATTTTCTTATTATTTTTCTAGCAATATTGTTAAATATAAAAAAAGTAAAATACATAATGCTCTGCTTACTTACGGTTATTCAGCTTTTTCTTTAACTATAATTGAATATATAGATTTAGATAATTTACCTAAAGATACTAAGGAAATAAAAAAATTTATTATAGAACGAGAACAATATTATATAGATAATATTTTACCTGAATATAATATCTTAAAAATTGCAGGATCTTTATTAGGGTTTAAGCATTCAGAGGCTACATTAATGAAATTTAAATTAGTTAAAGAAAGTAAAAATAACCCTATGTATGGTAAAGTTCATTTACAAGAGACTAAATTAAAGATAAGTGAATCAAAAAAAGGTAAACCTAGAACAGAGGAGACTAAATTAAAAATTAGTTTAACAAGTAGTAGAAAATTATATCTTTATACAAATGATACTACTTCAAGTGAAAAAAAAGTACTATTTAAATTGTTTGATAATTATTCTGCAGCTGCAGAATATTTAAATTGTAGTACACGGAGTATATCTAGATATGTTGATAAAGATAAATTATTAAAAAAAAAATGATTTTTAACCACTAAGGATATTAATAGCGGGTAAAGATAAAGTCATTCTGTTCTGGTTCCCGTTAGTTAACTACTTTATTATCTCGAGTTTTGCTTGCTGATCTATTTATACAGATAATGTAGTTTTCGGGGAGAGGGTGGTGAGCGGTAGGTGACCTGTCCTCGAAAAATCAGGGAATGAAGCTAACGTAAAGCATAAAAGCGAGATAAATATACCATAAACCCCTCTAGGGTGAGTCAGTTAGTTTCAGCTCCCCTGAAGTATCGCAAAGACAAAATGATCATAATAATGAAAATAATTATGAATATTTAAGTTTAATTGCAGATTTACTATCTACTACTGTTAAAGAGGTTAGAGGTGATAAACCTAATCCTGAATACAGAGTAAGAACTACAAGTTTAAATGGAAATTTAATATTAGTAGATTATTTAGAAAGTTTTCCGCTATTTTCAAGTAAATACTTAAATTATAGAGATTGAAGAAAAGTATTAACATATTTTGAAAATAAATCACATACTAACCTAGAATCTATAAAAGCTATAATTGAAATAAAATCAAAAATGAATAATAAAAGAACAGAGTTTAATTGAGATCATTTAGGTAATTTTTATAACTTATACAAATAATATATAGTCCCATCAATATGGTGACATATTGAGTATCTACCTTAATTATATTTTGAGACGTTATTGTCATGAGACCTGGTCTAGTAGATCAAGATATATTTGGGAATAACTATGGTGCTTACAGATAGAAATTTTAATACATCTTTCTTTGAAACAGCTGGTGGTGGTGATCCTATTCTATTCCAACATCTTTTTTGATTTTTTGGTCACCCTGAGGTTTACATTTTAATTGTGCCAGCTTTTGGTATAATAAGTACAACTATTTCTGCTAATTCAAATAAATCTATATTTGGTTACATTGGAATGGTTTACGCCATGATGTCTATTGGAGTATTAGGATTTATTGTTTGAAGTTATTTATTGATGGCTTCACCCTGTCGTGAGGCAGGGAATATAATTAATTTCGCTGTATGCTGGAACAGTTTAGTGTTAATTAGTACCTTGCATGGTGAAAATCTAATTAGCTATACTCAATCAGCAGACAATCTATCCCTGTATTCCTTAAAGGATAACAAACAGAGTGTCTCAGAGACTACACGCGAAACATTTTTAAATTTTTCCGCCTTTCGTATTTATTATAATATATTATTTAAAAATACAGACCATCTTTCTGTTGAATGGTTAACTTGATTTATTGGGTTTGCAGAGGGAGATGGAGCAATTCAAACATATGATGAGGGTAAAAGAGTTCGTTTTGTTCTTACTCAAAAAGAAAGTGATATACTTCATAAAATACAATTTAAATTAAATATTGGCGTTGTTAAACATTTTCCTCAAGGAAAGAGTGGTAAAAATAATGATTTTTATAGATGAATGGTAGATAATCCTTTACATATTCTACTTTTAGCTTTTTTATTTAATGGTAATTTAGCTCAAAATCATAGAATTGTACAATTAGCTCTTTGAGTTAATGCTTTAAATAATCGGTTTGGTTCTGAAACAATTAAATTAAAAAATACTCCTGTTTCAATTACATCGCAGGATGCTTGATTATCGGGGTTTACTGATGCTGAAGGATGTTTTAATGTATCTATTACAGCAAACTCTCGATATATATTAGGTCATGTTATAAAAATGCGTTATTTATTGGACCAAAAAGATAGTGTTATACTAAATAAAGTATACGAGTTATTTGGATTTGGTAAAGTAACATTAAGATCTGGAACTGATAATGTTTATCGTTATACAGCTACTGGATTTAAATCATTGAACGATGTAATAGCTTACTTTAAATTATTTCCTTTACAAACTAAAAAAGCTCTTTCTTTTGAAAAATGATTAACTATTCATAACCTAGTATCTAACAAATTACATTTAACTGAAGAAGGATTATCTCATGTAAGAACTCTGCAAAAACAAATTAATTTAAATAATAGTATGACAAATAAAACAGGAAAAGCTTAAATATGAAGATATAGTCCGCCACTTCTTGTGAAAGAAGCATACAAAAATTGTATGGGTAATTATAAAATAATTACTAACAGTTTTGCATCACATGTACACAGTAGGGTTAGACGTGGATACAAGAGCCTATTTCACTGCTGCTACTTTAATTATAGCTGTACCTACAGGAATTAAAATTTTCTCTTGGTTAGCCACATGTTATGGAGGATCTATCAAATTAACACCTTCTATGTTATTTGCATTAGGTTTTGTATTCATGTTTACAATTGGAGGATTAACAAAAAACCACTTAGTCCTCCTTTTAAAGACTACTATATGCTGGGAACTTCTGACAATTATACTACTAGAGTTTTATATGATCTCAGTAAAAATGTATAATTTTGAACAATCAGCAGGTAACCAACAGATAAAACCATTCATCTTAGTAGGAACCTCAGAGACTCTACGTAGTCCCCTTAATAATATTAAGGGAAGATATAGTCCGTGAAACCAAAAATGATCCTTTAATGGCTCGGCTGTTTCTAATTATAATCCTTTATTTAATTTTTATCTTATATTTAAGGTTCGTACTTATTCTACTTCTAATTTGTCAGTTCCAATAGAAAAAGAGGATAATACTGTTAATTTAGTTCCTTTAATTGTATATGATAACTTTAAAGAAAATAGAGTTAATATTTTAAAAGAACAAAAAGACAAATCAGGTATTTATTGTTTAATTAATAAAAATAATGGTCATTCTTATGTAGGAAGTTCTATTAATTTAGCCTCTAGAATGAGAAATTATCTTAATACTGCTTTTTTAAAAAGTAAACAAAATATTAATATGCCTATTGTTAAAGCTTTATTAAAATATAGTCCATCTAACTTTAAAGTATTAATATTAGAGTATGTAGACTTAAAAAATTTAACCCTGCTTTGCAGAGAAACTTATTATATAACATATATATTGCCGTACTATAATGTGTTAAAACAAGGTTATTCTTCATTAGGTTATACGCACACAAAGGAAACTAAAGCATTATTATCCCAATTAGCTAAAAATAGAGTTCATACTGCCGAAACTAAAGCTTTAATAGCTAGAGCTTTGACTGGTGAAAATAACCCATTTTACAATAAAAGTCATTCTATGGAAAGCAAAATAAGAATCCTTGAAGCAAAGTCTGCTTATCCTGTTTATATATACAATTCTTTTAAAGAGTTATTAATTATCTTTCCTTCCGTAGGAACTTTGGCTAAATTGATTAAATCTAATCATCCTACAATAGTTAATGTTATAAAAGAAGGAATTCTATTTAGAGGGGAGTGATATTTTACTAATATACCTTATAATATAGTAGATACACCCTTAATAACTGACTTAAATTCTAAAGAATCTGACAAATTAATCTTAAATATAAATAATAACAGTCACATTAGGAAAGCAGTGTTTATATATGATATGAGTAAGAATTTTGTTGCTAAATATGATGGAGTAATGGAAGCCCAAAGAGCTTTAGGTATAAGTCATAGTACAATCAAAAATTATGCTAAAGTGAATGGTATTTATAAAGGTTATATATTTAGATACGAAAGATTAAATGATCAATAAATTTTGGGTTCGTAAGTGGTGTTGTTTTAGCTAACGCATCTCTGGATATTGCATTCCACGATACTTACTATGTAGTAGCTCATTTCCACTATGTGTTAAGTATGGGTGCTGTTTTTGCAATGTTCAGCGGTTGATATTACTGAATCCCTAAGTTACTGGGTTTAAATTATAACTTGTTATTATCTAAAGTTCAATTCTGAATTTTATTTATAGGGGTTAAAAAAAAGGGAAGTATTTCTGAAAAAAGTAAAATATTGTATAGTGAATACTTTAATAAAGGTTCACCTGACCCTGAAGAGTTGGCTATTTTTTTTTTTAATATTAAAGAAGAAAAAAATAATATATATAAAGAGTTAAGAAAAAAATCGGGTGTTTATATGCTTATTAATAATATAACTAAGGAAATTTATATTGATAGTAGTCTTAATTTAAATAAAAGAATGGTTAGTTATTATTATTATACTAATTCAGATAAACTTTCAAGGCCACGGGACCTGGCTAAATTAGTAATAATAATAGCTATGAGAAAATACGGTTTAGATAATTTTTCTTTAGGTATTATTGAATTTTGTAAAAATGATTCTAAAGTTTGTCTTAATTTAGAACAAAAATGGTTGGATAAAATAAACCTAAATATAATGTAACAGATAATTCCTTAGGGGCCTGGGATCTGGACCTGGATAAGGAAACAAAAAAATCTAATGATGAAGATGTAAAAATTTTTTATTTAACTCGTAATTATCCAGCCAAAGGATTAAAAGGTGAATTATTACCACAATTAGATATAAGAGGTAATTATGTTTTCTGTTATAGTATAATAGGTAAAGAGTTAATTTTCCCTTCCATTAATGCAGCTAAACAACATTTTAAAGTAAAATGAACTTTTATAAAAAAAAATTTAAATACTAAGAAATTAGTAACTCTTCAAGGAGAAGATTGGATTATACAATCTCTACCTAAATAGAAATAGTTTAGTTAGCCCCTACCAATCCTTCTATATGCTGGAAAATCTCATAAGACTTAAGTACTTATTAAATAAGTAAAAATCTTAAGTATATCTAGACAATCAGCAGGAAACCAAAATAACCAGCCTCGTTATTAGTAGGGTCCTCAGAGACTACACGAAGGAAATTCTTTAATAAATATTTCTATTTTCTTTTTCTCGTAAACTGGAATTGTTCTTATTAAAGGATTAAGATATAGTCCGTGCGATGTGTAACTTGACATTCTTCCCACAACATTTTTTAGGTTTACAAGGAATGCCTAGAAGAATTAGTGACTACCCTGATGCTTTTGCAGGTTGAAATTTAATAAGCAGTTTTGGATCTATAGTTAGTGTTGTAGCTGCTTGATTATTCTTATATATTGTGTATGCACAATTAGTAGAAGGAAAATCTGCAAACAGATTCCCTTGAATGACACCTCAATATTATACTGATGCATTACAAGCTTTATTAAATAGAAGTTATCCTAGTTTAGAGTGAGCCTTAAGTAGTCCACCTAAACCTCATGCTTTTACTAGCTTACCTTTGCAATCTAATATAAAATTTATTTATATTTTATTTTTATTTTTCTTATTATTCATAATAACATTTATGAATGGGTTAGGTATTGAGGCTCTTGATTTTTTAAGTACTGACTCCTTTAATTATTGGGGAACTGAGTCTATTAATTCTTTAGATAGTGAGTCAATTCATTATTCAGGTACTGCTCCAGGAAAAAGATGTCCTACATGCCGAGAAGCAGGTAGAGAGGTTTGAGTTTTTGCAGGTAGATCTTGCCCTATTTGTGGTACATACGTATCATAGTATTAAGTCTAATAAAAAAAGTAAAAATTATATTTATTTACCCTTTACGAAGTACTTCGTTAATTGCAAAAAAGGTAAATAGTTAGAGGTAACCAGTTACGAATAAAGTGTTAATTTTTACGTAGTCCTTCTACTAATGCAGCTTTTGCTGCTTGCAATGGAAGATAAATTAATTAAATATTAAGGTATGAGTGACTATTCTATATATGATTCAATTATATAATTTGTAGTTAAAATAATATAGTTCCTTAACTTTTACGTATGCTTAAAACTTCAAACCTAAATGCCTAGTTTTTAACTATCAGGTTACCTAAGTAATAAGTCGCGTTATAGGAAGGATCCACGGAGACTCTATGAATAATTTTCATGCGTCCGCACAAAAGCCAGCGATAAATAATTTATATTAAAGAAATAAGATATTAAATAAAAAAAAATATTAAAGGATTAAGATATAGTCCACACGATGTGTAACTTGACATTCTTCCCACAACATTTTTTAGGTTTACAAGGAATGCCTAGAAGAATTAGTGACTACCCTGATGCTTTTGCAGGTTGAAATTTAATAAGCAGTTTTGGATCTATAGTTAGTGTTGTAGCTGCTTGATTATTCTTATATATTGTGTATGCACAATTAGTAGAAGGAAAATCTGCAAACAGATTCCCTTGAATGACACCTCAATATTATACTGATGCATTACAAGCTTTATTAAATAGAAGTTATCCTAGTTTAGAGTGAGCCTTAAATAGTCCACCTAAACCTCATGCTTTTACTAGCTTACCTTTACAAAGCAGATTATTAGTCTATTTCTCTAAAAGAATTAAAAATCATTTTAATTGAAATAATATATTAGCCTTAATTTTAATAGGCTTATATTCCTATACTCTTAAAGTAGGTATTAATTATTTATTTGACTTTAATATACTTGAAAATATAGTTTCTTTACCTTCTTTAATTTTTAGTCTACATTTACCTTTCGTTCGTTTAGGTTTTAAAGAGGCTATACTTTATTTATTATCTAAATTAGAAGGAGATTTCAATAGTATATGAGGTATACCTTTAGTTGGACCTACCGATTCTTTACCTAGTAATGTTAAAGCAATTATTCCTACTAATCTTAATATGACTGGTAAAGGTATGGGAAGCGGAGGTGAGGCTAGTGGAGATTCAGGGCAAAGTAGTACAAGCTCAAATATACCAGAGGATGATGTTTCAACTATAAGTTATATTAAACAAATTAATGAATTTATGGAGGAATATGCAGTTCTAAATATTAATATAGCGGATAAGCTTAAAAAAGCAGGTGAAGCTAACCTTTTTTATGAAGATAAACCCGAGGTTCAAAAGGCGATTATGGCTTTACTTCAAACTCATTCGAGTTTCCTTAGCAAGTCTTATTATGGGCGAGCTACTTGAATAAATATAAATAAAAATTATTTACCTCAAGATATCAGATTAAAATTAGAAGAAATGGAAATAAAAAGAACTGAAATACAAAGCGATTATTTTTCTAAGCTAGAAAAATTAAGTGAAAGTCGTAGCGTTGACGCTAGTTTAAAAGAATTTTTTACTTTAACTAATGCTTTTAGAAACTCACTTAATAAAGAACTTAATTTAGCTGAACAAGAAGTACATAAAAATATCAGACTAACTACAGCATACAAAAACCCTAAAGTAAAACAAGTAGTAAATTCAGATTTAATAATAGTCAAAAGAATTTTTAATGAACAAGATAGTTACTTAAAAAAAAGAGTAGAAGAGATTTTATTCCCTAAAAAGAAGTAATTTATATCTAGCTACGCTGGGCCTCGGCCCTCGACGCTAATTATATTTTTATATATTCTTATTCACTTACTCTCATATCTCGGTAATTAGTTTTGTGTTTTTATCACAAACCCTCATTAGCTCAACGGCAGAGCGGAATACTTCTAATATTCAGATTTTAGTTCGACTCTAAAAGGAGATACCGATCTTATTAGTTATTTCGTTCGTAAATACTAATAAGATTAGCCTTAATTTAAATTTTTATGCAGAATGAATTAATTCAATTATAAACTGAAAAAAATGTATTATCTACCATCTATTTATTTTTGAAGTCTTGTTGCTTATTTTCTTTGCCTTGAGTGTAGTATATGTGTCTGTAGCAGAAAGAAAACCGAAGGTTAATATACAAATAATATTAGATTTTAAATTAGTATAATTTTATACCAGGCTATTGTTTCTAATATTTTTGCAGCTTCCTTAAGATTAGTATATTTAGCGCTACGCGCCTACATATTAATATATATTTATATTAATTTCTAGCCTCCTTATCCATATCCATATTCATATCCTTAGGATTAGGGAGGGAACAGATTTTTGTGAATATATTAATTAAAAAATAGTTAGTGACTATCTGATGTTTTGTATGTTTACTTTTTCAAGCTTTAGTTAAAAAGAATTAATATTATTCAGATTTAGTTATGTCTATATTTTTTATTAGTACGACTATTTTTCATTAATTTAAAAGTAGAGTTAGATATTTCTAATAATTATTATTTTGTTTCTAATACTTCCCCCCTACGGTCCAGACCCTAGGCCCTTGTGCCTGGGTCTGCGAAGCCTGGATGGATAAGCGTGGTGCTGGCTTCGCAGCACTAAATGATAATAAGTAGAATAAGTAATAAACTCAAATTATTGTTACTCTTAATTTTTAATTTAATTTTTATATTTTTATGTAGAATGGATTAATTTAATTATAACCTGAAAAAATGTATTATCTACCTCCAACTTTAATATCTATTCTTGAAGTGTTGTTGGTTATTGTTCCTGTCCTACTAAGTGTAGCCTATGTGACTGTAGCAGAAAGAAAAACAATGGCTAGTATGCAAAGAAGATTAGGTCCTAATGCTGTAGGTTATTTTGGATCATTACAAGCATTTGCGGATGCTTTAAAACTTCTATTAAAAGAATATGTAGCCCCGACACAAGCTAATATAGTACTGTTTTTCTTAGGGCCTGTTATAACTTTAATTTTTGCTTTACTAGGGTATGGTGTTATTCCATTTGGACCTGGTTTAGCTATTAGTGATTTTAATTTAGGTATATTATATATGTTGGCTGTATCATCTTTAGCTACTTACGGGATTTTATTAGCCGGATGGAGTGCTAATAGTAAATATGCTTTTTTAGGGTCAAAATGGCCCAATAAGGATGTTAATCTTTATTTAAAACAAACTATAAGCGGGAAGTTCAGAAAGCAAAAAAAATTGCTTACTATAATAGGTACTTTATTAAATTACATTTTATGTAATGGTGTAACACCCTTTTGGGGCTCTAAAGTAAAAACTCTATTAAAGATGAATAATCTGCAAGTAACCAAAACGTCTAACTCGTTAGTAGGAACTTCAGAGGCCATACGTTTGTTATCTAACTTTCCATATAAAGGTTGTAGATTTTATAGTAGAGCCAAAGTAAATTACCCTAAATCTCCAAAAAGTAAAGATAAAAAATTTAATCAATGATTAGCTGGTTTGATCGACGGTGATGGTAGTTTTTATTTAACTAAAAAAGGATATGCTAGCCTAGAAATTACCTTAGATATAAGAGATGAACATGCCTTACACATTATTAAAAATGTGTACGGTGGATCTATAAAACTTGTAACAGGTCAAAGAGCATTAAGATATTGTTTACGTCATAAAGAAGGTTTTTTAGCTTTAGTTAATGATGTAAACGGAGAAATTAGAAACTCTTATAGATTAATGCAATTTAATAAAATTTGTTTAAAGTACGAAATTACTCTTATTTATCCTAATAAATTAACATATAATAATGGTTGATTATCAGGTTTTTTTGACGCAGATGGTAGTGTAACTTTGAATAGTAATAATGGACAGTTAGCTATTACTTTAACTCAAAAAATAAGTGAAATTTTACAACCTTTACTTGATATATATGGTGGTTCAATTTATATTGATAGAACATCTAATGGTTTTAAATGATATATTACAAATAAAGAAGGTATTTTAAACCTTATATCTTATTTTAAGCAGTACCCTTCTAGATCTTTAAAAAAAAACAGATTACATTTAATACCTAGATGTTATGAGTTAAAAGATCTTGGAGCTCATAGAGCTTTAAATGAAGATAAACCTTTATTGGCTAAAAGCTGAGATATTTTCAATATAAAATGAAAAAAATATGAAGAATAAAATTTAGTGTGTGTATATTTGACTTTTTTTTTTATTAATTAGAAACGTAGTAATTTTGTGTTTCTCCTCCTCCTACGTAGTCAGGGTAGGGTAGGAAGCCCTGACTGCTTAGGAGAGATTTATAATTTTTATTTTTTTTGATAGAAACATTTTAAATTGTATGATTAGTAGTTATGGATTTGAAAAAAAAAAGTTCAATTTATTATGTTTGAAAGGGGAACCCTTGACTACGTAGGAGGAATTTTGCTTTTCTATTTATTTGTCATTAATAGAGGGAAAGAAACTAGAAATATAAACAAATTACCTTGGCCCGCCACCCAGCACTCTCCGCTGCATATGCTGCAGAGGGATATTTTAGCCGGGCCTATAAAAAAAAGGATAAAGGTGGAGAGTCAAATTTGAATTTAAAATTTGTTAATATTAGAACTCAATAGGCATCTGTTATAAGCTGTTAATCGTAGTTCATTGTTACACTAGCTTTTTGTGCGTGCGTGCGTGCGTGCGTGCGTGCGAAGCCGCCGCCGCCGCCGCCGCCGCCGCGGGTATAAATAAAAGAATTAGTATTAGGTGGTAAATCTTAATTACGGATAGTTAAATAGATTTACTTGGCTTTCACTAAAAAGGATGGTATTCCTCTATGAAGTATCTACGCGCTCCAGGAAAATGTCGTCGTACGCTGTTGTGGTGAGATTGAGTCCGAGGATCCTTCCAGCCTGAGAAGGCTGGGATTAATATGTAGATTAAGTATTTTTCTACCTATGAGGTAGAATCTACCTGAAATGACAGTAATAGGAAGCAAGGTTACTAGGACTGATAGAAAACAAAAAAAAATATAAGACATATTTTGTAATAATTGAACTATAAAAAATCTGCATTATTTTAGGTTAAATATATTAAGCTGGTATTAATAGGTTGCTGGTAAGGCTGGCCCTCCGTAGGTAGGTAATTATCCTATTCATAGAGTCTTTAGACATCACCGTTCGGATTTTTTAATAGCGAGGCACTTCGTTCTACTTTTATAAGAATCAACTTATTAAAATTCGTAGGCTTATAAGCACGCTTAAAGTAAAAGAATCCCCGCCTGTCTCCGGGAAGGTTAGAGCGGATAGACATAATCAGCTTGGGATAGTTGTAGCAGAAACCGCTACACGTTAGTATATAGTTAATACTTTAATAAATATAAAAAATGAAATACAACTTAGAACATCTTACTATAAAAAATTTAGATATAAAATTAAGTTTAATTATATCTAAATATATTTTAGAAAATGGCGATATTCATGAATATGCCTTATTACATAAAAATATGAATAAATTTCAAAATTTAAATCTTCATGATTTAGATGAATTTATTTTAAAGCAGTATCCTCATATCCGTTTGGGTCCTTACCAACTCCATATCGATTTAGAAGCTTCATATGCTGATATTACTGATGAAAAGATAGTTTTAGATGAAACAAGTTATTTAATACCCGAATTATCTAATTTAATCTTTAACCATAATAAAAACTTACTTATACCTGAATCTTCTAAATATTTAGTTGAAAAGAAGAAAATAATAGAATGATTATCTTACAATACTCCTATTGTGAATAACCCTACTATTACTCCTTTGGTTGGTACAAGTTTAGGAAATGAATATCCTATACCAAATTTATTATACGAGGATTGAATTGTGACTTCAACTTATTTATTAAGTGAGTATAATATATGGAAAAAGGCTTTATATTACTTAGAAAATAAAAATCCTGATTCTATTTCTATTGAGTTTAAACAAGCTTATAATTATTTTATATTAAGACAGTTTAAGATGAGGCAAATTAATATAAACCCTTTTGATGAAAAAAAAAGATATATATTAGATTTTACTCTTAAGGATGTAATTTATAGAGAATTATGTGAAGATATCTTATATATTTTATTAAACCTATTATTAGCTAATAAAATAATAGGAAATATAGCTTTAGAAAATTCATTAAACAATAAAAATAATTTTTTAGATATCTTAAAAGATGTTATTAAAGATCATTATGATGAAAATAAAGAGGGATATTCTTGTCTTAAAGATTTAAGATGATATAATTTGAATAATTATTGGACTGAATATGAAATAAATACAACAATAAAAATTCTTTCAGATAATTAAAAAAAAGTCTCGCTTGCGCAGTAATATAATTACTTTCATTATTTTTTTTACCTTTCAGGGCGTATCCTAAATATATGTGACTTCGTAAAGGTTTTTTTTTAGAATAACTATATAAATACAGCGCAGCATTAATAACCGCATTTATATTTATACTTTAAGTTAATTTAAAAGAAAAAATAAAATATTAAAAAATAGTATGGATTTAAATTAGTCATATATACACACACAAATATTAAAAGTCTAGATAAAGATATGGTCCAATGCATATATAATTATATATGTAGATTGCATTAAGAAGTACTGCTCAGTTAATCAGTTATGAACTAATATTAAGTTCTGCTTTATTATTAGTAATTATGTTAACAGGTAGTTTAAATCTAACTGTAAATGTAGAATCACAAAGAGCTGTTTGATTTATATTACCTCTATTGCCTATATTTATAATATTTTTTATAGGTTCTATTGCAGAAACTAATAGACCTCCCTTTGATTTAGCAGAGGCTACTAATATGATTTGGTCTCATTAAAGATCACAAATTGCTGGAAAACCCTAATTAGAGAATAGGACAATCAGCAGGGAAGTTAACATATAATGTTAAACCCTTCAGAGACTAGACGTGATCATTTATTATAAGTATTTATATTAGATAAGGTATAGTCCAAATTGGCTTGTAAATGCCAACTAATAAAAAAAAAATGGGATCATATATGCTGAACTATAGTAGCGTTTCGACCATTGGTGCGAACCCTTTAGTTCTTACAAACTGTGGTTATCTTTATACAATATCTAGATGAAAAGTTGGTACGAAAGCTAACCCTGCGCGCGCGCGAGCGCGCTGGGTCTGAAAAAAAAAATTCTATATTTTTTTTTCTAGTGATAGATATTATTCTACTTCAAATTCTGATTTACAATCGTCTGATTTACCTCTTCCAGTTTTAACTATTAATAATCTAAATGATAAAGATAGTATTAAATCTTATAGAATATTATTAAAAAACAAAGGAGGTATTTATTCTTTTATAAATACAGTAAACGGCAATCAATATATAGGAAGCGCCAAAGATTTTTATTTAAGACTTAATGAACATCGCTTCGCAGGAAAATAAGAAGTCTAATCTGGCTTTGCAAAAAGCATTTGCTAAGTATGGCTTAGATATATTGAAATTTTGTATATTTGAATATTTCACATATGAAAGTAAAATTATAAGTCATCAAGCTTCAACTGATCTATATACTAGTTATATTAAGAGATTTAATTTTGATAATCGGCGCTCCGCTCATAATTTTAAAGCTACAGCTACAAGCTCTTTAGGTTATAAAGATATAGAAGAAGCCAAATTAAAGATGGTTGAATATTATAAGGGTAAAAATAATCATCCTATGTTTGGTAAAACTCATACTGAAGAAGCCTTAGCTTTAATTAGTAAACCTGCCCTCCGGCCTAGGCCCTAGGTCCTAGTCCTGGGCCGAAAGGGTGAGTTAAATCCGATGTTTGGTATGAAACATCGTGAAGCTACTAAAGCGATTATGAGTGAAAAGAAGAATAAATATCCTTTAGGTGTGGGAATTTATGATTTAGATGATAACTTGTGCGAAGCGGTTTAATAATAATGTAGAGTTAGCTAAACATTTAGGTATTTCTAAGGTTACAGTAGGTAAGTATTTAAATTCGGGTATGATATATAATAAAATTTATCTATTTAAACCTATACAAAATTAAATATAGTTTTATGTCCCTTTTTGTTTTTTTTTGGAATCTGAATTAGTTAGTGGATTTATGACAGAACACGCTGCGGTTGTTTTTGTGTTCTTTTTTTTAGCCGAATATGGTAGTATTGTATTAATGTGTATACTAACTAGTTTATTATTTTTAGGTGGTTATTTAATATTAGATATTATTTATTTATTGACATATTTAGATATAATCGTATGAGAAATTTTTCTTATAGATTGAGTACTAGTATTGGATTATCTTCTAGAAGATATAATGAGTACTCCTGCTTTAGAGGGATTAATATATGGGGTTAGTTTAGGATTAAAAAGTTCTATGATGGTCTTTACTTTTATTTGAGCTAGAGCTTCTTTCCCTAGAATACGTTTTGATCAATTAATGTCCTTTTGTTGAACAGTTTTATTACCTATAGTGTTTGCTTTTATTATTATAGTGCCTTGTATTTTATATAGTTTTGATATATTCCCTGTTAATTTAAATTTATTTTAAAGATTTTCCTTTTTTTTGGATATTTCTAAGATTAAAGTATTAAAAAAATTTTTTTTAGTATAATCATGTAATTGTTTACTTATGATGTAATTATAATTTAATTATAAGGGAAGTTTTTTTTGTTATTTGTTTATGTTGTTATCATCTTTGTTATTAATACCTATTTTAGGTATATTTTCTATCTCTAGTAATATTTCTTATGAAAATACCGAAGATAAATTAAGATATTACAAAATAACTGCTTTTGTAACATCTATATTAAATTTAATTTTATCTTTAGTAATCTTTATATTATTTGATTTTAGTAGTAATCAGTTCCAATTTGTTCAAGAGCATTATGATATGAATTTATTTGATGTTTATTTAGGAGTAGATGGAGTATCGATATATTTTGTTATGTTAACTACTATAATAATGCCTATATCAATATTATCTAATTGAAATTCAATAACTGAAAATGTAAAATCTTATTTAATAATAATGTTATTATTAGAAACATTATTGCTAGCTGTCTTTTTAGTATTAGATATTTTATTATTTTATATCTTTTTTGAATCAATCCTTCCTCCCCTGTTCTTATTATTAGGACTTTTTGGATCTTCAAACAAGGTTAGAGCTAGCTTTTATCTTTTCTTGTATACATTAAAAAAATACCTTTTTCAGTGTCAAAGAGCCAAACTACGGGGAAGCCCTAAAGCTCTAGTAACCAAAGTTGCAGAGGAAACTCTACAGCCGGCCCCTTTAATGCCAGGGGGTAAGGTAACATCACTAGTTTTCATTACACCGCGCTTCGCATGAAAACCCTGCTTTGCAGGGAGATGAGGGGGCGCTTTGCCCCTTAAATGGGTGATCACGTATCTAAATCAGATTATCCCGGTTACGCGGGAATCTGTAAAAGAGCAACGAGTAGACGGTTCTTCAGAATCTAGGATTTTAGATTTTGTAAGGTGTACTCTAGTCGCTGGGAAACCAGTTTTTTTGAGAAAAATTTCTTTCCATTCTTATAACCGCAGAGTTGTAATGGGGCTTTTTAGCGTAGCACAAAAAGCTTTTATACATTCAACTATACCTACACAAAAAAACATAACTTTGGACTACACAGAACAAGTAAATAATACTACGATCTCAGTAAAATCTATGGCAGGACCTGATAAGTTAGATCCTTGATTTATTACGGGATTTGTAGACGCAGAAGGGTGTTTTACTTTAGGGATATTCGCAGATAGTAATTATAAAATGGCTTATAGAGTTCAAGCTATTTTTAAAATTACTTTAGATAATAAAGATTATGATTTATTATGTCAAATTAAAGATTATTTTGGGGCAGGAAGTATTACAAAACATGGCAATACTACCTTACAATATACGATTAAATCTTTGAAATATTTAAACCTAATTATTTCTCATTTTGATAAATACCCCCTTATTAGTCAAAAATGGGGTGATTACCAGCTTTTCAAATCAGCGGTTTTATTACTTAAAAATAAAGAACATCTAACTAGAGAAGGGTTTAATAAGATACTTAGCATTAGATCTTCTATTAATCTAGGTTTATCCGAGGAATTAAAGCTAACTTTTCCTAATGTTACTCCGATGGCTAGACCTTTACTTTTAGATAGAAGTGTTAAAGATCCTAATTGGTTAGCAGGTTTTACTAATGGAGAAGGATGTTTCTTTATTTCTATACGAAAATCTTCTACAACTAAATTAGGTAAAGCTGTATTATTAAAATTTCAAATAGCTCAACATAGTAGAGATACTGAGCTTATGAATAATATAATAACTACTTTAGGATGTGGTAGAATTGAATTAAACTTATCTAGATCAGTTGTGTATTTTGTAGTTACAAGATTTGAAGATATTACTCATAAAGTCTTACCCTTTTTTGGAAAATATCTCATTAAAGGAGCGAAAATCTCAGATTATTACAAATTTAAAAAAGCGGCTATTCTAATAAATAAGAAAGCTCACTTAACAGAACAGGGATTATCTGAAATTCAATTTATAAAGTCAAATATGAATTTTGTCCGTAATACATCTGAGAAATAAAAGTTCCGTTTGAGATATTTGCCTATCTTAGGTTTATTATATTAATTGTATGACTAAATTAATCTTTTTTTTTACGTTAGGCTATTATAACTTGATCTTTGTTACTAACGATTGCGTATTTAGGTTGCACAATTACAATAATTTGCAAGGATGGATTTAACCGGTTAGTCCGGTAGGAATTAAAGTAACTAAAAATTAAAGATAACATAATAGTCTGTTCGCGCCCTGGCGATTTTTATGAACATAAAAATTAAATTCTTAACATCATAAGGACAAAAATTATGTGCGTGTTCGGTTCTCTTTTTTTATTGTTATCTATTTTAGCTATGTCTTCTATAATGGGTACTACTGATTTTGATGCTTTGTTTAAAACAAATTTTGATTATACTACACAAATTTTATTGTTTTGTGGTATTTTTTTTGCGATCGCAGTAAAAACTCCTGTATATGGATTAAACAGTTGATTGCTAAAAGCTCACACAGAAGCGCCTCTTAGTGGTAGTATAATCCTTGCTGCGATTGTATTAAAACTAGGTTTATATGGAATTATGAGATTAATATTACCTATTATACCTAAAGCTTCTTTAGATTTAACTTATATAGTGTACGTTATTGCAGTTATTACAGTAATATATTCTAGTTTAAGTACACTTAGAACTTTAGACATTAAAGAGATGATAGCTTATTCTTCTGTAGCTCACGCGGCTATTTATTTAATGGGTGTTTTCAGTAATACAATAGCAGGTATTGAAGGAGCAATTGTCTTAGGGTTAGCTCACGGATTTGTTTCTAGTGGACTATTTATATGTGCTGGAGGAGTCTTGTATGATAGATCAGGTACCCGTTCAATTGCTTATTATAAAGGTATGGCTCAAATGATGCCTTTATTTTCTATCTTGTTCTTTATCCTTTGCTTATGTAATTGTGGTACTCCTCTTACATTAAATTTCATTGGGGAATTCTTATCTCTTTACGGTGCATTTGAAAGAATGCCTGTTTTGGGTGCTTTGGCTGCTTCTTCTATTGTTTTCTCAGCGGCATACAGTATTTACTTATTTAATAGAGTAGTTTTCGGAGGAACCTTTAGTAAATTTTTCTCTCAAAGTTTTATGGATTTAAGTAAAAGAGAATTCTTCATAATATTTTCACTAGTATTCTTTACGGTGTTATTTGGTATCTACCCTAATTTTATATTAGATGGTTTACATTTTAGTGTATCTAGTTTAATATATAGTGTTAATTTAGATCAATCATTTTCTTTAATAGCTCCTTAAGTACTTAGTTAAGTAGCAGTAACTCTTTGGCATTGAAAGATCTGTAAGTTATACAACCTTTAGTCAGATTACTCTTGCTTCCCTATAGGTAAGAACTCTAACTACTTTAGTTAATAAGCAAACGCGCGGCGGCGGCGGCGGCGGCGGCGGCTTCGCACGCACGCACGCACGCACGCACGCACGCATAAAAAATAGAATTTTTTTTGGCTGACGTAGTATCATAAAAATGCGCGAGCCGGAGGCTAGTTATCATAAGTTTGTTGTTACGTCTCATTGATAGCTGGGTTTCATATAAGGTGATGGTTTATTTTCTTATCAAGATAAAACAGGTACCTTAATTATGGCTATTACCCTCGCCTTCGTGCGATTTTTCTGTATAGAAAAATTAAAAGAAAATAAAACTTTATTGGACGCTATTTTAGCTTACTAGCTTAGTTTAACTAAGTCTGAAGATTAAGATTGTATTACTCTAGTTACATTTCATTAACCTAAATTTTCGTTTAACCGTAAACGCAAATACTACTTTTAGTATTAAATGTTCTAATTATTAATTAATATGCCTCAATTAACACCTTTTTATTTTATAAATGAAGTAACTTTTGCTTTTGCTATAATAATCATAACAATATATATGTTATCTAAATATATATTACCTAGATTTGTTCGTTTATTTTTAGCTCGTACTTTTATATCCAAATTATTTAATTAATATTTATATGCGGACGCTTGCACAGCATGGACAAAGTAATAAATATTAATGAATTTTTTTTTTATCTAGATTTTCTTTTCTTTATCAAAATTTAGATCTTTTTATTAAAATTTACATTTCTTTATCTGAATTTACATTTCGATTTTTTTTTTGCATCAGGTATATCAAATCCAAATGCTGTACCTGTTATGTATATAAACATCCTTATTCCTTTGAATTATTATAAGAATTTTACAATGGAACGTTTTTCGTTCGCAAATTTAAATAGACAGGTAGTTAGTCCTTTAAATCAATTTGAGATAAGAGATTTATTTAGTTTAGATGCACCAGTATTAGGTAACTTACATATCTCAATAACTAATATAGGATTATATTTAATGATAGGTGCTTTTTTTATATTAGCTCTTAATCTTTTAAGTACAAACTATAATAAATTAGTAGGTAACAATTGATCAATAAGTCAGGAATCTTTATATGCTACAATACATAGTATAGTTACAAACCAAATAAATCCTAAAAATGGACAAATGTACTTTCCATTTATATATGCTTTATTTATATTTATATTAATAAATAATTTAATAGGAATGGTAAAAAGGTGCCTTTGATTTTTATTATTTTTTGTCTCAAACAATCTTTTTAAAACGTGCGTAGCACAAAACAAAAAATTATATTCTTCATATTCATATGTATCTACTAATAAGTCGAACAAGCCTGTAGGGGCCATGGTCGGCCCTCAGGTTAGATATAGTTTTAATAATAAAAATACTTTTTATCTTAACCCTGATTATATCACAGGGTTTGTAGACGGAGAAGGTTGTTTTTCTATTTCTATCTTTAAAGATAGTAGAAGATTAACTGGTTGACAAGTTAAACCTATTTTTAGTATATCTTTACATAATAAAGATCTAAATTTATTAGAAAGTATACAAAGAACTTTTAACGTAGGTAAAATATATAAGCATGGTGTTGATTCTATGCAATATCGTGTGAGTTCTTTAAATAATTTACAGGTAATTATAAAACATTTTGATAAATATCCCTTAATCACTCAAAAACAAGGAGATTATCTTTTATTTAAAGAAGCTGTAAATTTAACAATAAATAAAGAACATTTATCTTTAACAGGTATATTAAAACTGGTGGGTATTAAAGCTACGTTAAATTGAGGTTTATCTCCTAAGTTTAAAGAAGCTTTTTCTTCTGTAAAACCAGTAAATAGACCTAAAGTTGATAATACTAAAATTAAAAACTTAAATTGAATTAGAGGGTTTATAGAAGCTGAAGGTAGTTTTCAAGTAATAACTCTAAATATTAATAATAGAACTAATATTAGTTTAAGGTTTTCAATAAGTCAACATATTAAAGATGAGGTACTGTTAAATAATATGGTTACTTACCTTAATTGTGGTAGATATTATAAGTCGCTAACGCGTAATGAAGGGCAATATTTAGTAACAGTTTTTTCAGATATATATGAAAAAATTATACCTTTATTAAAGGAATATCCTTTATTAGGTAATAAAAAACAGGATTATTTAGATTTTGTACAAATAGCTGAGTTAATAAAATCGAAAGATCATTTGACTGAACAAGGAGTACAAAAAATAAAATTAATTCAAAATAATATGAATAAAAAAAGAATATAAAAAATAAAAGATATGTTTAGATAATTGTAGTATCATAGATAAATAAAATAAAATTCAACCAATTTCACTATATGCTGGAAACTTTTAATACCTTAAGTACCCGAAGGGTAAAAATCTTAATGGATGAAACAATGAACAATCAGCAGGAAACCAAAATAACCAGCCTCGTTATTAGTAGGATCCTCAGAGACTAGACGTGAAAGATTACTTTATCTTATTTTACAATGATAACTAAGTAATTAAGATATAGTCCGATTTGATAAGTCTATATGATTTGTCAAATAGTCCTTACAGTTTTGCTTCTACAAGTCATTTTGTATTAACTTTTGCTTTAAGTTTTACTATAGTTTTAGGTGCAACAATATTAGGATTCCAAAAACACGGTCTAGTTTTTTTCTCTCTTTTAGTTCCTGCAGGTTGTCCTTTACCTTTATTACCCTTATTGGTTTTAATAGAATTCATATAGTATTTTAGGTTACTTTGTGAACAAGAGCCAAACTCCGGGGAAGCCCTAAAGCTTATAATACTAAACCTTATACGCAAGTATATAGGCGGCTGAAGTAATTACTCAGGTATAGTAACAAATTATAAGATGATCAAGAGAGAAATGGGTAATCGCGGATCTAAATCAATTATATAATTACATTCGATAGATTGTATACAAGATTATATAATTGTAAAAGAGCAACGAGTAGACGGTTCTTCAGTATTACTTAAATACTGTAAGGTGTACTCTAGTCGCCATGAAAGTGGTTTTGAGTAGAATTAAGTAACTCAAATTAAAGTTTCTGCATAGTCTTGGTCAATTACGAATAAGTGGCCTATTTATTATATCTATAACTCTCTATTTAAGATGAAGACTTAATAATTATTATTATTTTTATCCTACGACTGAGGCTAGATGTCGGGCTATTAATATGTCTTCTAGACAGCTTTATAGAATAGGTCATTGCACTTTTACTTGTAAAAGAACTATGTCTACATCATCTAAAATAGAACCTGTAAAAGTTTATCTTGAACCCGATAAGGAAAAAGAATTAATAGTCAATGGAAATAAAGGACGAACAGGTATTTATCGTTGAGTGCTTAAAGAATCAGGTAAAAGTTATATAGGTTCATCTGCAAATTTAAGTACAAGATTTAAACAATATTTTAATTATAATCATATCTCTTACCCTAAACGGAACTTGAGAATATATAAGGCACTATTAAAATACGGTTATGCAGGGTTTAGTTTAGAAATTTTAGAGTATTGTAATACAGATGTTTTACTTCAAAGAGAACAATTCTATTTTGATACACTTAACCCTGAATATAACATATTAAAAGTTGCCGGATCTCCTTTAGGATATAGACATAGTGAAGCTTCTAAAAAATTAATAAGCATAGCTTCTAAAAATAGAGAGATATCTGAATCAACTAGATATCTTAAAAGAAAAGCTTTATTAGGTAAAGTTTGAGAAGATGAGCGTATAGAAAAAATGCGTTTAAGTAATACCTTCAGAAAAACAGTTATAGTTACTAATACGGAAACAAATTCAATTTTAGAGTTTTCTTCTATGACAGAATTAGGAAAATACTTAGGTATTTCAAGGGTTTCTGTACGTAATTATTTATTAAAAGGTATTCCTTACAAAAATTATATATTATCTAGTCCATTAATTAATAATGATAATTATAAAGCTGATTCTCTTTATAATGAAACTAAATTAACAGCACAACCGGTCTTATTAACTAACAATGAGACAGGAGACATAAAAGAATTTTCTTCTATGGCAGATGCAGCTAAATATTTAAATATATCTAGAGCAGGTTTATGGTATTTTTTTAATAAGACGGTTAAAAGTGCCAATGTGACCATAAAAGGGTATACAGTATCTAAGTTAGATGTTTCAAACCTAGGGGACTTGAACCCACTACAAATTGAGAAAAAAAATTCCAAGAAGATAAAAGTAATAGATTTAGAAACAAATGAAGAAACTATTTATCCTTCTTTTACTTTAGCGGCTCAAGTTTTAGATGTAAAACCTTCAAGTTTATCCGGGTATTTTTTAAAAAAACGTACTAATCCTTTTAAAAAAAGATATAGTTTAAGTTTAGTCTAAGAATAATAGTTAATTTAGTTTTATATATTAAGCCCTTCTCGCCAGCGGTGTAAGGCACCAGGTCCCCCTGGTTTCTAATGCAAAGGATAAGGAGGCGCTATACTTAAATATGGTTATAAGATTAATATTATAATTGGCCAAGAGTGCAAGCGTTCATATTTAGCTAGAAATATTTCTTTAGGTTTAAGATTAGCTGCAAACATTTTAAGAAGAGGGTAGGTGCCTCATTCTTCTTGTGTTAAAGAGCCAAACTCCGGGGAAGCCTTAAAGCTATAGTTACCAAGCACTAACTTAAAAGGGTTAGGTGTGGCTAAGCTAATTACTTAGGTAAGGTAAAAAGACTATAAATTCTCGCAAGAGGAATAGGTAATCGCGGATCTAAAATACCTCTCTCAAACCACTTTTGTCACATAAGTAGTCTAATGTTTGATGATGTGTAAAAGAGCAACGAGTAGACGGTTCTTCAGAATTTATTATATTATTCTGTAAGGTATACTCTAGTCGCCGGGAAATCCGGTTCTTGGAAGAAATTAAGTAATTCAAGATTAAAGTTATCACAATAGCCTGTCCTTATATATAATTTTCAGACCGCGCGTCTTCCATTAGTGTGGGAAAACCTGACTTCGTAAAGCACAAACATAAATAAGAAAAATCTAATATTTTGTGTATTTTAATATTATTAGCGCCTTTAAAGAAAGGATACAGTTTATTTTATAAACATTATACCTTTAAAGAAAGGACAAAGTTGTGGTTGATTTACATTATATGTTATAAAAATATATTTAAGTGTATATGTTAAATTTATTAGTCTAATTTATAAGGAAGAACTTAGTTACGAAACACGTAATCATTTCGTAACTTCTTTGCTGCTTTTAAAAAAAAGTTGCTATAACAATAGAAAAGGAAGAAGTAAAGGATCTTTATATAAACTAGAAATTTCTAGGACATATTCAACATCAAAAATTAATGTTACATCTGCGTCAGCAGATTGCTCTGGTTTAGTAGTTTTCTCTAATGCAGATAAATACAAATTAGATATTATTAAATATGTTAAAGGAAAATCTGGAATTTATATGTGAACTAATAAATTAAATGGTAAAAAATACGTGGGTAGTTCTGTTGACTTAAGGCGTAGATTATTGGAATATTATAACATTAAAAGATTAATAAATGAAAAAAGTATGCCAATAAATATAGCATTATTAAAATATGGTTATAGTGAGTTTAGTCTAACTATTTTAGAATTTTGTGACATAGATAGTCTTATGCTTAGAGAAAAACACTACTTCGATGTATATTTACCAGAATATAACATATTAAAAACTCCAGGGAGCCCTAGTCGAGGATCTGGCTGAAAACATTCAGAAGCTACGGTAGAAAATATGCGTAATGCTGCAATTTTAGTAAATCAGTCGCCGATAGCTTTAGCTAATAAATCTGCAGCTCAACCTAAAAGTATAGAACTAGAGGTAACGGATTTAGAAACCAATATTTCTACTACATATTATGCTATAAGGGCTGCAGCTCGTGCTTTAGGTATTGATAAAAGATATATCGAACATTATATTTACTTAAAGCAAGAAAAACCTGTTTTAGGTAGATATGCTTTTAAATTACTTAACTTAGAAAAAGGGTATACTTCTTTAGGTGGTGACGTTAATTATATTCAAAAAACTTCTTTAAAAGTGGAAGCTACTAATGTTGTAACTCAGAAGGTTACAGTGTATTCTTCTATAGGAGCAGCAGCTTCTAATAGCTCAAATCGTAATAAAAAGAGGTAAAAATATAATTCGTTACAACAACTTACTGATAATAACCGCAATATATATTAACTCGAGGGTAAATTTGTGATTCGTTTTTTCTCCCTACGGACAAAAAAATCATTAGATATTTTATCTTTCATTAAAACTTATCCTTCTGATATGGAAGAGAAATTAAGTTTAAAAACACCTATTTATAATCTAAAAAGGTTTCATGGTATTCACTGTCCAAAACGAATTGAGCTTACATCAACCAATTTAAGTTATACACACTTTAAAGGGGAAAGAAACATAAGAACTATCTCTACTTCTTCATCTGAACTTGAACCTGTTCTAATTTATACTAATCCTGATGAACATAAAGGATTGATCGCTAAACAAAATAAAGGTAAATCAGGTGTTTATCGTTGAGTTCACAAGGATTCAGGTAAAAGTTATGTAGGTTCTTCTTCTATGCTGAATGATAGATTTAGACGATACTTTAATCATAGCTATTTGTCGAGCAGTATGAGAGGTGCATCTCTTATTTGCAAGGCACTTTTAAAATATGGTTATGTAGGGTTTAGATTAGAGATTTTAGAATATTGTCCTGTTTCAATAGTACTAGATAGAGAGCAATTCTACATAGATAAATTTAATCCTGAATACAATATATTAAAAATAGCTGGATCAAATTTGGGATACAAACATAGTGAAACCTCTCTTAAACTTATGAGTGATGCTTCCAAAAGTAGAAATGAATCAGAAGAAGTCCTTAAGTTTAAAAGAGAGATTATGTTAGGTCGAAAATTATCTAAAGATCATTTAGAAAGAATGGCCAAAAATAATCCCTTTAGAGTGCCGGTTATTCTTTCTAATATCGAAACAGGAGAGAATAAAGAATTTACTTCTTTGATACAGGCTGCTCTGTTTTTAGGTATTCATATGACTACTGTAAAAAAGTATTTAGTTAATAATAAGTCCTACAAAGGTTATATGATTACTAAAGCTACATCTAGTTTAGATACCTCTTTTGCCTCTAATCTAACTAATTCAAGACAGGCTGTAGAATTAACTAACAGTGTAACAGGGATTACCACACAATTCTCTACGATGAAAGCCGCATATCAATTTTTGGGTATATCTCCTAGACGACTTTCAAACTATTTAAAAAATAACGAGTCTTCATCTACAAATGGGCAAGTTAGTACCATTAAAGGGTACATTATCTCCAAACTAGACTCCATTAAACAAAACTGTAAAACTATAGAAGTTACTAATGTTCAGACAAATGAAGTTATTAATTACTCTTCGATTAGTTCAGCAGGTGAAGCTCTGGGTATTTCACAGTCAAGTATTTCTACTTATTTAAGTAGGAAACGTACTACTCCGTTTAGAGGTATTTATCTTTTTAAATTAGTTTAAGTTGTCTAACATAATAAAAAGTAGGTAAGGTTAATATATTATTTGAGAGGGTCAACCTAGTCTATCTTTATATTTAAAAGAAAATAGAACTAAACCTTTTAAAGGTTTATATTTATTTAAACTAGTAGATTAGTTGCTTTTATATTATATTTCAATAAGGATAAATTTGTGGTACGTTTATCAGGTCACATGTTATTAAATATTTTAGCAGGTTTCACTTATAATATTATGACTTCAGGTATAGTTTTGTTTTTTTTGGGTTTGGTACCCCTGTCTTTTATAATAGCTTTCTCTGGTTTAGAACTTGGTATTGCGTTTATACAGGCGCAAGTTTTTGTGGTTTTGTCTTCTGGCTATATAAAAGACGGGTTGAATTTGCATTAAAAAAAAAAACAAATGAAATGTGTAAAATAAATAAGATGTCCGTGTCCATGTCCCCTAGATTTGGGGCCCCGGTTGCGAACTTTTTGGTATCTGGATCAGGATCCGCGTGAAAATTTCCGGGTACATGTAGGTTTTATTCTATAAATAAAAGAAAATTACACTCAGAGGACCCGGGTAATAAAGAAATTAATAGTAAATTAAAGAAAAAAATGTTACTTAATTTTTTATGTATACTTATTTGTGTAAGTTTGTTTTATTCATTTCCTTTAAAATTTTTAATTAATTTATGTGGTGCCTCTGTTTATTTAGTATATGCATTGTCAGGCTTTATAGCGTATGTTCAATTTAAATTAGTTCAAATATTAAAAGATAAAAATCAAAATTCAAGTACAATTGAATTTTTTAAAGTATTTTTTGCACATATATTCTTAATGGCTTTCCTGGTTGTATTAGGTTATCCTTTTATGATAAGTATAGCTTCACTTTTTTATATTATTATGACTGAGGATTTGTCAAGATTATTTAAAGATTTATTTTATGAAATCTTCACGAATAAATATCTATACATGGGGGATCCTATTTCACCGTATAAGGTTTCAGATAAACCAGGAAAAAGTACTTTAGGCGTAGTTGAAGTTTTAAATATGGATAGTACAGCAGGGGGGTCAAATAGTACAGTAGGGGGGTCATATACTACAGCAGAGGGGTCAAATAGTACATCAGGGAGGTCAACTGTCGATTTACCTCTTATACCTGGACCGCTACCTCACCCACTCGAATCAAGATGTAGAGGAAAATTGGCCAAAATTCAGATGGACCCAACTTGATTTAAAGTTTCGATATCTAAGGATATGAATTCTCTTAAAAACCGTGTTGAAACACCAGGTGAATTTACTAAAATTATACGTCGTTTGAGTTGTTTAGATGAACCATTTATATTACCTTCATATGGACTTCCTGCTATTTTTCAAAATCATGCAAAAGCTACTGGTCCAAATATGGAATATGATGCAAAACTTAAAAAATGTGAGAGACATTTTTATAGTACTGTGGTTATAATAGAAAAACGTTCTTAAAGTAATAAGGTTACTCCCTATATACGTTTTTATACTTATTTAGATAGATTTAATAATACTTCGGTTAATTCCATGTACTTTAAAGGTTAGATAGATTTAAATTTAATTCCCCGCACGTTGCGCTAGCGTGGCAGGCCCTATCCTGCGAAGCCAGGACTGCTTAGCGAGCCGGAGGCTAGCGCATTTTTACGGAGTCGGAGTTCCCCTAAAAATATATTTTTTTTTATAAGGCCGCTACGCGGCCTGGGTAGCTTCGCTATGGATATAAAATGTATAAAAAAAATTTTTTTTTTTATCTTTATATTAGACTAAATTTTGTTTTAGAGATAATAATAGACTAAATTTAAAATAATTTAAGTAAAGTTATAGTAAACAATATGTATGTATTATATTACTTTAAGCGAAAGGTTTAGGTATAAAATAGAAAATAAAATAAATTTATAGATAATTTTATCATAATATATAATTTAAAAGCTAGCTATGCAAAGCTTACATAAAACGATATTTTAGAAAGACATAACTTTTCTAGAAATAGCTTGCTTTTGTCCGAAATCTTATATAAAAATAAATAAAACTAAAAAATATATAGTGATGGACTTTACCATCAAAAAAAAAATAAAGATGAGTTTGGTGATGGCTCTGATTGAACGCTGTCAAAGTGCTTGACACATGCTAATCGAACGTTTAATTTAATGAATAATTTAATTAAAAGTGGTGAACAGGTGAGTATAGATATCCGGCCTACCTTAAAGAGAGGGAAAAATCCCTCATAATCAAAAGGTGTAATACCGCTTTAAGAGGACTTAAGGAAATATCGTCGGGATAGGTAGTTGTTAAGGTTATTACTTAACAAGCCTTAATTCTCGTAGTCGAAACTGAAACGGTTGATCGACCACATTGGGTATGAAAAAAGCCCAAGGCTACTGAGTACAGCAGTGAGGAATTTTGGTCAATGGCCTAACGGCTGAACTGGCAACTTTGAGGAATGTAGATCAAAAGATCTATAAATTGATTTATCGAATAAAATTCTAAATGTTTATTGATAATGACGATAAACAGATTGATGCCTTGACTAATTACGTGCCAGCAGTCGCGGTAATACGTAAGAGGCTAGTGTTATTCATCTTTAATAGGTTTAAAGGGTACTTAGACGGTAAAATTTTTCCTTTATAAGGTACGGTTTTACTAGAGTTTTATGTGAGAAGGTAGTACTTAAGGTGTAGAGATAATATTCGTTGATACCTCAGGGACTGATAAAGGCGAAGGCAACCTTTTATGTAAAAACTGACGTTGAAGGACGAAGGCACAGAGAACTAACAGGATTAGATACCCTAGTAGTCTTTGCAGAGAATGATGAATGCCATAGGTTAGGTTTAAATAACTTGGTCTATAAATGAAAGTGTAAGCATTTCACCTCAAGAGTAATGTGGCAACGCAGGAACTGAAATCACTAGGCCGTTTCTGACCCCAGCAGTGAAGTATGTTATTTAATTCGATGACCCACGAAAAACCTTACCACAATTTGAATGTTATTAATATCAATTAATAATACAAGTGTTGCACGGCTGTTTTCAGTTAATGTTGTGAAACTGCGGATACGTCCGTGGAATTAACGAATACCCTGGCTTTATTTATATACTATTAATATAGAGCATTTCCTGATATGTTACAATTGTCAGGGCAAAAGGGAATAAGACAAGTCATCATGGCCTTAATATTGTGGGCTATAGACGTGCCACATATTCCTAGACAAAGAGAAGCAAAAATGCGAATATGAGCTAATCTCAAAAAATAGGATAAAATATGGAAATGGATTGTAGCCTGAAATTCGGTTGCATGAATAAGAAATTGCTAGTAATCGTGAATCACCATGTCACGGTGAATAAAACTTCGGATTGGTACTAATCACTCGTCGCATGCTGAAAAGAGTTGGTGCAATAAGTTTGCTTTTTTATTCTAAGTACTTGAATGATCGAATTTAAATCTTATAATAGAGATCTTCGTATGCGCGATTCTAATTAGTGTTAAGTCGAAATACAGTTCGTGTAGTGGAAGTTGCACGGGATTAATAAAAATTAACAAAAAAAACATGAAGGTTCCGTTTGTAGGTGTGACGGTTGAATTATATCAATTGCATTCTATAGAGTTCAAATCTCTAATCTTCATATCTAAAAATTTTTTTATATTCAAACTATTTACCCTCTCTCACCTCCTTTTCCTTCGTATTGGAAGCCAGGACGCAGCCAAAAATTAAAAAAAACAGGACGCAAGGCCCTAATGGCCCTGTGGTCGAAGGGCTGAAATATAAGATATAGGGCTAAATATATTATATTAAATTTAATAACTTTATTTAATGTAATTACCAGAGTGTAGTTTAATTATACGTAAAAAAAAAATCTAACTCTATTTTGATATATAAGGAGGGTTCCTTTATTGGTAAGAAGGGCTGAGCTGTAAACTCAGTAGTAATATACTTTTAAGAGTTCGAATCTCTTGTCTCCTAATAATAAGTCTCTATAGCTCAAAGGTAGAGCTTGATACTGTTAATATCATGATAGATGTTCGATTCATCTTAGGGGCGTTATATTTGTTAAAAAAAAGGGGTATTAGCATAATGGTAGTGCATATGACTTTTAATCATTACTATACGAGTTCGAATCTTGTATACCCTAAAGATAGCAATTATAGTTTAATGGTAAAACCCTCGTCTTCCAAATGAGTTTCGTCGGTTCAAGTCCGACTAATTGTATTATACTTTTAAATAAAAATTTGCTAGCCTCCGGCTCGCTAAGGAGTTCTGGCTTCTAATCCGAAGGATAAGACTTCGTGAGGGGGCCAGCCACGCTAGCGCGGCAGGCCAAGGACCTAGTCCTTGGGCCTGGGCCGAGAGGTAAACATTTTTAGGCATTAATAACTTAAAAGGTAAAAGGACTACTACTGTGACAGAGTAGTAGATGTCCACGTAGTCCTCTTTTAGGTTATATGCTTTTTTAAGAGTATAATTTAATGGCAAAATATGGAGTTTCAACCTCCCAATTCTCAGTTCAAGTCTGGGTGCTCTTGTGAGTTATCCTTTGCGGAGGTTATATATGTAAGATACAAAAATGTCTTGTTTAGCTATTCTAAATGAAACAGGTACAAATGGGTTTATGATAGATATAATAGGTTTTCTTTCATTGTTAGGTATTTCATGTGGTATACTAGTGATTGTAAGTAAAAATCCTATTGTATCTATTTTATTTTTAATAGGTTTATTTTCATTTATATCTTGTTATTTAATTTCGTTAGGTTTAACTTTTATAGGTTTAGTGCGCCGTTTGGTCGAATAATTTTAAGGGATCATAGGATCTCGGGTACTATCTCATTAAGGTATTTTGTGCGAAGCGGATATATGTAAATAATCTGAAGCACCTAAAAGGTAAAAGAGTTATATGATCGCGCCGTGCCTACAAATATAATGTCCGCTTTAGAATGAATCATCATAAGATAGTCAGAATATACTAAGGTACTCCCAACGTCAACGTTATCCTCAGGGGAAAGCCCTGAGAGGAACATAGCATCGTTGAGAAAGGGGGAGCATGATTAAACTAGGTAATCAGAAATTCTCTCCCGAGTTGTGCTATCTATGGTTAAAGCTATACTGCCTGAAGAATACCCATCTGAGTCCTGAAATAAAGGGATTGTAGGAAACCAATCATAACTACTATCTGATAGTAACAATACCTGATAGGCCGGTAATGTTAGGAGATCGTCAGAATCGGATTACAATAAGTAATCTCAAGGTGGGGAAAGTTCAACCTAAGGATAGCCAAGGAATTATTAGGATACTACGGGAAGACCTAAGGAAGGAAACGACTAAGGTCTCAGAGGAATCATAGTACCCGCTCATTAATGAATACTGGATCAGTAACTTGATCGCAAGGGGAAGGGTTCCAGCCACTAAGAATAAGAGTAAGTCCTTCGCGAAAGTTTCGCTAAGTTTTAAACTAAGGGGGTCCGAGGGTATATTCAGTCCGTAATTTCGGATACTTAGTGGCGGAGAGCCGTATGATAGGAAACTATCGCGTACGGTTCGGGAAAGAGCCACGTACAGGTAAAAGGTGCGGAGCGTTTAGTTCATTCTTATTTAATAGTTTATATAGGAGCAGTTTCTATACTATTTTTATTTATTTTGATGTTAATAAATATTAGAGTTAGTGAATTACAAAGTATTACTAGTAACAGTATATTTTTAGCTATGTCTATAGGAATAATCTTTAATTCTCCTGTTTTTGATTCATCACTTCATAATATTACTAATCTATATAGTTTAGATCTGAAGAATAAAATATTATTAGTAACTAGTATAATATGAGATGGTTATATGGCCGAAAATAACCATATTACCAGTATAGGTAATATTATGTATACTAATTATAATATTTGATTAATATTAGCTAGTTTTATATTATTATTAGCAATGGTAGGTGCAATAGTTATAACAATAAAACCGAAAAACTAAATATAAGAGAGATTAAGTCAAATGTATATTCGAGGCTAGGAAAAGTTACTATAGGTAGAGTGAAATATTTGCTAAATATTGTGTTTATACATATGGGTGTTCGAATCACCCCTTTTCCGTTCAGAATTAATAACTTAATTGGTAAAGGACTACTTTGTCACAGTAGTAGATGTCGGTTCGAACCCGATTTAATTCGAATAGAGAATAATAGAGCATATAGTTAGGAAAAGTTACTCCATGTAAAGGAGGGTTTTTACTGAAAACCGTGTTTATGAGTATAGGAGTTTAAATTTACCTAGTTTTAGGTTATATGCTTTTTTAAGAGTATTCTTTAATGGCAAAATACGGAGCTTCAACCTCCAAGACTCAGTTCAAGTCTGAGTGCTCGCAAGAGCTATCCTTTGCGGAGGTTATATATTAATATATTTTAGGATGAAAGGGTATGAAATTATTTTAAGCATAGTAGATACTAGCACAGTTATAGGTGTGGGACCAAATTCAAATCTTTTGGAGTTATTAAGTAAAAACCTGGAACATGCACAAGCATTACAAAGGGATATAAGTGAAAGGGCAGATATACTTGGGACTACTTTTAGATTTGTAAAAAATTCCCCTTACTTTGAGTCGCATTTAAAATTGTTTCATTATCAACAGATGCACGAGTATATGACTTGAACATTGAAGTCAGATTGGGAATATCTTAGGTGGATTTTTAGATCTTGTGAAACAGCAGATATATTTGCGACAAAAGAGTATTCGGATTACCATTCTATAGCAGATTCTCTATTCAATAGCGAAGCATTATCGAAAGCAGAAGGGCTAATTAAAGAGATTAGAATTGAGATGATAAAATACCATAGAGATGGTATTACTAATTGGGATTCTTATAGAGTGAACAGTATGGGTGAATCTATATTAAAAACACATGCAGGTGAATTTAAAAAGGCTTGAACTGTAGCAAAATTTGAGTGAAATAACGTTCATAGACTTAAATACCCCCTAACAGGAATAAATTAAAGTCTTTTTAATTAGTAGCGCTTGTAATAAAAATATCTTTTTGTCCGAAACATTTTATTTTTTAATTTCTAGGCTTTATTCAGAGGTTTTTGTGCGAAGCATTTTATTTTTTAATTTCTAGGCTTTATTCAGAGGTTTTTGTTCGAAGCATTTTATTTTTTAATTTCTAGGTTTTATTCAGAGGTTTTTGTGCGAAGCATTTTATTTTTTAATTTCTAGGCTTTATTCAGAGGTTTTTGTTCGAAGCATTTTATTAATTTTTATATAAATAAAATTTAGCGGTATGTAGCTATGCAGTCTAAAGGTGCACACAAGGTGTAACCTAAAGAGATTAACTCAATGGTAGAGTAGCTGTTTTACACACAGTAAGTTAAGGGTTCGAATCTCTTATCTCTTATATTAGTATAAAAGTTAATTTTTAGAGAGATTAGCTCAATGTTAGAGCTACCGTGCTACACATGGTTGGTTAGGTGTTCAAGTCACTTATCTTTCAATCTATATCTTTTTTTTAGCGGATACTATGTATTAATTAAAAGAAAACTAAAGGAGAATTATGACTCTAGCATTAAGGAGTAATTTTCAGAATCATCCCTTTCATTTAGTTTCTCCTTCACCTTGGCCTATGTACACAAGTATGACTTTATTTAGCTTAGCCACAAGTGGAGCACTATCTATGCATAGTTTTAGTGGTGCATATAATATATTTTATTTAGGTTTAATTATGGTCGTATTTTCTATGTCATTTTGATTTCGTGATATCATAACAGAGGGTACTTTTTTAGGTAACCATACCCTCGCAGTTCAAAAAGGATTAAATTTAGGTATTATTTTATTTATAGTATCTGAGGCTTTATTCTTTATGGCTATATTTTGAGCATTTTTTCATAGCGCTCTAACACCTGCAGTAGAATTAGGGGCTCAATGACCTCCTTTAGGTATCGAGCCGGTTAATCCTTTTGAATTACCCTTATTGAACACAGTAATATTATTGTCAAGTGGAGCTACAGTAACCTACGCTCATCACTCTTTAATTCAAGGGGACAGAAAAGGATCTCTATATGGTTCTATAGCTACTGTATTTTTGGCACTTATTTTTACAGGCTTCCAAGGATTAGAATATAGTGTTTCATCTTTTACTATTAGTGATGGTGCTTTTGGTACATGTTTTTTTTTTGGTACGGGTTTTCATGGGTTACACGTAATGGTAGGATCCGCTTTTTTAGCTGTAGCTTTATGAAGAATATACGCCTATCATTTAACAGATCATCATCATTTAGGGTTTGAAGGGGGTATTTTATACTGACATTTTGTAGATATTGTGTGGCTTTTGCTATATATATCTGTGTATTATTGAGGTTCTTAATTAAATATGTGCTCAATAATATAATATCAAAGATCATAGTTAGTATACCAATACTTGATATAACTAATCCTTCAATTTTATTGGCAAATCCTAATAATCTTCCTGGTGAACTTGATGATCCTAATAATCTTCCTGGTGAACTTGATGATCCAGATTCTGAGGATCTTCCTGGTGAACTTGATGATCCTGATTCTGATGATCTTCCTGGTGAACTTGATGATCCAGATTCAGATGACTTTAATGATGAAATAAATGAGGGTTTATCGGATAAAAGTGACGATTCTGAGGGAACTTTAGAGCTTAAGCAAAGAATTAGGGAAAATAAAAGTTGACTAGATGAATTGAAGGACGTTAGAAAACAAATTAACGATGATCATAGTGCAGCGCAGGATGTAAGCGATAGTGAGCAAGAGGAAATAGAACTTAATAGACTCTTGACTTTAGATATTGCTATAGAAAATCATAAAGAGAACCTGCACTTAGAAAAAGATGAATTAAAAAGTAAAGAAGATAATAAACGGAAAAGAGATTTGGACGACGAGGGTGATAACAATAGAAGAGGTGGTCCATCCGCAGGAACTACAGGAGGGCCTTCTGAAGGAGCAGGAGGGTCTTCTGGAGGAGTAGGAGGGTCTTCTGGAGGAGTAGAAGGGTCTTCTAGAGTAAAATCAGAATCTCCTATGGATTTTGTCCTCGAAAAAGAAAGTCTTGATTTTCCGTCTTTTTTAGATGATATAGAATAATCTTATAAGCTTGGTTATTTTAATTTATTAATACCTAATTAATGCTATTATTTATTCTATAAAAAAGATTCTTTAATTTAACTGGTAAAATGCATTTTTGATAAGAATGATATTCAAGTTCAAGTCTTGAAAGAATTAAAATTATACATTATAATTAGATAGTTTTACAAAATCAAATGTAAAAAATAAAAATTTTATATTAATGTAATAAAGAGAATTGGCCGAGCGGTTTAAGGCGGCTAGCTTGAGTTTAGTTATAAATTTAAATTATCATGGGTTCGAATCCCATATTCTCTGTAATGTTTTAATCATATATTTTTTATATTTAAGTATAGTGAATTCTCATTAGCTCAAGGGTAGAGCGGAATACTTCTAATATTCAGATTTTAGTTCGAGTCTAAAATGGGAGTCTTTGCATTAAGTCTTTTGTTAATCTGAGGGCGCTCCGCTCTTAATTTTATTAATTAATCTAAATAATTTTTAGTCCCGGGCGGGCGCCCGCGCCCGCGCCCGCGCGGCGGCGGCGGCGGCGGCGGCTTCGCACGCACGCACGCACGCACGCACGCACGCATAAAAAAAATATTTTTTTTTATTAGGCGCCTGGGACCGGCGGAGCCGAGGTTGTAATAGACTTCTCGTTCGCCTACAAGCACAGATGATGTACCATTACTTCTAATCCTTTGGATAAGGAGGAAAACGGATTAGGGCCGGGAGGTTAGGCGCTGCACTTGGGTCGCAGTTAAGTTACGTTCGAGTCGTAATAATCCGATATAGAAAATATATAGTGATATAGTGTACTAGATATAGAAAAAAGTTTATATATTAATATAAATAAGTATACAAAGAGATTATTAAGGATCCCTGTAAGAAGCTATGTATTAAAGAGTATGTAAAATTATTGAAAAGTTATGAATAAAACATATAAACTCTTAGAGAAATTAAATAATAAACGAAGGCGAATTGAAATATCTTAGTAGCTTCAGGAAAAGAAATCAAACGAGATTCTACAATTAGTGTGAATGAAAGTAGAGTAGCCTATATACCGAAAGTATATAAATAAGTAAAATGGATACAAATCTGTTTAAATATTAAGGGGAACCTTCCTCTAAGGCTAAATATAATACATAAGCGACAGTGAATAAGTACCGTGAGGGAACGGGTTGAAATAGTAGTTTTATAAGCAGCTCGAGTTAAGGCTAGAGCGTACCTTTTGCATAATGGGTCACCAAGTTAACATTAGATGCGAGCAATTTGCGTAGTTAAACCGATGATCAAAAATGAATTAGTGTCTAAAGTTAGACCCGAAGCTAGGTGATCTTACTATAGTCAGGATTATAAAAGTCCGAACGGGTTATCGTAGCAAAGATATCCGAAGAATTGTGGTAAGTATAGTGAAAGACAAAACTGACCTAGATAGCTGGTTTTCTGCGAAACCTATAATAGTAGGCAATTTAAGTAACATCTTCGCAGGTACAGAACTTAATCTCAGGCAAGATGTAAAAAATTTTAGGATAAGTATAATAAACTTATTAAAAAATCAACATTTTACTTTGTATATATCGGGGGGTCGTAGAGACTTTATCGGTGAGTATGTAGACTCGGAATGGCAAAGATGAATCTTGAATTATCAGACATAGAATGATAAGGTTGTATGTACAGCCTTTTTGTAGAAGTGAACCTTCTGCTATAAACCATCAAATTGCGGGAACACCCTAAAGCAATCACAACCAAGTAGGAATAGTAATATGTATCCTATGGCTCAGGTAATGACTCGAGGTATGGTAAAATCGTGATTGATTAATGATTAGTAATGGGTTATCCGCAGCCAAGCACCAAGTATTCTAAGGAATAATGGTGTGCAGTTCATCGACTAAATGTTGGTTGGCGCAAGCTTAAGATATAGTCAAGCCTCATCTGAAAGGATGCAATGGCAATAAAGTAATTTTATTCTACATATTTATCTAAATTTAAATAAGAAGCCGGCTTTTACAAAAGACTTAATACGACAGGCGACTATCTTTCGAAGGGTAACTGACTTATAAAGGCTGACACCCTTTATAAGTAGTGTTAATAGGTTAAGGTACTGTAAAAGTAGATGTTTAACAGTTTGCTTAGACTAAGTCTAGGCCGGACCTAGTGGAGACACTAGAAATCTGAGAGATGAGCTTAAATATTGTTTTTATTCATGACCCCTGTTTGGAATGAGACGAACACTAAACTGTCTGGCATTAAAACATCCAATAAAAAAAAGTCAAAAAAAATAATATATTTCGTGCCCATAAGGCAATAAAAAATTATTCTAGTTATAATATAACTGTAGCTCCAATTAAATGTTATGAAAATGCATTGTTGAATAAAAATATAATTCTTACTGAAAATAAGAAGGAATCCGGTATTTATCGTTGAGTGAATACATTAAATAACAATACTTATGTAGGTAGTGGTTTAAATCTCTCAAAAAGAGTAATCCCGGCCGCGCGCATAGCGCGCTGGGATGTGCTTCGCTCGGAGATTACTACAAAAAAAGTGAATTAAATAGGAATCCTAGACCTATACATGCTGCTTTACTAAAATATGGATACGAAAATTTCAATTTGGAAATTTTAGAGTATTGCAAAGCAGATGAGCTACTTGTAAGGGAACAGTATTATTTGGATTTATTAATACCTGAGTATAATGTTTTAACACGTGCTTATTCTTTGTTAGGTTTTAAACATAGCCCAGAAAATATTGCTAAGTTTAAACTAAAAAAGATTTCACAGGAACATAAAGATATTTTATCTTTAACTCATTTAGGTAAGGTTGTTAGTCAAGAAACTAAGGATAAATTATCTCTTGCTACAACCAATTATAAAAAAAATAATCCTCTTTCGTCTGAAGCTTTAGCTAATATAAAAGCTAAAACTATGGCACGTGAAGGAGTATCTGTTTCAGTTTTAAATACTCAAACTGATGAAGTAATAAGTTTTTCAACTTTAACTGAAGCAGGTCAGTATTTAGATGTAAAAAGACAAGCTATACGAAACGCAATTAATAGAGGAAGTCTAGTTAAAGGACTTTATCGTGTTTCAGAAGATAAGTAGGCAGTATATACACTTAAATAAGTACAACTAAATATATATAAAATTACTTTAGCTTCGATATTAAAGAAAAGAAGCCAGGAATATATACATTAATAATGTATATTATAACCTGTTGTCTAAATGGATAGTTCATTTTTTGAACTGTTTAGGGAGAAGATCCATGTTTAATTAGTACATAAATATGGATTTCTGTGTATGTCAAAAGGGAAACAGCCCAGAACAAGAGTTAAGGTTCCGAAATTATTGTTAAGTGAAATTAAGAAAGTCTTTATTCAAGTCGACAAGGAGATGGGCTTAGAAGCAGCCATAATTCAAAGACCTCGTAACAGAGCGCTTGTTAATTTTTAAAGGCGTCGAAAATTTAACGGATCTAAACAATGTACCGAAACCTTGTCCATATTTGATAATAATAAATAAATTATTGTCTTTTACTGGGGTAGCAGAACATTGAGTAAACCTGCTTCATTATATTATTTTATAATAAATGAGTATCACTAACAGCAAACTCAAGAGATAATGGTGACATGAGTAACAAAAAAGAAGTTGTAAGTCGTTCTTTCTTTAAGGAGAAAGAAATCATACGATATTTCAACTCTCGCCTAAAGCTTATGGTTTATTTAAAGTAACGGCCTCTAAGTTTACAATCCCAAAGGTTGAAACGATGAGAAAATCTTATTACTTAAAGGACAACATTTATAAAGTGAAAAGTGTGCTGGAAAAATTAAGTAATATATTAATATTTAACAATAAACTAAAAAAGATGAGTTTAATATTGATGAAAAATAACCGTACCTAGAAACTGTGACAAGTAAGCTAGTGTAGAATACGAAGGCGTAAATGAGCTAACAATCATAAAGGAACTCGGCAAACTAACTACCGTAACTTAGGGATAAGGAGGGCTCGCTCGTCCCAGCGCGCGTTTTTCGCGCGCTGGGTAAGAAGGAAGAAGCATAAAATAATGTTGTACGACTGTTTAATTAAAACAAAGCACTTTGCATAAAGACTTAAAGTCTAAGTATAGAGTGTGATTTCTGCCCGGTGCCGGCTGGCTAACGAAAATAACTAACTTTAAAAGGTTTGGTACTGTAGGAACCCCCGGTTAATGGCGGCCTTATCTTGAGGGTCCTAAGGTAGCGGAATACCTTGACTGTTAAATGCAGTCTTTGCATGAATGATGTAACGATACAACAGCTGTCTCTATGATTGACTCAGTGAAATTGGCATAACTGTGCAGATACAGTTTACCTCTAGTTAGACGAGAGTGCGACTAGCAAGTATAATATAACAATGTGGTGAGATTCCACCTGATAACCCATTATTTGAGCTCAAGCGGTATGCAATGAAAGTAATTTTATTGTGTAAAGCCCGCCTAATTGGTTTAACCAGCCTGGCTAATGAGTGTAGTTTTAATTAAGAATATAAAACTAAATCTCTAGGTAGGTGAGCTAATATTACTATGGATAATTAAGTTGAATCCACGATTGAAGCGTAAGAGGTTTAATAGATATAATTTATTGAAAAAAGTATGATAATTAGTTTTAGTATTTATTAAAAGTTGATTGTATAAACAAGTTTTCGTTTGTTTATTAATGGGTCTTTTATCAACATACGTATAGTGGAATCCTAAGGTAATAATAAATTAGTGTTATATTATAAACTAGGTAAGCCCAATGATGGCCTTTATAAGGAAGTATAATCGTGAGATTGTATATACATCAGTGGGTAGAGGAGGTTCTAAAAAGCGAATGTCTTATTGTAATGATAAGAATAGGTGTATAACTAATTCGAAAGAATGCTGACTTAGAACTGGTGTTTATTAATAGTATAAAAACCATTTTTATTAATATTATGTTAAAATAAGAATTTAAACGAGTGAAATTTTAGGTGGTATTTATAGTTAGGTGTTACGGTTTGGTTGGTTATGGTTTGGTTAGTTCTTTCTCTTTTAAGGAATATAGATTTTAGGTTGTAAAGATTTATATTTATAAAAATTTAAAACTAAGTTACAACTTTTTTTTTTAAGAGTAAGTACCCGTAGGCTTACAAGGCAAACTAAAGTGATGTTAGTCGGGCCATAGGAAGGCTAGCACCCTAACCTTTTGATAGAACTGAAAATATGATTTAAAGCTTAGTTAATATGGATTAAAAAAAAAAGCTACTCAAAATTTATTTAATAATAACAATAACATCACACTTAAACCTTGATGAGTCACAGGTATTGTAGATTCTGAAGGTAATTTTAGTATTAATTATAATACTAAAAGTAAAAAAATTTCATTTGCATTCAAAGTAACTCAAAATATAGAATCTTTAGCGATTCTAAATTACCTAAAAGAGTATTTTAAAATAGGTAATATAAACATAGATAATATTAATACAAATGGTTATAAATACATAGTAGGTAATAAAGAAGATTTAGTTAATGTAATTTTCCCTCATTTTGACAACTATCCTTTACAAGGTTCAAAATATTTAGATTATTTAGATTTTAAAAGAAGTGTTTTACTATTAAATGATTCTTCTAATAATATAGATAGAGTGTTATCTATAAAAAGTAATATGAATAAAAGTAGATCTTATGAAGAACGTTGAAATTCTTTAAAAATTAAAGAATTTAATTTAACTCCGGAATGAATCCAAGCGTTTATAGACGGAGAAGGTACTTTTCAATGTAGAATAGCAGAAACTATAAGTAGAGGTAATACTTACATTGCTGTTAACCCTACTTTAGAAATAGCTCAAAAGAGTCATGATGTTTTTGTTTTAAGTGCTATTATAAAGTATTTAGGTATAGGTTATCTTAAACCTAAATACGATATACTCTCTTTAAAAGAATGTAAAAATTCACGTGTGGTAAGTAGAGCTGTATTTAATCAATTTGATCTTATTATTAATTTTGTGGATAAATATCCTATGCTTACTCGTAAGCAATTAGATTATATAGATTGAAAAGAAATAATAGAACAAAAAAAACAAAATGCTCATTATACTGAGGAGGGTAAAGAAACTATGCTTAAATTAAAATTAGGTATGAATAGAGGTAGACTCTTAAATTCTAATTCTTTTAGTAGTTCAGATAAACTTCAATTAATAAAATCTATAGATAATAATTAATCTAGGCGTCTGAGTGAATTCTTTTTTTTTTTTACTTACATTAATTTATACTATTTTAATAAATGCTTGAGCCGTATGCGATGAAAGTCGCACGTACGGTTCTTAGAGGGGGAAAGTTCAGTAATGAACCTACCTATCTCAACAGACCCTATGCAGCTTTACTGTTACTAATTATTAGGTATGGTTGGGGACAAATTTTAGTAAATAAGGTAATTGATAAGATAGAAATGTAATACCTTTATTTGGGGATCGTATTGTATGGATAAATTAATCCTCTTCTTTTTTGTTACAAAAAAGACCGGTAACCTTAGAAAGGAAAAATTGCTAGGAGACAGTTTATGCGGGGCACAGACCCCACAAAGAGTAAATGGGAGTGTCCAATTATGTTTTACGCCTATTGTTTATGGATGTATCACTAAATAAAATTTTAAATGTAATTTTTTGTTTGTAATAGTAGATAGCAATACGCTATATTCTATCTTATATATGTATTGATGTACAAGCCTAAACACAAAATGTGTTTAATGATTATTGCTTTTTTGTATCTAAATACTTTTTCGGTATGGATTTACAAAACTTTAATGAGGAGCAAAAATTTTTTTTATTAGGTAGGATTTTGATTAAGGTGAAATTAGTCGTAGTTAAATTATTATGAAGGCTTCATATAAAAATCTATATATTTTTTTTTAGAGCTCTTCTAATAATTTATTAGCTATTATATGTCAGTATTTAATGGTTATGTAGAATACTTATCAAGTTTAATGGCTTAATCCTGCCTTACTGTTTGACCACCAACAAGTCTTACAGTCGCGTAAGCGGGGCATAGGATCACAAGGCACAAAAAGGAAAGGTCTTGGATTATTGGAAAAGCTACGCTAGGGATGTTTGTCCTTCAATGTTTAAAACCATTGTTATTTAATTGGGTTAATTTCAAAAATTACTTATACCTAGTTGTAAGTAGATTTGAAGCGAAGTTTATCTTAAGATAAAATCGTTCAACGACTATAGACACCCAACATTTTTTGAATTATGTCTAAAAAAAATTTTTTTTTATTAGTTTTTAGAGTATTTGTATAATAATGTAAACACTTTTTTATTTAGAAAAAAAATAAATAGTGATTATAAGTTAGTACCTTTTAAGGTATCTATTAATCTTGTAGGTAGAACGAAATATCTACCTCCTGTAGCTAAAGAATGAAAAAATACTGTTTATAACTTTAACTCTAATAATTTTGTTAACTATCCTGTTTATGATTTAAAAATAAATTCTTTAATAAAAAGTTATTTTAATTTATATTTTAATCATAAATTTTTAAAAAATAAATACATATCTCGTAAAAAAAAAAGTCAATCTTTAAATAAAATATACGTGAGTAAAGCTGAAATAAAACATACAAACTCTAAAGCTATAGTAACAATTTATGTATATAATAAAGAGAGATTTATTTTATTAGGTAAAATAAGAAAATTTAGAAGAATTATCCTAAAGGGAATAGGTAGATTTGTTAGAATAGTAAAAATTAAACATATATTTACTAAACTTATGATTTTATATCTAAATAAAAATAAGTTAATGAAGTTTTTATTTTTACCTTGAATAATTCAAAGTAAAAATTGAAAAGATTCTAGTATTTTATGAAGATTAGCTAATTATAGAGTAGAGGATAATTTTAATAAAGTAGATAGTACTTTATATATTAGAATGAGACGTTTAACTAAAAAACTAAACAAAATTTTGGTTATAATTAGAAGATATAGATTAAGATTAAGCTTAAATAAATTTAAATTTGAAGATGTGTTTTTATATAGATTAAGTATATTAATAAGTAAATATTATGGTAAAAAGGTAGAATTTAATATTGTAAATCTTAAGTCTATAACTTTTAATGGCGATATCTTTACTGAAATTTTAACAAAAAAAATAAAAAATCCAAAAAAAAAAAATGCTAGTTTCTATTTAAATTCTTTATTAAGAAAAGTAAGGTTACCTATTACAAATAGAATTATAGAAAGAAGTAGAATAGAAAAAACTCCAGATTTAAATCTAGTATCTAATAAGTATAAAAATGTTAATGTAAGTTCTGTGCTTCATAATAATAATTTGTTTAATTATAGTTTAAACAAATTATTACATAGCATATATGATGTAAGTACAGATAAAAAAGAAAGTAAATTAACTGTGTTACCTAATCAATATGATCTACGAGATATTATACTTGATAATATAAATTATAAAAATATGGGAGGTGCAAAATTAAGAGTTAAAGGTAGATTAACTAAACGTTATAGAGCAGATAGAGCTGTATTTAAATTAAGGTGAAAAGGAGGGTTGAAAAATATAGATTCTGCATTTAAAGGATTATCTTCTGTGGTATACAGAGGATATCTAGATTCTAATGTAGAAAAAACAATATTAAGTTCAAAACGTCGTATAGGATCTTTTGCAGTTAAAGGTTGATTTAGCAGTAAATAATATTAAATTTAATCATCACGTTATAAAAACATAAGGAAAAAAATTAAGAAATAGTCTGAACCATTTTGTGAAAAATGGAAATAATAATTTTATGATAACAAGTTGAACAGGCTAATTTGCGCAAGAGTGTACAAAATGAGTGCGCGGTTTGGCACCTCGATGTCGGCTTAACTTATCCTCATGGACGCAGGAACTATGTAGGGTACGACTGTTCGTCGATTAAAAAGTTACATGAGCTGGGTTAAATACGTCGTGAGACAGTATGGTTTCTATCTTCTAGAGGGAATTAGAATAAAATAAGGAATAACCTATGTACGCAAGGAACTTGGTATATTAATATATTGATATTAATATTGAAATAGCATAATTATTAATCTCTGGTTTACCTGTTGTTTATATGTCTTATATAATTTATATGTCTAAATAATGTAAATTATATAAGACTATCCTACTTTCACTTGAGTAGTTATATAGTATAGGCATGGCAGGAAAGCTATGTTAGTCAAAGATAAGTGCTGAAAGCATATAGGCACGAAGCTTACCTTAAGATATTTCTGATATACGTAATATAACATTACGAGCATAATAATCTAAATCTTAGGGTTTAGAATATTATGTGAATAGGCTTTATTTGTAAGAATCTAGAGATTTTGAGGAATAAAGTACTAATTTTGTAAAACACTAAATATTTTATATATATCTTACATTTTTTGCCTTGTTAGCATAAAAGTAATGCCATTGTTTTGTAATCAATAGAAGCAAGTGCGATACTTGCACGAGGCTGTTACAGGATTAGTGGTCAAGTGGTACGACATGGCTCTTTCAATGCTACTATCGCGGGTTCGATTCCCGTCTAATCTAATTAATTATAATATAGTAAAATAATTTATAATTCGAATTCGACAATTCACTATATTGGTTTATTTACCTGAAATTTATTTAGTACAAAATTTAAACTAATTTATTAACCTAGCTGGCTAACAAAGTATGCAGCACTTAATCCTAAGGCTAACGTAGTCTAATCCTAATCCTAATCCTAACCCTAAGGATATGGATAAGGAAAATAATAAATCTAAAATTAACAAAAAAACAGGACTAGGTCCAGGTTCAGGTTCCCTGAGAATTAAGATAAATATAAGCTAATTATATAAAATTATTAGTGATAGTGGTTACTAACAAATAAATATGCGGATTAGTGTAATAGTAACATATTTGACTCATGATCAAAAGATAAAGGTGCAATTCCTTTATACGCATCTGAACTTATAAAAAGATATAATAAGGACTATCTAAGATATATATTGGAAAGTTTAAATATACATTATATAAGGTTCGCTGGCCAACGAAGTATGCAGCACTAAAATTTTTTAATAATTCATATTAGTTCCCTTATGTAATAAAAGAGGCTATGGCTTAATCGGTAAGTGCGCTGCTCATAACGATCCTTGTCCAATTTAATTTAGTTAATTATAATAAAGTTAATAATCTAAATGTATGTATGTAATTTCATATGCTAACCATTTGCTTTTTTGTTGTTTTTTTTTTTTTGTAAACCTCGCTTCACACTAACGTAGTACGTAGTACGTAGTCCTTCGGACTTCGACTACGTTAGGAGTAAAAAAAAATTTTTTTTTTATCTAAAATTCTTCCTATTGAATATGTGGCCCTTTATAATTTATCGATTAAAAATAAGAACTTATAGAAAAAGTGTTAATTCCTTTTTTCGAACCTATGGCCTGACATAGTAAGAAAGAATTAGATTATTTAGTCCGAAGGAGCTCGCGCGGCGGCGGCGGCGGCGGCGGCGGCTTCGCACGCACGCACGCACGCACGCACGCACACATAAAAAAAAAGAAAAATATATTTTTTTTTAGCTCTTATTCTTTGAATTAACTTCGTGAAGGGAGCCCCTCGCCTAAAAGTCCGTGCGATTTTTCTGTATGGAAAAATTAATAAAAAATATATTTTTTTTATAAGGCTAGCATACTTCGTTAGCATGCAGCATAAAAAAGATATAAATATAAATTTATATTAATTTTTGGCTGCGTCCTGGCATCTAATCATTTGGATAAGGAGCCAGCGATACATAAAAATGCGCTAGAGCAGCAGGCTTAGGACCAGGTCTTTAGAAAATAAATTTAATTTACGTAGTCTTTTTATATAGCGGCCAAGGTCGAAAGGCAGAAAAACAAGAAAAAGGCAAAATCTTAATTAAGTCATCTAATAAGTATAGTTTTAGTCGACTACGTAGAAGATGTGTAGCTTAGAGATCCGTCGCTGCTGCGAAGCCAGCCAGCAGCTGTGGATTAATATTTAAATAATTTAAATCCATAATTAGCTGCGCGAAATGGGGGTATGTTATCATACCATAACGCAAAAAACTAATAAACCAGTATCCTTTAATAATAAAGAATACTATCTAAAAATAATGAATAAAAGTAGTATAAGTTGCTAAATTCTAAACTATTTTATTACTAAGTTAAAATAATTCTTAACACTTAGGTTAAATGGGTTTACCTATACTGTTAGCGTATCTACTCCCTGCTGCGTAAGCGAGCAAGCTTCCCTTCGGACTTCGACTACGTTAAAAGTTAAAAAATTCTATTTTTTTTTTACGAAGTCATTGCTTTATACCTAAAAATGCGCTAGCCTCCGGCTCGCTAAGCAGTCTTGGCCACTAATCCGAAGGATAAGACTTCGTGAGGGGGCCAGCCACGCTAGCGCATAGATGGTAGGGTAAATATGTTCCATAGAGGTCAGAGCTCGCTTCTCTAAGAGGCTATAGCTTAATAGGTAAAGCATGCTGCTCATGACAGTACCACTAAGTGTTCAAGTCACTTTAGCCTTAATCCGAATGGTGAAATTGGTATACACAACAAGTTTAAGCTTTGTCGGTTAGCAGCCGTGAAGGTTCGAGTCCTTTTTCGGATACCGAGATATAGATTTTATTAATAGAGAATATTCCCGCGCTGGCATACTTCTATACTTCTAACGAAGTATAGAAGTATAGAAGTATGGAGCATAAAAAAATATGTTTTTTTTATAAGGCCGCTACGCGGCCTGGGTAGCTTCGCTAGGGGTAATAATATCTAAGTTAATATATTACTTTTAATTTTTCTATACAGAAAAATCGCACGAAGGCGAGGGAGATATACTGTTATATTTTTTGTTATTTATTCTCTTTTGTAGCATATAGCTTAGGTAATAGCAGCAGTTACTTGGATTTATTTTGTTCTTTATTCTCTTGAATATCTTATATAGACAGTGACCACATGATTCGTATGCTATGTAGATTTTTTTGGTTTTTCTTCGTATAAGCTTTTTTCATATAAACTCTGGAGGTTTAACTACGTAGTGGTTTTCCATTTATGAAGCCCTTGCTTTTTTAGTTATAAATATAATAATAAGATTACCCTTTACGTAGTACGTAGTTTTATTTATCTATTAATTTTTTGCTGACGTAGTATCATAAAAATGCGCTACTACGTAACGCAGCTTAATGGTTGTAGCACTAAAAAGTAAGATTTCTTATTCGATGTGTAAATATTAGCCTTAAATAATCTTAGGTTATACTTAAACCTGATCCTTTTATTAAAGAAACTTTAAATTCTAGTGGTTATACGGCTGTTTGATCTATTTTTCATGCGTGCGTGCGTGCGTGCGTGCGTGCGTGCGAAGCCGCCGCCGCCGCCGCGCGGGTTCTATATTAGTAATTGTAAATGCGCAATTAGCAATAAAGGAAACGGATCACACTTTAAGTGATCTGGCCTCCGGTTCGCGGAGCAGTCTTGGCCACTAATCCGAAGGATAAGACTTCGTGAGGGAGCCAGCCACGCTAGCGCTGCAGGGGGTGCTTCTAATCCTAATTCTAATCCTAATCCTAAGGATATGGATATATATAAGAGAAAGGAAAAAATAATAAACCTAATAAGGTTTAAATCTTATTTTTATATAGCTGATTAGGCTTCGCACCAAAGGGGACATGGTTTAATGGTAAAACTGTAACTTTGCAAGTTATTAATTTGAGTTCGATTCTCAATGTCTCCATTAGTGATATAATTTTCATAAAATTCTATGGTTTTAATTATAACTTGTAACTCCTTACGAAGTAGGCTTATTTATAAAGTTAAATAAATTAATATTTGTTATAGGTCTTAGATTTAGCTTGAGAAGCTCAATTGGTAGAGCAGAGAATTGAAGATTCTTTGGTTGTAGGTTCAAATCCTATCTCAGGCAATAAAGGTAATGATGGAATTGGTAGACATGAACAGCTTAGACCTGTTTGAATTTAAAAAATTTTATCCGTTCAAGTCGGATTTACCTTATATGTTGTGGACTAATAAAATAAAATAAAAAAAAAAATAACTAGATTTAAGTATAGATTAACGTAGTCCAAAAATTATTAGTGGTATAGTTACTAACTAACGACTTAAGGTAGTTTTAATTGGTTCGAACCCAATCGTTTCTAATTACAGATCTATTTTATCGAATTATTACTGCGAACATTACCCTTTTAACGTTAGAAACGAAAGGGAATATACTCGGTTTACCGGAGGCGTTGTACTTGACCTGAAAATATTCTCATATAAGTAAGTCTGAGCCTGCTGTTATTTACAATACCGGGATATATTCTATCCGTAAGGTTAGTTTAAAGATAGGTTGTATAAAAAGGGTGCATAACTTAAAGGCTGAACATAGCCATTTAATTACTTATACTGGAGATAATTTGGTTTTCTGGCTACGCAGAAGTCGCTGGACTTTTTAGAATGATTTAGAGGTTTTACGGATGCTGAGCAAGGAGGTTGTCTTCTTGTATCTCCAAATAAAGCGTCAACGGCCTCCTTAGGGGCCCGCAGACGCGGCGCCGCGGCCAGTTCTTTTACTTTTAAATTTAAAATTAAACTTCACATAGATGATCTAAATGTTTTAAATTTTATAAAAGATAATTTAAATATAGGAAAAGTTATTGTTAGTCAAAGCAAACCAAAAGCTATTTTCTAGGTTAATCGCTCCGCACAAAGTGAAATTGCAGTTATTGTGTCGATTTTATCGGCTCCGCAGCCTAGGTACCTGCTATGCAGGGATACCGTAGGGCTAAATATAACTTAAACAGTACAAAACATCTTACGTAGTAATTTTTTGGATTTTTCACGTGCATTCTACGGAGTACGGAGTACGGAGTTAATTTACTACCCCCTGCTGGCCCTGGTGAGGAAAATAATAGCCGTGAAGCTCGTAATGAAGTAAATAATTATATAGAAAGTAATAGAGAAAATATGAATTCTAGTAGATCTAATTTTAATTTACCAGAAAACCATGAAATAAATATAACTTCTTATTGATTACTAGGTTTCGTAGAAGGACTTCGTAGACGGTTCTTTTTATTTTGAATCTCATAACTACGTAGAATGCTTTATTATTAGGTATTAAACAGAAAGGTAATAAAGATTTATTAGTTGAAATACAAAACTTTTTTTACAATTTCGCCATAGTTAAAAGTAATTTAAGCTATAATAAAGAAGGCGATATAAGAATTAACATGAAAGAGAAAGGTCTGTTTCTTTTAAGTGTAAAAGGTATGTATTTTTTAGATTCTGTGGTAATTCCTTTATTTGATGGTGTCACATGACAAAGTAAAAATTATCAGGGTTACTGTGATTGAAAAGTTCTCTTAAATATTTTTAAGTTAGGGATTCATTATCTGCCAGAAGGTAAACACTTAATAAGCCGTATTATAAGTCAAATGAATAAGAATCGTTTGCCTACATCGAAGTCTCCTAAAATAGATAGAGATCTATTGTTATCTGAAATAGCGTCGAGGGCCTTGGCCCTCGCCTAAACGCGATTTTTCTGTATAGAAAATTTAAAATATATTTGTTTTT